ATTGGTATATCGATTCACGGATACTAGGAATCGTAATTCGCGAAAGACCTCGCAGCCGTCAAAGGGGTATGCCACTATTGGATTTGTCAATGCTTCCGGTACTGTGTCTAGGGGGGGGTGCCGATCAATCTCTTAACGGAACTACAACTACAGCCGAGGAATCCTTTTTTAGCGGCGCTAGGTCAACAATAGCAATAGGATTTAGTGGCCTTACCGTTCCTTTTTCCAACTACAACTGATGAATTATCAAAAGATACCGCTATTGCTGTTCCGATCTTACACTCGTTACGCTCTAGACAACCTTCTCCCTCTTCTAGGTACCTAACCTAATCCCTAGTACACCATCTATCTCTGCATCCGGGCTCGCCTCCACTCTCGTTCCGGGTTAAAAAAGCTGAGTGACTTACTTAAGCGGTACAGATTCTCAGCCTCAAAAGAAGATTAATCCCAGCCCTATTATAGAAGGCGGGAAAAGTCACTCTATATATGCTTGTATATGTTGATGATATCATCCTCGCTGGCAACTCTCCTGATGTCATTTCTTCATGGATGGCTGCTTGACAACATTTTCAATCAAGGACCGCTTGACAGACTTCAGTCTTGATACGAGGAGCTGACTGAGCCAACCTAAGTTTACGGAGCGGAGCCAACTCAAGAAGCTGTAGTGGCGCCCAACTTATTCTATTTAGGGGAACAGATACTTCTGAGGCGAAAGCCTGCTACTTATGTACTAGTTGTTACAGCAGCCGAGAAAAGAAATATGCACTTTGGGGGTGAATCCCTTGCATCTTAGGTATCAAGCTCTGTTAGTTCTGTTGGGACAGTGAAGAGTTTTTGTTTACACATCAGAGATGGGAATAGCCTGCACGAGTACCTCCTATCAGTAGAGATAGGAATCTCTCTTCTTCTCGAAAAAACAGCCGTATAGGACGAGGTTAGCCTGTGAATGCGAGGGGGGATTTTCTTTTGCTCATCCCCTTGTTCTTTCTCAAAATTATTTTTTCATAACCGCCCTACAAAGAGGTGTGTTAGAGATGCGGTTTAGCTTGCTAAAAACCAACCTTGGGTGATAGAGGGGGAGTTCTATTCAGGATGCCCAAGTGGGGTTTCGATTTCAGAGAGCAGGGTGCTGAGCCGAAGACTTCCGTATTGAACGAGACGAAGGCACCGCCTGCCTCTCATTGCCAGGAGATAAAGAAGAAAGGAGCATGTTGAAAGGGTTTTATGCCACGGATACCACCCCTATGTCTGTTGGGGATTTGACTCCCGAATCACTATCTTTTCAGTGCCCGGAAACCTTTAATCGGTACAAGAGATTCTCTCGATTCGCTCATGTGCAAAAGAAAGAATTCTCCTGAATTCAGCTAAACCATTCTTTTTAAGACAACCCACTGGAACTCGTAATAGAGAAAATAAGGGCCACTTTGCCTCATTCTACAGTTAAGCTTTCACCTGGATCCGTTCTCTGGATCTACTACTTTCTTTGGTTGTTGAAAAAAACGACTATTTACTTACTTGAATCTTGAATCTTGAATCTTGAATTTAAAATTAGAATCAATTCCATTTCTTTCAGAATTTATGAATAAAGGAATGCAGTGCAGTAGTTCTATACTACTCTTACTATTACTATATGATATGATAATCTGGATGAGACTGATAGGCAACAGAGCAATAGGCATAGCCGACACGAGTACTGATAAAGGCAAGGCTCTCGCATGAACCTAGGAAAGGTTGCTGTAAGGATTGTGATCCACCGGAAGAAGAGAGTATTTCACTAGAGGGCGAGACTCCTAATCCAGTACGGGGAAGGAAAATGCTCAGTTTCATTCGAATTGGATAAGCCTCAGCGCCAAGCGCTGGTGAACAAGCAAAAGTACTAATAAATAGGTAAATAACACAGAGCTGGATAGCCCAGAGATGGTATGGAACCTCAATTTCTTCATTCAAGGAAATAGGGAAGGACCAAGGACGGTGCACACTCTTCACCGATAGCCGCCAAAGTGCCCTATGTCTCGCGAAGAACCCGGGTGGAAGTGAATTCTTCAGCTGAGTTGAGTGCCGCATGCTTTCAGGTAAGCAGTCAAGCTCAAAACCATCCGGACGATTCTTTAAAATAAATCTATATAAATATAGCTATTCTCTTCTCTGTCTCCTTCAAGCTTCAGAAAAAGAAAGATTGAGAGAGTCCATTTATTGAAGAAGCTACACCTTTTCGGAACAGAGAGAAGGAACCCGGCAGCACCGGTGGCTGGGGCTATTTCACTTGTTTGAGGAAAGAGTTGAGAGAAAGGCTACTTGAAGACAAGACGGTGGGGGAAAGGACTTTGCCTACCTTACTGAGGTACTCGATTGGAGAAGAGCGCCACTATAGACAGATCCGAAGCGAACATATCTGGTACTCTATTTATTATGCCCGCTTATCCGAATCTTTTTACTCTTCATAGTCTTGGTCATAGATAGGAATAAAGGCTATTTCCTTCTTAGGCATCACATTCTTAGCTTAGGAAAAGCGCTTTCTTTGGCTTGATTGCGGAGGAAAGCTTTTCTTGCTAATCTGGTGATATCGTGCCAATAGGAATCGATTTAGCAGTCCATACCAGGTAGATTTAGGAGTGACCAGCAGTGAATGCCCGGTAGCAAAGGACTCTGGCTTTAATGCCAAAGTTTAGTACTGGGCCGAGCGTACTTACCTACTTAGACAAGAGTTCCAATTGAATAGAATGGATGCTTCACAGCGGTTCTGCGACAGGCATGGCAGCCGGGTGAAGTGTTTGCTGCGTGGCCACACAAGTGGACATGGAGGTTGTGAATCTGTATCGTATCATATCACACTTGGATCACCGGTAACAAGACTCATCGACCATAGCCGGAAAAGCCAAAAAAAGCTTTTTTCTCATTCTTTGTCATCAGATTGTTCACTTGCCATTACCCATTTATCACCCGCAGAATTCCAGCCATGAAAATATAAGGGAATGAATCTGAATTGGCATTTAAATATCAGACAGACAGAGCTTCATGTACAGAAATAAACCTACCCTTTAAAAGAAAAGAATGGTAATGTTCTGCTGCACCGAGGTCAATGCCTACATCTATCTATACAAGCACAATCGAGAATATGTAACCTATGTACCAAGAGGTAACAATGTCGTATGAGATTTACAAGGAAAATGCCAAAAAAACCGCCTTGTGTGTACAGCGAAAACTCTGAAAGCGTCAGCATGTCAGCAGCCTTACGATGCCTCCAACAACACCCATGTACAACAATCCTGGAGCTAATTCCTCGCCTAACCTGTGTTTACGAATGTCTCCTTCTGTACTAACATCATCTTTGCTTCTTGCCGCCAGCCAAGATACGAGAGATTTGAAGTCCTCGGCTGAAGGCCTGATTGAATAGCAATCTCGTCTGGAACTCCGAGACAAATGGGAACCATGCCAGCACCGCCACCGGGACGAAGATGACGATCCCCATCAGGTACTCGTACCCCCTCGAGAGAGCCTTGACAGATCCCCACAGCCCAAATGCCTTGACCACCGGTTTACTTGCTTGCGATATCTGTAGTAAAGATCGCAAATGGATTGGAGCCTGTGAAATGTTTTCTATAGCAATCTTAACATTTTTACAGCAGACATTGAATACTTGCAGAGGTACATTCCAGGTGGGCCAATAGTTCAAAAGCATTTTCATCTGACAATTTTTATGGCTTGATACTAGGCCTAGCAGATGACATTTAGGGGCTTGAGAAATGAAATTAGACGGGCAATGCTGATGGACGTACCTGCAGAATGGCCCATCCTGTGGGTGCAAATGCAAGGAAGCTTGCGAATATGTCACCAACTGTAAGATGCAGAACGGTGAAAAGAACTGCCAGCGTTCCAACAGATCCGATGAACAAGAACAATTTCAGAAGCCGGAACATAAGCTGGAAATCCGCACTAAATTTCTTTCTTCCCATGGATACCACCTAAAGAAAGATCCTGATCAGCAACTTAACAAGGGCAGCTCCATTTTGAAGAACTTAAAAAAAAAGAGTAACAAGATGCACATATATTTCAATCAGCATATACTCGAATTTGAAAACTAGCAGGCAAATGAAAATTTACCTTTAGGACCATCACCACAGCAACAATAACCAGCCAAGAAAGACCGTAAACCTGAAGCCACAAATTCTATTTTTAGTGGACAGCCACAATAATAGCGTTAGATAGTGCTTCTAAACAACAAAAATAATTATGTGAACTGTATTCAAGTGGTTTATCCACCAAGCCTTGTGTTCTATGAACTCTTTGAAGAAGGAAACTCAAATGAAATAAATAACTTACAGAGATGCTTTTGTTGCCAGCAGAGATATTCAGGTGATACATGATACCATATTGGAATATGAAGAATCTGAGAGATAGTATGATCCCCCGGCCCAGTAGACCTGTAGACTGTAAATGTTCCCGCTCCTCCTCCCACCAGGATTCCCAAGCTTTGTTAGCAGGAACCCCGATGCCACCTCGACTGCTAATCCACTTGGTCCAGTCATCTACTATTTTCTGCCACTCAAATCCTGATGGATTGAAGAGGAATGGAGCGAATAGCCAAGTGATAACCAAGAACCACATTGATGATGTCAGAAGTATACAGGCAGTCGAATCCGTAGCAACATCACCATACAACTGATAGACTACTAGCAGTTCAGCTTAAGTCCTTTCACAAAATGGCTTCTGGAGTACATTCTATTCTGTAATTCTCAGCAAACCTTACATGGCGAACAACAAAACCTCTGCCAGTTGCTCTATATACCACCATGGAGAATTGTGCGGCCAAAATAATGTGACTTGATCCCAAGGGAGAAAGTGAAGAACACTGAACAGAGCTGAAGCTGCATGATTATGAAATCCCCCAGGGCGCTTCTGAAACCTCTTTCTAGTCCAATCTCCATAAACATTGGCAAGGCCATCAAAAGACCTAGCTGCACAATAGACTGAGATCCCATAGCCGCTTGAAGTGCACGATTCCCTCTCATCCGTGCTTGCTTCATAATTGCAAACTCAAGTCCACTTAATGCTAAGTAAAGTCTTCCGTACAAGAAAACATACACTATTATGACAACCATCTGCACAACATTAAGACAAGAACATGAGAAAATATGCATGACGGCCAACTGTACAGTAATAAATATAATGCATGCTACTGCCCTATATACGTTATGAGCTAATATAAAACCCAACAGTTGTAAAATAGCACGAAAGCATTCGGAAGAAGTCAAAGCGATGACCGAGCCTGTAGATATCTCTGCTGAGTACTTGCTCCCCATTTCCACAAGCCACTTTAGCCTCAAAGAGAGAAATTTGATTAAGACCGACATCACGCCCTTTTCCCACTTGGATGTACTCATGATGGGTGACGTTTCCACGTCTTAGCGTTGAGTTGAAACCTGAAAACAATATTAAACTCCATGCCTTCAAGAGCATAAATGGGTAACAGCCAGAAATACATGAAGAATCTCTTTCGAGACCTTGCGAAGCCTTACACGGTCGGCTAAAGCAACAAATCAGAGATCTCTTTTGGCTGTCGATTGCTTGCAGTTTGATCAATTTCTTTCGTTCACCTTTTTGGTTTATTTTAATTCCGTTCTCAGATCAGAACAAAACTTTTTGATTCTCTTTCGCACCACTCCTTGACATCGTACCGGGTTGCATCTCGACTCTTTCTCCGTAACTTGGGCACGACATAACGTCACCAGGAGCTCGAAGCGTTGCAGTTGGCTGCGCCACAATTTATAAGATATCTTTCAATACAGTAATGCATTCCATTAATACTAGAATCTAATAATTCCCGTTATCTCAATGTATACTTCAACGGCTGCCTCCTGCTGCACAGTGCATTCAGATTGGTTCGCTGGCGTGCTGTTACCCCTTTCAACACTTAAACTATGCAGGATTCTTAGAAAGTTGGTGATGCATATGCTCAACCGTCTACCTTGGGACACACAAATGATGTCCCGTCACCTTCCCGTACGGCAACAAAAAGGTGCTCATATTGACCAAGAACTACCTCTTCCCTCTACTGATGTGCAACAACCGATCGGAACTCCGACTCATAAATCACGTATATAGACATTTGGAATGGATATCTTGATGCCTTAGAGATTAGACAGGTAGCGAAACGTTCCGTTGGTCGGCAACGTAGAAGGCAGAGGTTGAAGCAACTAATTTTCTTCTTACGAAAACCTTGCCAAAGTACGCTGTACTGGACTTTCTTCCCCTAGTTACGCAGAAGAGCAAGCACTGAAGCGGATGACCGGACCTTACCAACATACTAAAAAAAGTAGGATTGGCAACCGAAAAATAACCTTATTCTATCATCGGCCTTGTGAACTAATTACTTTCGTCTTTGTCTCAAAGAAGACATTCGATCATGGGTATTGTGATGAGGCTAGTTTGAACTATGCTTTTTCTCCTTTCTACATCTCTCTTGACACAAGTTTCGCACATCCAGTTCTCTTATCTCCCTATAGATTTCTTACTGACTGATTATGGCTTCCCTGACTAGAGAAGGAAATTTAGGGAGGAAATAGAGATGATAGGACCACCTGAATGCTGGAGATGAGTGCTCGTCGTATTCCCTCGAGGAAAGCAGAGGCCCTCGCGGACTCCTATCTCTTGATCGTTCCACTTGCCAAGCACACAGGATGACCGAACAAGAAAGAGGCGAGACCAACGGGAGAAGGACGACTCTGATGTATGTTCTTTCTTGACTCCATTCCGGGAAGGGAATATAGAATATGTTCATTCTTTTTTGTGTAGCTCAGCTAGTGCTTTCGAACATACTTGCAAGGGCAGAGTGAGCTGCAAGCAAGAAGCAAGAAAGAAAGGGATAGAACCGATTACCAATAGCAATTGAGGCTTCAAGGAAAATTGCCCGCAAATACGCATAGAAAGAATCAGCAAAGGCTTTTTGTGACTGCTGCTTTGATCTGTTAGGATTACAATTAGCACAACTTCTCTTTTCAAAAGTCTCCGTCCTGTCTTTACTATTGCTATTGTATTACGAGTAGGACGGATGGGGCATTCTAATTAGATAGATCCACTCTCCGAAAGTAAGGATTAGAAAATCCGGATGTGATTAAAGCTTTCATTCACATTTTAACATGAAGATTCCTGTGATACCTCATGCCCGCCCACTTCTCTTCATCTTTCTATTATTACCTAGCCTCTGGAGTCGGGAGAAAAATCTTCGTAGCCGGCCCCCATGCTTTTGGTATTATTATTGGCATCTCTCCCTTCTTACTTCAATACGAATTTAGCCATCTGAACGAGCCTGTAGGACTTTCACTACACCTTTCCTTATCGATTGGCTTCGTCTTCCGCTGCTTCCCACTCAGTCTTCTACTGAAAAGAGTGGTGACCCCATATAGACATTCCTTTAAGGGAGGCTGGCTCCATACGGGAATGGTTTCCCCTTCCACCGAACTCTCCGCGCTACTTTTTCCTAGTAAATAGATTCCTCTTATTGGCGACTAATCCAATCCATAAGTAGTAGGGCTAACCGGAACTGAACTTAAAGAGCAGGGTAAGAGGCATAAGCCGCAGAAAGTAATCAAATCGGGGATGAGGTATACCTTAAACTCAAACCATACCGGCAGACATCGATTGCATTGCGTAAGTCTCTCAAGCTGAGCTGTATTACGGGCGGGCTAACAACTGGAATGAAAGAATCAGTTGACTTTACTTCTGCGGAATGGATTTCCTGTTGATGGCGGAGCGAGCGAGACAGCTACTCACTGCTCGTATACGAAAGAGAGGATGGATGGGTTGTTATAAGTAGATAATAACAAAAAGAAATCAAAACCGCCACCCACAAGTAGTAGCGAGAGCTGTGTTTATAGCGCAGAAGGCCCTCATGTACAACCCAAAGCTTGTCTGGGTCATTGAGGTCTTCATCTTTATGGAGGAGGGTCGACGCCGCGAGATCCTCGGCGCTTTCCTTCGCGAAGTGGTTGCTCCAGAGCGAGGTAGCATCGAGGCTTTTTAAAAGAGCGCCAATATGCTTTTGGTAATTTAAAACAAGGGCCAGGCGTCCTTCTTCCTCCATTGTGAGGGGGCGTTCCTCGGGAAGAGTTACTGGAGCCACCCCTCCCCGCGGGAGAAATGGCGCTACAGCACGCGACAAGTCATCATCAAACCCCAACCCCAATAAGATAAGATTAATATCAGCAGGAGCACTAGCTCCGCTATATGGGGAAGCGAAGACGAGTGCTTCCGCCGCAAATAAAGGAGAAGCAAAGTTCAAGAGAAGAAGGAAGAACCTTACCATGAGAAAGTACAAGGATACCGCTAATATAATCTTATTTATTTGTATTGGCAAATAAATATAGATTCTATTACAACACACAGTTACGATTCTATATCTTCCAGTAGGCCAATCTCTATAAGAGAGCCCTGGCTTTAAGAGGACATATGACATATACTTTACTACTTTACTACTTTATTTGTTTATAGAAGCAAATCAAATCCCTATTGTGAACCTGGGCAAACTGGCTGAGTTATTCCTCGCTTCCATCCTTCTTAAGTTCGGTATCGAAAACTACTAAAGTAGTAAGGTACCATGTCTTCTCTGGGCCAGGCAGGAGGAAGTAGAAGTATTGCGAATCCACATGCTTGTTTCAGCATTTTAAGATAGAAGAAAATCGCTATTGTGAACATAATTTGGAAGGCAGGATTGTGAGTGTCCAGTCTTAATATAATTGTTACTAGAGCCGAAACCCGGAGAAAGAGAATAAAATCCAGATTATACACCTCTCCTCTGTAGGTCAAGATCTTTCCTGAGTCTTTCACCCGCTATCTATTGACTTGACCCAGCTTGCGAAACCCGTCACTGCAAGCAGATAACCTCGATCCATCCTTCTCTTATCAAATCCGAGTCAGTGGGGAAAGCTCAGCTTACTAGCACCAAGAGATCTAGAACATAGGCCCTCCCTGGCCCTTGCCTTGGATACTTACTTAAAGAGCCTGGCACTACTTAGAGTGGCTCCTTGGATACGTATATATGTCAATACTTGGCAGGAGTTGAGGAAGCTATCCCATCTCGATGAATCATTTCATTGCTAGGATCCAAGGCTACCGTTGCATCACTGGAATAGGAGGGCCTCTTTGAACAACCAACCCTGTCCTGTGATGGTCAATTTGGATAGAGTGTTAGTCTCTAATAGCCGGGATACTTGATTTCCTATAGCTATGGTTACAGTTCTGACTAGAGTTGGATCTTCGCATTGCCCTCTTGACCTCGAGCAATAATAGTCAATTGTCTCGGGCAGGAGAGAAAGATGTTTTTGCGGATCCGCTATTCCCGCTCCACTCTCTCTGAAACCAAGTCAATTTAGACAGACGCCTCATGATGTCCCGTTACCATTAGGGCCATCGATTCCCTTATACGAACAGAGGATAAGCGCGTTAGGCGCTGGACACATGCTCTAGTCTAGTTACTCACTGACCGATACTTTCTTTACTGCCGCTACTCGCTCACCTCCAACTATCTATCCATCCACCGGCATATTCGTCTTCGTTGCCAGCAACCACTACTACTCATACGACTTCACACCCCGGCGCATCTCGATTTGAACCTGTCAATTCATTCCGTGATACCAAGTAGTCTCTTACTAAAGCCGGGCCAAGGTTATAGGGTCTGTGGCCCTCCACAATTGGATGGCACTACTGCAGTCCTCATTGGGCCCCCCGTCCTTTTCGGGGAAAACAAGATAGAAGATGAACTGAATTGATATACGAGTTTCTTGCTGAATTTTGAGTCGATTTTCAGACTAGAATTCATTTGCCTTTCATGTAAATACGAGAATCTTCGATTGGTAGGATATCGGGCCTCTTTTTATTCGTAACATTATACGTTACAACTTGCGCCGGGTTGGGAGAAGTCGGCTCGGGTAAAGAAAGATCTGCCTTGTGGTGCCGTGCCAGGTGGGTACGTCCTATCCAGTGGAAAGAGCATCAATCGTTGTTCCTACAGGAGGGGTGATGATAGAGGGAAACGAGAAAACACTAGTTTTGGCCCATAGTGAAACGCAAGCAATCAAGATCTGCGGGCGCTCCATAGAGAGTGCCATAGGGTTGCGTACTTTCTTACCATTGCAGAACAGGGTGGGTGGTCAAAGTAGTGGAATTCCAGCAGCAAGAGTGACGTGTCGTGAAGCGCTTCCTCACTACTCCGTCTAAGTCAAGTTAAGTACACCACCAACTCCCAGTTTTCGTGTTCTCAGGCCATTGGACGTAGGCTCACGTGTAAGATAGAACTATGGTATTGGATGGGCTTCATTCCAACTTCCTTTCTTTCACTTTTTTGAAGCAAACTCCCATCGCTCAAATGCTTTACTTTAGAAGTAAGTCCCCTACGTACGTAGTGAACAAGTATCCTCGCGCAAGCATCTAATGCAGATCTATGCCCAGCCCAGGACCTGAAACACTAGACAAGACAGATCTTTAGCCAGCAGGCCATTCCCCAGACTAGAGTAGAGAGTTGAGTTCCTTCTTAGCAACAGGCCTGGGTGCTCGTATAAGCGCGGTCTCGGGTTGACTGCTTGTTAGCTTAGCTTCCCCGAGGGAAAAAGACGAAAACGCCGGCAAATGACAGAGCTAGAACGGCAACCAAGCAAGTGCCACTAAAGCGCGTTAGCTAGAATTGAGACGCCTTTCAATTCAAACACATTCTGAAATGGCAGGATTCTCACCTGAGAAAAAGAGTGTTGTCACTACTGCAATTGCCGAGTCTGTCTGGGAATGCTTACCTGACTTCTAAACCGGACCCAACAGGAGGATGCGCTAGAGGGATAATAGGATGTCACACATAAGCCTGCCGACTAAACGAGCTGTTCTGGACAGGTTTGGAATCCCTGTTTTGAAAAGGATTACGCCGATCCGATCCTTGAAATACTTAGATCCCGGCTTTTGAAGAGAGAAGCACTTGAGAAATGTTTTTGAGTTCGAGCACTAGTGAAAATGCATCTGAGAAATGTCGTGTCGTAATCGTATATCGAGTAGTTCCGGATTGGCCTATTCCCAGAACCAGAATGAATACGCTTTCTCCTATAGTATAGTATAGTATAGTATAGTATAGTATAGTATAGTATAGTATAGTATAGTATAGTATAGTATAGTATAGTATAGTATAGTATAGTATAGTATAGTATAGTATAGTATAGTATAGTATAGTATAGTACCCACGGTCCATTTGATCATTTGCTGCGGTACCAAAGTTCAATCGTCATCTTCAGTTGAAAGAGTACACATTATATTGAGTACCTCCCTATCTTCGATCTCTCTTGTAAGAAATCCTACGCATCCCTCCCTTGTCAGAAAATAAATAGGAATATGAGCCTGTACTCACTCACGCTGCCGGAGTACTTTTTGAGTTGAGGGTAACGTAGTAAAAATCCTTTATTTCTGGGGATTTGCCTTTTCTTTCAAAATGAATTTATGCTTAGTCTAAAATTGGTAAATACCAAATAATAATAATATAAAGATATAATATATATTATTATTATTATAAATATGTACCAGTTTCCTGAAACTAACAAATAGAGTTATAGCTTTGATTGACTTACTAGCTTACGGGAATGCTTTGAATCTCAACTTACTTTTTTAGAGGGGGGGATTACTACTGCATGGAAGGATGGTATACTGGAACGCAGGTGTTCTTACTCTTTCTCAGGTACCTGAGAAAATAGAGTTGGCTGACTATAACATGGAAGGCCCCAAGCGTCGCCTTGAAAATTATGTGGAAGAGTTCCGGCTTGCTTGCATTAGGATCCATCCCTCCAAGAAACCATCAATATATGAAGCATATGGCTCCTCTTTGAGTTCTATTTTCTTGGGGATGTTCGTGGGATGAGAGCACGATATGAGCATGCGAATTTCTTCGAATCTACCATTGGAGAGAAAATAAGGGGTTATGTGGATGGGGGATTTGGAGATTCTTGAAAGAATGTTTTGGCTTCTTCCTATTACGCTTCAACACAGAAGAAGATTGTTAAAAGGTGCTGGAAGGAGGATATATTTTTCCAATTGTTTCAATTGCCCAACCTCGGAATGGCCAAGGTTTAATGATTTCATGTAATTCTTCCGCTTACAGGTTTTTAATCGGTCTGTATCTTTGGACATCCTCGGGCGTATTTATTGCAATCTTTTTCCATGTTTGGCCAATAAAACCCATATCTGTGTATCAGCCATCTCATTCTTCTGCCCGCTTGATGTGCTCCAGCGATTCTTTCATGGACCTCAGCCATTACCAATAAAGCCCCCCTTTACCTTCTCTTTCTATTCTATAAAAAGGCGAACATCTAATCTAGGCCCGGTCGCCTTTCTATGAAGGCGAGCAGCCCAGCCCCCTTGTGGAAATTTTTATATTAAGGAAGCCGTATTTCGCAATAGCAGCTCCGAGAAGCTGGGCTTAGGGTGCGCCTCCTGCGGTCGTTTCAGTGACTCAATTGGCTGGCTTCCCTCAGCTCAGACTGGTGTCGCCACCTCTCCCAGGACCGGAATGATTATCCCTGCCCGATGGGTCTACATTCATCCCTGAATGTCGTCGGGTACTCTTCACTTCCCCGCCATTCTTGTAACCGTCACCTGTAATCCGCGCAGGTGTGTCCGCACCCCCTGGAGTGGACGAGAAAGAAAGGATTTTTTCTCGGAGCAACCCCCAGACCCAGGAGTTCACTTTCCCGTATGAGCATTCGGTACATATATAAGTCAGTGGAAGAGTCAAAGGGTCACCACTACTGAGGGTCTCCCCCCTTATCTTAGAAGGGTCGTCTGAGGGTTCGCCGCGGTTCATTGCTGTGCTTACACACTAGGCTACCCTTCTCCGAAAGCTCCGCGGGACCACCTATCACTAGTCTTCGGCCGGAGGGGTTTATTGCACAAAAAGGCCGGGACGCAGAGGAAAGCCCAACGAATGTCAGATGCAAAGCCCCGCACCTCATTAAGATCATATTGGCATACTCTCCCAAAAAAAAAAGAGCAGACCCCATTGAAGACGGGAGTGAGGTACAACAAATTTCCGTCCACCTTCTCACGGAGCCGTACGTGGACGTTACCGCTCATACAGCTCCCAGCCAGCAAGCAGTTAGCTTTCCTCTAGAAGTCATGGAAGTGTGGATAAATCGACATCAAACTCTAGTCGACAGAAGTTCTTTTTTTCCCGCTCGCAGTAGTAGTCCCAATATTCCAATACTACAGCGTTAGCAGCGTTTTGTCTCGATGAAAAATCTTCTGGTGAGGATTTCTTCTCTATCCTTTGGACTTGAACGATCCAATTTCGAATCTTGTTGGAGATTCTTTATCTGGCTTTGACGTATGGGGCCCTTTCCCCACTGTTTGAGAAAAGTTTTGCATCTTTCCTTTACATCCGAACAGGACGGGCCACTAGTCCCTGATCTGGACGCCGCACCTGGAACTCCTTCTACCTGTGGTTGTGGGGTTGGCGCCTCCTGAGCTGCTTGAGCAGCACCCACAAGGGGGTGGGAAGGAATAAGACTACATAAGAGAATACTCTCTTTTTACTTTATTGACTGGTGTCCCGCGGATCTCTCTCTTTAGGCGCTTCGTTTAGTTCGTTTATAGCGAGAAAGCCCATGCGAGTCAATTAAGTAAGCTGGAAGGCACTTTTGAAAAAGCCTGGAACTTGATCCAATCTCTAACCAATTGCGGCTTGTTAGAGCACCTAAGCAACGATGCGAATAATCGCTTGCCTAATTCAGTAGGGTTTTCATTTGATTTCTATATGATAATATGCAGTAGCCATCCATCCTGGAAAGGAACAACCATAAGTGATTAGAGCGATGCTCCTTTTTTTGCAAAGAGTTGAGTTCTTCCTCTTTCGCGCAGGATAGCCACGGACTCTTCCGAAACATTCAGATATAGGAAAAGCCAGAGCCAAAGCCAACGCGTCAAAGTGGTTCAGCAATCGACGTAACAGGTTCAAATACTCTAAGCTAGGTATATAGAAGGTATATTCGATTCAACAATCTGAAGTAGTGGAGTTAGCCCTCGGTATACCATACTGTAAGCCTCAGATAATCACTAGCTTATTCAAGAATAATATAGTAAAGTCGTAGAGGAAGAAAAGAAAGAAGAGAAAGAACTGGGAGTATGAGGACAACTTACAGGGAGAAGGAAGGTGGAGACAAACAACAGGAGCTATTCAACCATCGTTAGAGGCAAACCAATGATTAGAAGAATGCTGGAAGAAGAGGAAAGCTGATTGATAACACTTAACCAAACATCGCAAGGACAGGAAGGAGTATCCTGAACGTAAGGCCAATGGCTAGCATACTTCGCTGAACACTCAACTTGATCTATATCGATAGACACATCTGAGAGAATCATAGTTCCCCCTCTGGGGATAACTAGTTCTTCTCCCGAGTCCTTGTTTTGTATGAGATAACAGCAGTCTTTACTTAACCGAGCATCGTAGGGCTTACTTCATCACACATAGCTGTCTTTACTTTCGTTTCGCTAACCGCCCAAAAGCAGGTGCGCACACACAAATGCTAGGCGAGATACGTAGTTCTCTCAACCCTTCCTATCCATCATTACAGACCGGAACTAGATCGGATTAGGTAGAGCAAGACCTTGAGCCTCTTGAGAAACCAATAGAAACGACAGTAGCTAGCTTCACCAGAAGAGGAAGAAAGACTTCTTTCACTTCCCTATTGAGTAGAATGCATGGCAAGTTTCCACTGCTTTAGGCTACTCTACTAAGATAAGACTCGAGGGCCGACTTCACGTAACTAAATGGCTTAACTAAACTAAAAAGGAACTAAACTGGGATAAATCTGAACTAAAGGCGTACTGTACTTTGCTTAACACTCACTATATTCAGCTAAAGCTGGATGCGTATTATATTATATCTTGCCTTGGTAGAGCGAAACTTTGAACCCAACACAAGCAACTCTCCAGGTTTAGCGATATTGATGGGTTCCAGCCTCATTCCACTACTTACGCTTCCCGCAAGAGAAGAGTCTTGATTTCGAGAAGGTAGTTATTCTTCTTCCGATAGTCATATTGATTGATTCGAAGAGACTAGAACGATACACATTCCCTGCATTTCTGCCAGGAGGCAGAAATGGATGGTGGAAACGGATGCACGAAATACCAAAATAGGAGCAACTTATTAAATAGGGCTATCTATACAGTAGGTCAAATAGGATCAAGCAAACATGCTTCCGCGGGGATCAGATTTCCCAGATCTGGTATTAGTCTAACTTACTGAGGTAGTCGATTGGAGAAGAGGGCCACATCACACTCTAGACAGATCCGAAGCGAAAGACCAGTATCAATCTCTTCCTCCGAGCCAGCCCTGCGGGTATCCTTTTCTCCGCCGCTCTTCAGATAAGATAGGCTACACTCGAAAAGCGTAGGCCCGGCAGTTGGTACGAAAACAGAACCATTAGTTACGTAAGATCCCGATCAAAGCAGAGCGGTCTAATCGAAATAATCATATCTAAGAGCAGGCAGGCACACGACTGGATATCAAAGGTGGGGCTCCCCTCCTCTACTAAATAGTATTTGTATTTGGGTCGTCTTTGTGTTCGAATAGAAGCGCCATTGTCATCCGCTGCAGTTCTTCATAGTCCGTCCTAGTAAGCTGGTAGGTTGGTGGATGTGAACATAAACTCCTCATATTTCCTACTGTTGCTTCCTGTATAAAGGAAGAGTTGTCAGACAATGATACTCTTTCCAAATCTGCAATCTTCGTCGTTGTAATGCCTCAGTCATCAATAGTAGATAGTTGCTCAACTATGCAATAAGGATTTTCCTCTCCTCACAGATTGGAGGACTTTCACTTGACTCACTAGTGGGTTTTGCCTCGGGAAACAAGAATATGGATTTGAGCAAGTCTGTTTTCCCATGGGCCAAAACTACTACCTGCTATTTTCAAAGCGTAGAGGACCCGCCTTTCTGATCAAAGTATGCTTCCCTTATGGGCGAAACCACTGAATCGGACTGATCCTTTTTTCTTGGATTGACCAGGCCAGCTTCTCCACCCAATTCTTTTCTTACGGGACGAGATAGGCACAGTGTCAGGGTCATGTGATGTGAATGGTTTGTTTGATCTGTTTCTTGTCCCTATGGGTTCGATTGGCAATCAGGATATCGGTCGCTTGGCACTAGTCGAATAGGCGATTCAGTCGTGATAGTGCCATCCCTTGCCCCTTGGAGTGAGTTGAAAGCACTCTTCCAGCTCTTGATTCGCGGAATTCATTACGAAGCAAGATTTCCATTTACGTCATTAGCAAAACAAGCAAGATTCACCTCATTCATTAGGATACGACGAATTCTGGAACACTTCCTTGATTGATATATGAATTTTCTAGAGCAGGCACCATTGACTGCTTCTTCAACGTCTATACTATACGAGTTATTGTACGAGTCAAGCTTGCTCCAGACCAAGCTCACTTTACACGGGCTTAGAACTCAACCTGACCCAACAAGAAAACGGATAGACGCAGCGCAACGGCTTGATAGCCTGACTCAGCAAGAGGCGAGGATGCACGTGACTAACTAAAACAGCTTTCGCGCTATCAACTTCTTTGATCGAACCTGGCCTGGCGATTGAAGCATTCGAGATATAGAAGAAACTGCCCAAGTCAACCGGATATTCCAAAGCAAGGGTTATGAATCAAAAGAGAAGTGCCAGCTGGATCTCTGGTTCAAAGTTCAGGGCATGGAATTGATTCGTATGCTCGTTCTCTCGCTGAGCAGAACCATCTCTGTCTGATAAGACCCAGTCTCCCAGTGTTTCTAGAAAAGGAAATCCCATTCGTCAACCTAAATGGAAGGGCAGGTAAGGGAAGGCCAGCAGGAAATTCAGTAAGTAAGGTATCTCAGTGCCAGTGCTCTCCGGTTTCAAGTTGATGCGGGCAGTCGTGGGGACAGGCAAAGCTGGGATGGCGGGTTGAGATGGATCCATCCTGGCCTTTCTGAGATCGATCGGCGGATCTTTTTCGATTTGTTTAACTGGCTAGGAGCCGGGTCTTGGTGCAGGGAAGCGGTCTATACTCCTCGTAGTTGCAGATTGACCATGACGCCTTTCTGGCTTAAAGGCGACTCCCACCCTTTGGGGCTGTCAAGAGGCGTAGATGTGCTGACCAAGAGCCCATTTTACTATATTTTAAAGCAAGAAACAAAGTAACAAAGTAACAACACCGGAAAGAAGAGTGGGTTAGCGGGCTTCTTTCACTTGTTTATTTTCCTAAGAGTCACCCATACTACAACGCACACAGAAGATATGGCTTCAATCAACCAACTATTTCTTTTCTTGCTTGAGCTGCCTTTAGAAAGCCTAAGCGCTAACGCACACGCGCATACTCTTGCTGTGAGTAACTATGGCTATGGCTATGGCACGTTACGAGCAGAAGAAAGCCAATAGCAAGCAAGACTCGTCACTAGGTTGTTTTCTTTCTTTGCTTGCCTGTAGTCCTGAACCAGTAGTTGGTGCAAAAGCGCATAAGATGAGGGCAGCCAGGGCTCTGCGAATGTACGTAAAGGCAATATCCTATCTAGCAAGAACTAAGCCTCTCTTCTCTTACCCACCCTATCGTTGCTGTACACTTTGCTATGGTCAAGTGCGCTCGCTTCTAAGGAGCTAGTACCAAAGCAAGAGGAGCAGGAATAATAGATAAGTCGGTCGTTCGGTCTAGGATTCAAAGTAGGCTGTCTGTCTTGCTGAAGTTCCTCTTCCAAGGCCAATGCTTTCACTCTAAAGAAAGGCTAAGCTTGATAGACGTGAAATAGCAAGTGGAATCAGCGAACAGTTAGTGTATGGCTGGGCTCAACCCGAGTAGGTGCTGTTGTCTGCTGGAGATCCCCCTGAGATAGCAAATAGGAATTCAAGTTTGTTCTGCACTTCGTATTCGTCGAGTGGTAGCATTTCCTTCTCTGCGTCTGATAGGTGTAAGCGTCCCCATGTTATGTGTGTAATGTCCCTCCGTAAGAGCTCTGTATCTTGGTTCTGTGTGATAGGCAAGTCACTTTGAGCAGGCATGTTACGAAGCAGGGTGAACTAAGCCCAAGGTCAGTAAGGCGTAAAGTAAGTGCGAACCCGAAGCGTGGGTAGAGTGGTAAAGAAGCGTAAAGCTGTGTTGGTTCGATCGAAACATAGAATCCGCTTTCTTGGTTGCCTCCTAGTGGTTTCGCCAACGAGAACGCAGGAAGAGAAAGGCTTTTTCAGTTTCTGCTTTCTTTTATCCAACTGCGATTCAGTATAAGAATACCAAGCCAAGCGATAACGTTACACTCCTAACTCGTATCGAAGAAAGCCAAACTGCTAGTGCTGAAACAAATCACAGACACTCCGCCCCGAAAGGAAACTAGTGAAACCGTCGCGCATAGGGTAAGTAAGCAAAGCCTATTGGAAAGAAAAAGACACCATGGTTCCTGGCCCTTCTTTCTTTATTGCAAGCAAGCGCTTTGGAATCTGAGTACTCAACTCAAAAGCCTCTGTAACCTTAACCTTAACCTTAACCTTAACCTTAACCTTAACCTTAACCTTAACCTTAACCTTAACCTTAACCTTAACCTTAACCTTAACCTTAGTATTGAAAATAGCTGGTTGCGTTGAAAAGGCGCGGAGCGATAGATAAAATGGAATCTGTCTCAATGCCCAGCTGATTGTCCACCTCATTAGAAACAATCCATCCTTGCGCTAAGAGCTTTGTATACCAGTCGGCCTAGGTTCTTCCTGCTAAGTCAAGTGCTTTCTCTTTTATACCAGTTGAAATAAGAGTGAAAGCTTGCAATTGGGTTCGAGCTTCTACTTCTACAGTATGAATTTGACCTTGAAGGTTGCATTCTAGCTCTCAGGTTTCAAGTAGCTTCTTTCTGTAGTTTCCGTAGTTTTAGGCGAGTTCCTTCTTGTCCTATCACTCGTATCAGCTGTAGAATTCTCTCTATCAGCTGCCAAGATTTCCTTCTACTTATAAGATAAGATAAGATAAGATAAGATAAGATAAGATAAGATAAGATAAGATAAGATAAGATAAGATAAGATAAGATAAGATAAGATAAGATAAGATAAGATAAGATAAGATAAGATAAGATAAGATAAGATAAGATAAGATAAGATAAGATAAAGATAAGACTCAAAGTCAGATACCAGATTGATAATAGCAAATAAGAATTTACGTTGTTCTATTGCAAAGTAGTCTCCTACATATAAAAAGTAGTTAGCAGATTTCAAGTAAGGAATAAGAATAGTAGTTTATGCTTTCGTATCTCGCCTTTAAGACTTGCAAGCCGGAGTTAAGAGATAGAAAGCAGTTGGAGTTTCCTATGGAGTTGTAGTTTCCTAAAAATAGTATTACCAAGTCAGATAGAAGAATCACTGCTATCAGAAGTCGTAACTCTTGTTTTTCGCTTATAAGCTTTAAAGTACCGTAGTTGTATACCAAGTCTGCCAGCCAACTATCTGATTTCAAGTCGCTTATAGCCGTCCTCAAGTGAAGAAAGCCAGCGGTGAGGAATAAGAGTAAACCTTTTAGAAAGCAGTTGGTGTTTCGATAGCATTACCTGGAGTATTAGTAGCTCGGGTCAGTATTAAGAAACGGAAAAACCAGAAAGAAGTTTTCAAAGCCTTAAGCTGAGCTGTCGTGTCTAGAGTCTTAGGCTCGGTTCTATCGTAGTAGTTTCCTAGCTGGCCTAGAAGTTTGATTAGTGGCTTGACGACCATCTTGTATAGCTCCGACTGCTGACTTTGCAGTCTCGTTTACCACGGGCTACTCGTTTCCATACTATAAGCAAGAAGAAGAAAAGTAATAAATAAGCTTGATATGAGTTTTCAGGTTAGCTATCAAAGTTCAGTAGTTCCCTCCGCAGTAGTAGCTCAAGGAAGAAGCTTTTCGTTTACATACTTTTATTAAGCAAATCCACCTTTCGTATCAAAAAAGTAGTAGTAGGCTCTAGCTCAAATTCTAGTTAGAAGATAGAAGAACCAAAGCTAGTTACAAGATTAAGAGTGAGGCTGCAGGCTTTCTATGTCGTATCTAGTCTAAGCTATCAGTTAGTAAGTAAGCGAGGCAGTTTCAATCTACTACGCAAGGCAAGTCGTACCTATAGTATTAGGAGCTTACATGTAAGAATGCAAACAAGCTAGCAGAATCGCAAGTCGTTATTGCTGTTATGGGTTCTATTGTTTTCTATTTCATCCCGGTATCAGAATAGCAAGCTCACTAGTAGTTTCCCCAGTATTAATAGTAGGATTGCTTTGTAGCTGTAGTTTAGATGGTATTAGCGGAGCTATCAATGATTTCAGTTCCATACTTTAACTTAAACTTAGTATTAGCTATAGAATTGAGGATTGCCTTTGAAGATGGCTTGCTTGTATACTGAGTATTAGAAAGCTAAGCATTTCTAGCTGTTGTTTCTGCTTTCGTATCTACTGTATTTGCAACTCACATCTCAGATTCAAAGGAAGCTACAAGAATGTAAGACAGGTAGTTGGTTCCATAGTCTTAGTCAGTAGTAAGTGAGCTAACAGTTTGCTTATTCGATCTGTAGTTTAAGTAGTAAGAATCTAAGCTAGAAGTTTTCTTTCCCCAAGTTGCTATAGCATTAATAAGTGAAACGCCATAATTCAGTAGTGAAGCCGTAACTTGAGTATTAGAATAAAAGTCAGCTGCCAAGATTCCCCTCTAGTATGAACTTAGGAGATTTCCATACTTCTCTTGGTGTGGAAAATAAGAAGGGCGGGTCCGTAATCACTTCTTCTAAAGGCATGCTGGCAACTCCGGCACGGGGAAACCTTTTACCCAGCTTGAAAAACACAAACCATTTACCACTCGACGCTATGAACCTCTTTGAACAAGTCCAATGCGCCATCCCAGAATGCTAGTTTTTGCTTCAAGCAGAAAACGATCCTTACCCGCAACTAGACGGAAGTGATCCAAGACTTCTCTGGGCTTAGGCAATTCTGAAGTTCTTGTAAAAGCAGAAACCGAGGCAGAGGAAGCCCGGTTGATAGAAGCAGAATAAGCTGTGTCTCGGCCTTGCCTATGTGCTATGCTAACGAACCCATTTTGAGAAAGAAGTTGTTTGTTATTTCAGAAGTAGGTCATAGCCAACTCCGCTCTGAGCCGCTCATGCGCAAAAGGAAGGAATTACTATAGGCCATGGCAAGCCGATGCCCTTTACAAAAGCAATGAACATATGGGCGCCTAAAGCAACGAAGCAGTTCTTTACATTAGTAGTAAGAGATCTAATCCGGGTCATTCTCAAAAGCTAGGATGCCAGGTTGTGTCGGAGAGGAAGGATTTGGATTTCTCTGGTTCCGCCCGGCTCTACCTAAACTCAATGACAAAGTGCCGTACTCTTCGAAAGTCAAGCGCAGATCCTGTATGAATGAAAGAGATTCAGTAAGTAAGGCAGATCCTTAATGCTGAAGAAGAGTTGGGATGCGGTATGATGGCACTCCTATATTTTGAGAAGCTGTCCTCGAATTCCTTCGTTGAAAGAACGAAATTGGTATCGGAACTCCTACTTCCAACTGAAATTGGTAGCTGCAAAGTTAAGTAACGGAAGGATAAGACAAGGGAAGGAATCTCATTATTGCTATATTTTGACAAGCTTGGAGAGCAGTAGCAGAGAACCATTGGTAGTGCTTCGTTCGTTGATCGGATGGGCACTATCATAGCTTTTGGCGAAGCTGTTAAGCTATTATGTTGAAAATCCCTCCGCGAACTAGTAGATATTAGCAGCACGAGCAGTGTCTTCCTTTTATGAGCCAACCATCTTAACTCCTCTTCTTTACTCCTTAGCGGCCTGGCACTTTTAGAAAATCAACGGAGCGTTGGAGAAAAGCTTTCAGCTTCTCCACTTATTGCAAAGATTAGGGAAAAGCAGCCGATTAATCTGCAAACCCTACTCGACCCGCTTCTTTTATTGCCGTCCCTTTCGTATAGCATTTGATGCGTCAAGTTGATCATTAAATCACTCTCTGGCGCACCCGAGAAGTGCATTCTCTATAGGTTAAGCAGCATCCATAACTCTTGTAATCGGGCGGGAGGTGTATCGCGGGTTTACGGCCTATCCACCAACCAGGCCTGATTCCAAGCAAGGGTTCACTCACCGATGCAAAAGATTATCCCAGGGGAAGATGGTTCAGTGAGCCTACCTCTTTCGTCTGCAAATCCCTCTTCTCTTCTTGTGCATTGGCCAATGCCGAAAGATACAATGCACGTATTCTCTCTGGAATAGAGTGATGTATGCGAAGGTAGACAGTTCTCCGTCCAATCGTTTCTTTATAACATGGAAATTCTTTAATCGATGGAAAGTAGATAATATTGGACCCTTTCTCATATCAATAAGGATGCTCGGGTCGAGGAGAGGTTTCCACCTAGCCGCCTTTGGTCGCGGTTCTATTCGAGTAATTCTTAGGGACCGATTTCAGGCAAGCAAAGATGAATGAATGAACCCCACTTCGAACATGCTCAAAAGCATCCATATGAATTACCTCCCTGGGCATCTAGCAGTGCCAACGCGAGGACTCCTCAACGAGGAACAGCTTCCATATCGAGATAAACACAAGCAGGCCAAGTTGGAAACAAAGATCTCTACGAAACAGATGAATTCTAGAAATCCCAACACTCTTCCCGGCATCCTACAGAAGTAGGCGACCCGATACTGGCTTTTGAGTCTGAATGCTGTCGAAAAAAGTCGTTATCTCTCGATCGAGTTCCTTACTATACTATACTATACTATACTATACTATACTATACTATACTATACTATACTATACTATACTATACTATACTATACTATACTATACTATACTATACTATACTATAGTTTGGTAATATAAATTAGTCTCTCTATCCTTTACCAAAGCATGGTGCGTCTCTCCCCATCCCCAAGTGTTCCTATAGAAAATCCCTCCCGCCCCCGTGGGGGGGATTTCCTATGGGAGTGGGGATCTATCTCTTTAGCTCACCTCACACTGAATTCCAGGGAAAGATTGGACATCCTCGGATTACTAAGATGAATGAACTCTACTCTCGTATCGTCTCTACTCGGATCTATCTGGAGAATGGCATGGCCTGTACAGTTGCGAAAAAGCCCACATCTGTCCCGAAGGGTCATTATTGACCAGGAATTCCGAATAAAGAGATTATTATTCCCATGGCGACACTAATTAGTTTAGTCCAATGAAAGAATGCTATTATCCAGGTGACGACACCGCTCTATTGGCGATACGTTCTTCTTTCGAACCAAACCAGTGAACTACAACCTATGAACTTACCATTCTGTGGAAATGAAATACAGCTAACACTGTCTTCTGATCTTCGGGCAGTCCAATCTCATCAAGAGTAGACAATCATATCAACTCCGATATTACACACTTAAAATGCTTCTCCCAAGCCCAAGTCAACCCCAACAATTCCAAGAAAGCGTATCTCCTATCCGGGACAAGCCTTGCTTTGGGAATATAGAGGAGTTCACACCCAGTCCAGACTTCACTGTATCTTTCGTTTTAGGCCAGTCCAATGATATGATACGATACGAGTGCCTAAGGCATTCCACGGTTCCTACTGGAAGTCAAGTACCCCTCGCTAATCCAATGAGGAACTACCGGTTATATTCGTCTTTCTATTCGTAACGTTAGTAGTTACTCATGAATTATACGTGACTCGTTCATTATACGTTCCTCATGAATTAGTCGTGACTCATTTGTTCCGAATATCAAGAAAGCATTCATGGCCTAAGGAGCATATTCTTTTGACAACGGTTTCCCTCACCTCCTCTGAACATACACTCTTATCACGGGCTTCAACAGACGGGATATGCTCGAAATCATACTTGCTTGCACGGATACAGACTTGCACTTGATGGACTAAACTAATAGGTGAGTTCTCTTCTAAAGGAAGAGTAACGAATTGGGTATTCTCAAGTATGGAAACTGCTAGGCAATTCTAAAGTACCTGTCAACGGGCACATACCTCTTGACGGCTTGGGGATTCAAACTTAAGTTCCCCATGGTTTTAACTGAATGCCGATTCGTAAGTCCCCTATTCTCAACTATGGAATATGAGATGTTTGCATATCACGTTTAAAAAACTATGAATTTGACTCAGTAAACTCCCCAGGCACTTTGCTAGCAGATGTTTCAGTACAGCAAGGAACCTGAGAAGAGACCCGAGGAACCCTGTAGGTAGATAGTTTTCAAGTGCTCTAGTCCTGAACAAAACAACAAGATGCGCGGTCCCCGATTGGGAATATTGATATCATTGCCTGCAGGTGGGATCTGTTGCAGTATTCAATGAATAAGTATCAATCTCTTCTCTGCGGTTCTGGGGAAGCGGTTGTATGTCTGGGTCCTGGGCCAAGTAGATTGATCGTTTGTTTGATATTCCCGCTGGAATATTTTCCAAGAAGGAATCCGGGGATGTCCATGATTTGAGTGATATTGGCGCTCCACTTTCATATGGGATCTCTTTCGTATTGGATGTGGATGGGTCTAGAGAATGGCATGGCCTGTACTTGTTGTGAGGAAGCCCACCTGTTGCGAAGAATAGGATCCATCCCGTTGTCAAAGAAGAGGTTGCTTGTCAAAGAAGAGGCTGGTATCGGCTTTCCCTAGTGCTCCCTGGCAATATTTCCACAAGATGCCCGTATACAGATTTGAAAGAATTTCATGAATGAGATCATTTCTGTTGCGAGGAATGCCATTGGCAGTCAACTCTTGACTCGTATCTTGAGAATGGACGCTGGCCTAAACCCCTCTTTGGAGTAGGCCTACCTTTCTAATCTAACAAGTGAATACTAAATACTTACTAAACTAAACTAAACTAAACTAAACTAAACAAAGTAGTAGATTTCTTCCGTCACAGCTCTGCAGCTGTCCCTCACCAATGTCAAAGATAGGCCACGGATTACATTCAAGGGATATCTTGCTAGGAGAAGTCTGTACAAGCTTGTTAGCCAGATCGAGATGTGGTTCTGTTGGGAATCCAATCTCCTGTCCGAGGAATAGAATCTCTTGCGAGGAATGGCTAGCTCGATCCATCTTGTGGAATACCCCAAGTATCATATCATAGTCATAGCATTGGAGCTCGTATCGTATCGGAACACTTGTATCTCGTATCAACGGAGTCAAGCATCTAATCTATATTCTACTCTTCTACTCTAGAGATTGGGCCTGTACGAAGATCTTTCTTTTTGCGGGCTAAAGATCACTCTTGTCCCTCCAGTGAAGTGGTAGTTTTCTTGCTTATAGAACAGAACTGAGTCTCTTATGTTCGTAACATACATTAAGTGTTACTCACTCCATTGGCATCTACAAGTGGTGCTTACGAGAGAGGCCTGCCTAGACCGAGATAGGAATCATCAGTGGATACGAGCGAGAAGAAAGAAATCTATCTGTCCAGCTTTGGCAGTAGGGAATCATACCAATTCGTCTTTATACTCATTCGTTATACGTGATTCGTTCAACACAGTCTAGTCGATCTGTCTTGTCCCTCGCAACTTGACAGTGGAAACAGAAGCATGAGTGAATCCGTACTGTACTATTCGAACACATCTCTTCACCCAGTGCCATGCCACAGTGAGTGGAGCTAAGGATGAATGCATGGGATCCGTGTTCTAAGTGTTGTCTTAAGTGTTCTAAGTTCAGTTGTATCTTTTTCTTGTAAGTTTCCGAATATTCTAAAAAATATTGGAATGCCTCTGTCTTGTCCTTTGAGAAGTGAGTGGAGGGTAGGATCCCGCCTTCTTATATTCGTCACGTTACAACTCTTATCCTTCGATTTCGCAACGAAGGAACTCTGGCTTGGTATGGTAGGAGGATGGATATGCTTTGTAGCAGAATCAGATGCTGGCTTTATATTCTCTTTTCTATTCTTTTCAAGCGAGAAACGACTAATTCATGAGGAACTCCCGGTTATATTCTATTCATTATACTTGCCTTGGTTGTTCCGAATCTAGGGACGAGCAGGGATTAGTATAGAAGTGACTCATGAATTACAACTCTTATCCTTGATTATTATATTATAGTGTGGAAGACGAAGATCTTAAAGAAGAAAAGATGGAGTGCCACTAAAAGAAACCTAGGTGGGGAAACCGGTTATATTCGTAACAACTCATTGGCTTTTTCAGAGAGAAGTAGCCGCTCCGTCGTCTATTCATTCCACTCATTCCTAACGTCCAAAGCTAAGAATTAATAAAGTTAATAGCGTACTTATACTTAGGTTCGTAACATACCTTTCTCGGAAGCCTTGTTGAATTAATGGCAAGGGAGATATTAGCTTAATGGCAAGGGCTTGGGGGAAGATGCTTGAGTCAGCGGATATCGTTTATGACGAAGAAAAGAAATCATAGGCAGTTACCTCTCCTGTACCCGGAGAGGTCTAGTTCGGTGAGAATAGATAGGGATAGAAAGACCATCCTGGTGCACATGCTATGGGTCTTATTGTTTGTTGGGAAAGCAAGGAAGACTAGCTTTGGCGTGGGAAGCTTACCAATTGATGCGGTGGCTACTCGATCGAGCAGTTGTCCACTATTAAGCAGCATGAGCCACTAGACTGACTCGATATCCGTGTGTGGATCCAGGCAGTCGATTGGAAAAGATGAAGACAAGGAAGAGCCATTCTTCATACATAGGAGCGAGTGGTCGAAATGGAAAGCGGACAAACGAAACGGAATTATGTACAACTATAGGGTTCGGTTCTTTCTTCTGTCCCAGGTCCTTTCTTCTCTTGCGGATCTTTCTTTGAGAGATAGACGCTGTTCTCTGCCATACTGTGGCTGTGCACTTTAGCACTGTTTTTCTTCCTTCCCTTCGGTACTCCTTAACTCGGAGATACTCCTTCGGTACTACTTGGCTACTACTTGAACAGAAGGGTTTACTCCCTTCCTTCGCTCAACTCTTTCTTATTCACACACGCCCACAGATATGTAGGAAGAACAAGCTAGGGAATGGGGGGTTATGTGGAGCCCCTAACCTTTCATTTAAGAAGGAGGTCTTCCTACCAGTCTTGAAACTAGATCTTCTTCCTTCTCTATGGCATATGAATTGCTGTACTGCCAGTTTTCACTCTCTTCTAATCTAAGGGATCTCCTTACCTTAGGTTGGTATGTCAAGTGGGTTCTATCGCATTTGAGACAGGTAGCCGAAGAAGACTGATGATGAGCCCTACGTTCTTGTCTTCCTGGTAGTCATAAGTCAGATATCCAGTTTGCTTCAAATCATTCCATCTCGAGGGTTTAGCACGAGTATCGAAGGAGAGCAGAGTACAATCTTTCTTTGCATGTCTTTCCTTAAGCTGGAGTACTTTTAGTTAGAAGGCCTACTTTATTCGATTCGTCCTTTTAAAGCCTACTTATTCGTCTAGCTATTTCCAATTTGAATAAATAACCCGATCATATCATATCTTGGAAAACCCTAAGACTACCCAAGGCTGTACCCTATAGTAATTTCCTTCTACCTCTTATCTCTATAGTCTTTACGTCGTCTCCTGGGTCGGTTAAGCTATAACCTAGTAGTACCGGGAACAACTCCTCTAAGCATCAAGTCAATTAAGGAACCCGATTTGTTGGGTTTTGAACTGTTAAATGGTTACACGCCCGACATACTGTCTGATAGGGTGGCTAACCCGATTCATTCCTCGAATCGTAAATCATTACTATTTTTGCTTGCTCGAGTAGAGTCGAAAAGTGGGGAACCTGGATTCCCAGCAGGTGATCTCGATCACCATAATATGATATTTTGCATTCCCTTAATTTCTGAGATGGAACTCTTTTCCAACATAAAATACAAGTCTATCAGTTCAATAAAAGTATGGGTTAACCATTCCTCCTCTTAAGTTAGGGGTTTGGGATTAGTAGAGTAGTATAACTACAGCTCTAGTAGTTAAAGGCGGGAGGGGTCCGACCCGACTATTGGTTCTTTCCTCTAAAGAAACATAGCTAAAAGGTGTCTGATCTTGTCTATATTGTCCGAAGTAGCCTTTGCTTGTCAAAGTAAGTGAAAAAGGGTTTCAAAATACTGTAGCTCAAGTATGCATGGAATAGCACAGGGTTATCCGCTTTATTATCTGGCTTATCTGCTTGAGAAAAGTGAACTCTTAGCTTTAAACCTACTTTGTCTTTGTATCTTAGCCCTTCTAGCTCTAGCTTAGGGGCCCTTTCCTAGCTTATTCAACTCTTTCTTCGGCAGGATCGAATGAGGATGATGGGGGATGCTTTTTTTCAACTAAACAGCGTTCATCTGCTTGCTTTAAATTTTATGACGCTGAATGTGAGAAGAAAAATTGGAACTACTTGCTTGCCTGTGTTAAGCATTTAGATAGAACCTGGCGGGCATAGAGTCATAATAAGCTTCTCTTCTCCGCTGCGCGCCTACTGTACCAAGCTAGCTAAAATACCAAGCTCCTGTGGGCTAATCTCATTTCCCATCTCATGTAACAACCTCTTCGCCCTTTACCCATGAGCTTTTAGAATCTATTTCCTATTTCTAAGCCGATTTGAGTTTTGAAAATGCGGCCTTGTAGCTGAGCAGAGTCAATTTCTCGATGGCACTTGCTAAAGATCGTATCATAACTACCGGGCCTACAACACAAACGTCGACTACTTCATTTCACTTCCCCCGGGAATCGGCTACCAAAAAGGAAGGTTGCGATAGTGTGTAAGCTGTAATATACATATTCTAGATGAAGACAGAAGGATAGGCTTGCCGGGAACAAGAGCTTGCATTCGTATTTTGTTGTTGTGTTTGTGTTGTGATCTATTGGCTGCCTCGTTTCTGGTCAATCTTTCCTGTGGCAGATAAGGGCCGATCTAATAGAATCGACTCTAAGAAGATTGGAAGTGGTGAACCGGATCTTTTTTCTATATAAAGGGATCAATCCTTTTGGCTCTAATAGCAGTGAATAGACTCCGTCTAGATTTGGAGGAGTTGTCAATATGCCTCTGTCTGGTGCTGCTTCGCCGGTATCGGCTTGTGCTAATGTCATAGATCACCTACTAGGAGCTTAAGTCGACTAGACTTGACTCGAGAATAGAATCGAAGAGAAGCGAAGCCTCGCCAAGATAAATACAACCCTATGGTATGGCACTCACTGCAATGACACGACCAGGTCTATAGAAAAGTTGATACAGATCTCATACAGGTAAGGTTCCGCACTTTTCTAAGTAACTACTAGCTCCGGATGCATCTTTCTCATTGACTGCTTTCTTCAAAGTAGGACGAACAAGGAAATGGAACTGGTCAATGCATTTCTAACTAACAATTGACCCTATTCCTCGAATGGCGCGTAGAGTGGAGTATTGACTTGCCTTGAAAGGATTGGTTCCCATCTTTTTCTAACCTCGGGCAATAGCTGCTTCCCGGCACTTCTTAACCCATTCCCCCTTGCTGACTTCTACCGTTGCACTCTCCTTTTGGCACCTAATCTACGTTTTGATATGACATTTCTATCAAACCGCCACATATTGATAGAATTGTTCAACAAGTGCCGCTTCTGAATTTGTCTCAAATTACCGGAACAGAATGTCAAAGCCAGTAGTTTGAACTGCCAGTGGAGTGCCGTTGTTTCGAAGTTGTTGACTATTGTCCAGCTATCAAATTAGTGTAGACAGAAGCACTGTTTGAGCCTTGTCGAGAATCCGTTCTGGCACTTATTGTCTATAGCAAAGTGAAGGAATAGAATGATCATCCTGCTCCTATTTAAATAGTACAGAATTCCATGGAAAGTGTAGCAAGCCGATTCAATTGACATAGGGAGGAAATGGTATTCCAAAGAGCAAAACAAAGCCAGTTGGTTATCGATATCACCGGCAGACAGAAAGCATTTATATGTCTCTTTGTAGGCTCAAATGAACACAAAGCCTAAGAGTTTTAACCGGTTAGCAAATATGACTAATGGACTCCACCTTCTTCTATCTCCGGGTCAAGTCAAAGAGTTTCAGTTCTATACAGCACTGACTTCGGTGCCCGCTTACTACCCATAAGACCTTAGAAATGACTAGCAGGAGAGCAGTCACGGAAAGAAAGATTCTGCCTATTGAGAGAAAGCAAGATCAGGGAAGTCTTAGTCACTAACACACCATAGTACTAGTCAAGTCACAAGCAAAGCATCAAGTCCCAAGCAGTGCCAGGTTGAAGAAAGAAGACTCTATAAAAAAGCAAGTGAGCTCTGGCACCCTGATATTAAGAAGTTAGGATGCGCCTAACTCAAACTATTTAGAAAGGCTAGTGAGCAAGTGCCACGGATCCGCGTGTACGGAACGGATCCAGAGTTAGGATGCAGCAAGAAAACGGCTGCGCTTCAGCGCAACGGATCTAGCAAGTTAGGATGCGCGTGACTAACGCGCAAAGGCTTTCGCGCTAGAAATAGAAAAAAGAGCGCTAGAAAGAAATCAAATCCGTTGCTTTAAAGTTACGAACAAAGGCTTCACTCTTTCCGTTCTGAGGCTAAAAAGGCCAAACGAGCCTACTCACATTTTCAGAACCCATTTAGGAATTTTGGAATTATATGACTCTGGGGTCAGTCCAGCAGCTATAGGTGTACGCAGACAAGAAGAGAGCTTTCCTATTTAATAAATACTCTCCTCGCCAATCCGATCTCCAGAACTTGACCCTTTTCCCTGCGCGCCTCTTCTTACTTTTCACTAAAGAATGAACAATCGGCGCAGGAGGTAGGAGATCCAAGTCCAGAAAACAGACGTAATTACAATACTAATGATGATCAAAACTTTCTAAATAGAGTCAGAACTCCCCCTTCCTTGGTAGAATTCACACCTAGAAGAAGTAGCCCTGCCGCGGCCTTTTACTCTCTCCACATTCGGGCTGGATAAAGAAAAATGAGAAGGTTGTCCAGAATATCAACGAATAAACAGGGAAGGCGTTTTTCAAGCATCTCATGCTCCAAATGAGAAGATGCAGCGAGGCACTCTTTCTAGATGATTCAGTTATAGTTGTTTGATCATAGACTCAAATAAGATAATGAAAATATTAAGCAGAAGTGTTCTCATCTCAAGCATCTGATTCCGGTGATTCGCAAATAGCTTGTCATAGCTAGTTCTTACCTGAATCGCAGTAGGTTATTTGCTGCTGACAAAGGCCGCTAAGGTTCCACTCGAGAGGATTTCTATTCCCCTCACCGCTGCGCGCCTTGAAGATCATATAAGTGAGTGCTCAATTGTTATACTGCTATGGGAAGAAGCGGAAGATGAATCGGAACAGCAGGAAGCCGCTACCTAGAACGGCGCATACTCTTGACCGCTAACCCTCAATCAAACGTTGATAGTTGTGCTTTCCCTACTCGACTTTTGGGTACATAACCTAATCAATCCCTTCCTTTCGGTTTCCCTGGACTATCGATCTAGAGACGGCACCTTTAGACCAGACCTGGAGACATCACAAACAGAGTTCTGAGGATGACTGGCTGGATAGCGAGCACCTGACCTTGGGTTGACTTGCCTAGAACCTGACCAGGCACCGGCACTGAATTCTACTTGAAATACCAGGCTCTTCTCTTAGATAGGAATCATATACTTTTAAGCCATAGGAATCATATACGAAGAACACATATGGCCTAGACTCATGAGCCAATAATCTAATCAATAGTTCGGTACTGGCACTGGCGCGCTCAAGACGAACATCACCACGCTGGGCCCCTTCCCACTTCCCCTCGGATTTGCCTATCATGTCGGAATGGAATTCTTTCCATTAAAGAAAGTAGAATAAATATACGAAAAGAAATACACAACCCTGAAATCAATAGGATTTCATAAATACCAATAGGCGCTATGAAGGGAAGGCGCGGGATCGCACACCGGAAGCAAAGCTGCCGTAATAGTCTCAAAAAGAGACCAACAGTTGAGACATATGGACATGGAAGTCTCGCAATCTATGCCCTCCCTCGAGGAAACGCCCCATTCATCCCTGGAGTCCGTACTCCGTACTCTGTACTATCCCTTAACTTTCCTCCAGTAGCCAGTCTAAGAATAAGTCCAATCTTACAAGTGTGCTGTTCAATGCACCACTTTCAGATATTCTGAGGACTCTTAAGGACAAGTCGTCCTATTTAAAGAAACCAGAGCCAGGGATGGAACACCAAATCAGTGAACCAAAGCGCATTCTATTCTAACTCCGGCACAAAAGATAGTCTGCTAATCAAAATCGTCTTCTGTCCTGGATGCCTTATTGTTCATTGTAATTTCGGCAGCAAGCGGCTCAATTAATTGGAAGCAGGCTATGTGACTATAAAGTAAAAGAGGCACGGGAAAGCCTTCACAGATCGGAGTGCTTAACTGGAAAATACTTTCTCTATTATACCGGCTACTCATTTCTCTTTTTATCGAACGCGGCTAATAATATCATAATTAGCATAACAACCATTGCAAAGAGTGATTCAACTTTTTGCATTGAGGAGAAATAGAAAAGAAAGACAACCTCGGTTCGTGCTCGTGCGTATCAGCTTTCTTGGCTGTTCAAAGTGCATATTTAAAAGGTAATCTGCTTCTCGTTGACAAATCGAAAGAGGCCCTCACAGTAATCTGCCATAAAAGATTGAAATTACTTATTTGAACTACGTTGGCAGGCCTAAAGCTGTGTTCCACTCATATCATCCTCCAGGTCTAGTAGCTTGGAAGGGTTCAGCTCTTCTTTTATTCAAGAGGTACACCTCTTTTCTAACAGGGCCCTACCTTGAATGCGCAGAGCAGCAAAGTTCCTTTTAGAGACGTTAAGCACAGAGCAGTTAGGGAAATCTAGCCAAGGTAGTGGTAACCATACTCGGATGGTGGGCAACTGTATTCTTCCTCGAAGAACTAAAGATTCTATTCTGCTTTGGCTTCCTCAAATCTGCCGCTATAGAAAGAAGGTGGCCCGGTTCCTTCGAACTGTAGATTATGCTCCTGAAGTGACTAGTCTAGTGCCGCTCTTTGAAATTAATAGACCATAGCAGGTTAGAGCAGAGTCATTAGCATTTAATGAATGAGCCTATGTCAACACGATCTCAGTAAAGATCAAAAGGTGCTGCGACAGCCGTACTTGTCTTTTTATTGTCGTGCACAAGCGCCTCTTCTCTCTTATGGTTGGGTCGGAGCCAGAGGTTTCCCCATTTGTTGATCCTGTTGCAAGTCAAGATTGCGTTGGGTAGGCCAGAGCGGCAGGGCTTATCTTGTTTTTTCTTGCTTTTGTTGTTTGGCAGATGCAGAAACAGATAAGCGGATTTCATCTCATGAATCTCCTCTCCATAGACAAGTCGATTTCACTTTCACTTTCACTTTCACAGAGGGCGGAAGGGAGAGGTTGGCTTTTATTGTGATGGCCAGTAAAAGATTCTCCGCGTTCTTTGATTTGGTGTGACAGATCAAAGTCAAGTCAACAAGCATTTGGGTGCTTTTGGCCAAGGAGGGAGAGCCCAATTGAATCACTGACTTCAACGCTAGCCCCTTCCCTTAGTCAAGTGACCCAATAAAGGAGTGAGTGAGAGCAGCTACAAGCTAGGGTAGGCAGGTTGTCCGACAAATGGCTTTCCTATCACTGAAATTCGATACTCTTTTAAGAAAGGAAAGAAGAATGCGGTAGGCAGACACTTTTCAAAGCAGGAACCAACGGAGTGGAGTAAAGAAAAGCACGGCGGATTCGGCCCCAAAAGATAGACAAATAGCAAAGATCACCAACACAAATTACACATAAGTCTTTTTAGATTCTAGAAAATATGACTTCTTCACTTCGACGAAAGATGGAGCCATTAAAAATACTCAAAACCAACTAGCATGAAAATCCAACTATTATCTAACTCAGTAACTACTAGGTAAGCTCCCTCAGTAAACAGGTCTCAGCTGATAAGTGTAGTATCCCTCCATCATACGGAGTACTAGGCGGCGGTGCTGAGACAGATGTTACCAAATTCCCCAAACTCCAAGTGCATGCCAATTTGATCTACGTGGCGCCGACCGACGCAGAACCATACCTTGGCCCTTTGCAATATGTATATTCCCCGAGGAAGGAGGCTTGAGGCGCGCTAAATACAATTGTTTTATCAACACGGGGTGGAGAAGGCATTGCATTCAATGTGATTTCCGCTGCCTTGCTTCGATTTCGTGCGGCAGGCTTGACCAACCACATAAGCCAGCGAGAAAACGGATTCTTCCACGGGATTCCGCTTCCTACGAAACATACGTTTTACGAATTAACGGTTACCAGTAGCGAGCGATCCTTTCCTACAAGGTAAGGCCATGGACAAAGGTTTTTTATCTACCCCAGCGGGGGCAGTTTTAGGAGTCTTTTTTCAATCCATCTTACTTTGAATCCGGGCTCGCCTTCACTCGGTCAAGGGGTTGCCCTTTACCTCGTTCCGTGGTCCTTTATCCCCTCCTTGCTTGCCTAGTTTGATTCCTTTCCGAGGCCCAAAAGCCAAGCATCACAATCAGAGGGTTAATCCTCCAACCAGAACCAACTTAACCTATGGATAGTCTCCGCCGGCCTAGGCGGAGATGGCCAACTGATAGATACTTATCCTGCCCAGCGGGTGCTACTTCTCTTCTTTCTCCTATTTGCTTTGCTTGACGGTGAAACCTATCGATCATATCCGGAAGTTGCTTAACACTACCCTCGAATGCAAGTCAGCTCTTCGATTCTCGAGAATCGGGGTGGGCCAGGTGATTATTTGATTTCCAATATGGATATAATGATGTGTAAGAACTGCACCACCGATATAGCACCCTTCCTCGGACTAAGGATATTCGTACTCCCAGTGCTCTTGCTTCCTTTGCACCCCGGCTCCGAAGGATCAGTAGGGAGGACTCCGGATGCCAGTATCGGAATGGAAACATTCCTCGAATGATGGTTGTGATGCCCCGTTCGTGATACCCAGGGAAGGGGACTACATCATACTTCTCTGATCCAGTCCTTTCTTTATTGACAATATTTATTAGTTGACCACTTTACTATTACTAGGCTTTCCCTAACAAAAGTATTCCGAGTGACCACCCTATTGTCACTTTACTGTCCAGTTCGCGAGTCCCACTCACTTATTTTAGTCAAACCGACCCTAACTAAAACTAAGTTAAGTATAGTACTTTTCTCAATGCTGCCCGCCTCTCATCTGTTTTCTAATCAGCTTCTATCTTCTGTTCCAACCAAGGAAGCTCTTCTATTCAACCGGTTCGTATCGCCAGGCCCCTCAGGGGGTACGGTTTATCTAATCACACTGCTCGCTACTACAGGGATTCCTTCTCCTTGCCGAGTTGCAGGTGTTACCACCCTAGATATTCTATTTATTATTTGTATGCTGCCTTCTCTCCTTCATCTGGATTTTGGAGATGATTGTTATGTTAGTTCTTCCTTCTATGTTGTAAGGTGCAATCTCATCCGATGTTTGCCAGTTTGCCCGAGTCTTCCCGATTCTTATCCAGCCCAGCTAGATTGGACCAACATCAGCGGTGCTTCTATTAACCCTTGCTTCTCTACTATTCTTAGGTCTTAGGAGAACCCTATCTTCCATATTCCTAATCCTCAAGTACAGTAGGCCGCACTCTTCGATCCTTTGGTCCTAGAACACCTTTTGTCGTAAACTATACTCTACATTCCCCCTCGGTCTACTCCGCCAAAGTAGCGACAAGATTCAATTGCTGGTTCGATTCCTGCTCGCTATCCGACGGTTAATCCTTTAACCAGAGATCAGCATCCAAGGGTTATTCCTTGAACCAGTGCTTCCTATCGAATCGATCATTCTTTACTTACTTTATTAAATTAAGTGGGCATCCCTCACTGAAAAGAGATTCAAGCTGTTCGAAGTCGGCTTGGCCTCCATCCTGGCGGGGTGAGTGATATCGTTGATTGACGGAAGTGAGCGTATGCCGGCTAGTCCGGTAAATCGTATCATGATCATAGCATCGGGTTGGTGGGACAACCCTAGTCAGAGTGAGGGTTAACAAGAGTAGCGAACGGATTCCAGTATTTCATTTTTCCTTTCACCCCAGGTCAGGGTTTCCTCTTTTCTTATCCGACGACTGCCATGCTTCTACCTTTCTTATCTGCCTACTACTAGCCTTCCTTCTTACTTTCTGGTTGGAGTATTTCTATTGACGGATCGAGGTCCGGGTCCTTGGCCTACGCTTTGGAACCTGGAAGAAGGAGACTCATTAGCTGAAGAAGTAAGCAGACCTAGATATTCCCTTAACCTAACCAGCCGGAATCCTTATTCCAATAACCCTTAGCCCTAGCTTTCATTGAAGGAAGTGAGGGTCGACCTTATAACTCCGTATGTATCAACTAGCCATTATCAGATCCGAGGTCCAATTTACTAGATTGGCAAAAGGGGCGGGTGCAGGACAAGAAGCCAATCATTCATTTTCATGCATTGTTCGATTCACACTGCTCCTTGGTCCGTGGCTAGTGCTTTTCTTTTCGCTAATCACCCAACTCTCAGTCAGAAGGGCATTGATGGAACACAGACCGGTAAGCTCTTCGATTAACGCCGTCCGAACTCTTGCTTGATAGGACTTCCTATTCTTCACCTGGGCCCATTCCTTCCTTCCTGAAAGATTATAGCCCCTAAAATCTTCGGGTTGGCACGCATTCATGACGGAATGGGCCCGTCACAGTCCGAGTCGCAATCGGAATCACAAGAGGAGAGGGGCTCTGGCCTTGCGATTTGATCTATCAGTTAGTTTGAAAAGCATTGTAGGTAGTTTGCAGTCTAACTTCTTTATGCAAATCAAACCTGGTTAACTGCCAAGCGTGGGTAGCACACGCATACATGGTTACTTCTTCCCTTACCTCCCTCCTGGCAAGAAAGCCATAGAAGGCAGAGTCAAAAGATGTCAAAAATAAAAAAAGGGATACTCTCAGGAGATCAGGACAGGACCAATCATGAGCTCTCCAGGAAAGCATTTTATTTTGATCTTTGGATAAAAAGACTTTCTTGTTTCAGCTTCAGGATCGCTATTGACTCCATCCTTTTCAGAGGAAGGGCTTACTTACTTCGTCGGTCCTACTCGTGATTGATTTGCCAGCGTAAATGGATTGAATGATCGAAGCATGCATGGGAGATAAACAATAGTTTCCATTATTAACGTTATGATATTATCGATATCTGCTTTTGTGTGCACAGCTTCGTACACAATTTTCTTATAACTCCAAACCAAATCCTATCGGTAAGTTTTGAAATCTACATATTTTCCAAGAAAAAGAAAGCGGCGGAGCTGCTATAGACGCTTTGATTGGCTGGAGACAGAGATCTCTCAAGTGTGCAGTGATAGATCTTTAGAGATAGCCATACTGATGAAGTCGGCCCAAGCAATGCCCAAAGAATCCCATTTCTTTCTTGGTTGGACCGGCAATTTCCGTCTTTCTGAATTGGGATAGTCAGATTCAGTCTTTCTTTCGTATCAAAGTCAGTTCTTTCCTTGATTCTTTCTTTTCGTGCATGACCTTTCTCGAACTTTCGAAAAATGATAGAATTTACTTTTCCGCAGCCACTATTTGGACTTCTCCTTTTAAGCTAAGCAATTATGAACGGAACGGGCAAGAGTGATCTTCAAAAGCCCAGGTTGGCTTTCCCACTTCCAAATCCGTAATAGTAAAGTAAGAGTAAGGTGCGGATAGCGGACAATTTCCATAATAGATAGCTAAAGTGCTTAATCCTGAGAAGATGGGAGACGTCGATTGTTAGAGTACTCTTGACAAGTGCATTTCTCAAATTCTAGCCAACAGATTGAAAGCATGCCTGCCTGTTTGTTCTTTTCAGTTCCAATCAACCTTCTTTTTCTTTTTGAATCCAAGCAAGAGGATGCGCCGCAACTAGCGCTAGTTGCTCAATCCGTTGCTTGTTTGGTAAGATTACCTTGATAAGTCTCAGGGACTGAGTGAACTGAATGTATAGCGTCAAGATAAGAAGCACGGTAGTCGAAGATGTACCTTGTGGGGTGGGGTACGAGTAGACCAGACAAATGATGAAAAGCATAGATACGAGCATGGCCTCCCTGTCTCAAAAAGCAGGCCACCAAGGGTGTTCGCATGAAGCATTTCTCACTCTGAAACTGAAACTGAAACTGAAACTGAAATAAGTAGTTATCACAAATTTAGAAACATGCTCTCTCTTATCGAATTTCATTCAGATTTTCCTGTATTCGGAGTTGCTTGGGAAAAGGTCTAGTCAGGGTCGGTTCTGTTCGGGGTTGCGGCTTGATCGGGTTGTCTGTACACCCAAATTAATAGTTTTGTATAGTTTGTGTCAACCTGAGTTTGGTTAAGTGCCCGCCCGCCTAGATAGATACATAAGTGTCTGTTTGGAAGAAGAAATGAGGAGCTACTAGCCGATCACGAAATAGGCTCAGTCGTGGTCCCTACTGCTTATGGGACTGTGACCGAATCTGCTCGGAAAAACTGGTAGATGAAATGGGAATTTATATGGAAGCGCACGAGGGGATGCTAAGACGGGGCGAAGGAAGGGATTACAGACCGGGCTTTCGAGTAGCGGGATTTGAGACCTGAAGTCAGATATTGCACTAGAAATGGAATAGAGGAGGAAGAGGTGACTGCTAGGTAGGCAGTAGTAGCGCATGCTGGAAAGCTAGTCAAGGTTGTTCGACAAAGCACATTAGCAAAGGTAGTTATTTCAGTAACTTTATCTGGTTTCAATCCTTCCGTTACGAGATATCCTTTCGTACAACGGTAAGGTTTTCCTCGGCAACCCCTAGGCCAATATGACTACGAGACGAGCAAACGCTATTGATATACCTATCCGAAAAGTATCGCGATATCCAGTCCTAGAACTGCCCTATCCCTAAGCTGCTCCCAGACTACTAGGAATGGCGAATGGAAAGATTGAGGCTAACGCTGGAGCGAGTACTCCCCTGAGCACCTGACCCCTTCCTTATCGGTATCCCTAATCGAATCCTACAGGGCAAAGGTATCTTTTGTTTCCTTTAGAACAATCCTAATCGCATATCCAAACCAAAGAAGATGATATTTATTTGAGAAAGCGCATTCTATTATCGTATTGCGACACTGCTCCTATCCCTAACGCTAGCTCTGTTGACTTCATTCCTTGTCGGTGTTGCGAGCCCCTCTACTTTACGAAACGAAACGAAACGAAACGAAACGAAACGAAGGAAAATAGCAATGGAATGGAATAATGCTATCCGTACGCTATTGATATTCCTAGCGCTATCCCTTTTCTTTGCAAAGAAGCCCCTTCCCTTAATAAATTGAAAACATCATAAGGCTTTACTCAAAAAAGTAAGATTTGGCTCGGGTGCATCAAAACTTGCAACCCTCAGAGTATCCTGATATTGATGAGGTGGCCTTTTGCACACCTTTGCCCTTTTTCTTTCGCCCTTTAACCCGGAAGAAGAACGAAGAGGATCTTGTCCAAAAGATGATGTCGGATATTTAAGTGATGCCAAAAAGCGCTAGCTTCTAGTCTAAGTCTGAAAAAAAAGGAAGGGAGAATGAAAATTAGATGGAATCATCGCTTTCATAAAAAGTAAATCAAAAGAAATAATATTGAAATTATCCTTTGCCGAACCACATTCCTTGCCGGGATCAATCAGCAGGCTAATGCAATCAGAGGTGGGTGGGAGTGAAGTAGGTTTCGCGAGCATACACCCATATACTAAATATGTGGTGAGCATCCAATTCGTTGAGAATCGAGATGGTAGGTAGGGCATTGTGCTCAGTGAGTGAGGCATGCTCTTGCCTTCTTTTAGTGCTTCTTTAGTTACCCTACGCACACCATTGAGTTCACGTGATCTTTGTGCGTGCCCAAAAAGTTCTAACTAAAGAACTTTAAACCGAAAGCAGACCGAATAAGTAGTTGTTGAAGTAGCTCTTTTGTCAAGTAGTAGCTCTTTGACCCAAGCCTCCTAATAGCTTTTCGCTTTATCTTTAAAGAGGTTAGAGGAGGGGAATCAAAAGAATGGAGTCCACCGACTGGGAGATCCACCTTCATACATAAGTAGAAGTGCTAGTCTAGGCATGTTCCTTTCAAAGAGGATCGATCAGTGTAAGTCCCTATAATCTTTATTTTTATAGGCTAGCTTCAATACGTCTGGGCCAAGGGCTTTCAAATCCAATATCCCTTCCTCGCTCCGCCCCTCATCCACAAAGCTTACGAAAAGAAGGAATTCCAGATAAGGGAGCCACTTCGTGTGTATACGTGGAACTACCAAGTCTGAATTGGGCAAATAGACGACATCAAAAGTCTAAAAAGAATCTCAGAGGAGGACCGAAGAGAGTAAGTGATCTTTTTCCCTAAGCTATAAAACAGGAGTAGTCAATCCACTTGGGATACTTTCCCGCTGTGCGCCTCTTCTTTCTTCCATTGTTTCATTTTATCCCGCTCACTGCCCTATGGACCGCTTTCATCGATATTGGAATGAATTCATAAAAAATGATAACTAGGGCGTAGCGTAGCATAAAAGAGAATGAATAGTAGCCTACTTAAAGCAAGCTTTCATAGGCCATGTTACTCTTTACTCGGCTGTTCGTTCAAGAAAATCAAATCAAGTACAAGTAGTAGTGCCAACAGTCTCATGCAAATAAATCGTTCATCCTTCTCTCCCAGGGTTGCCGAATCTGTATAAAATAAAACTAGTGTGCAGGAAAAGCATATAAAGCCTTGGTTTCCCGTAGTGAGACTGCTTCCGTTGGAGAAATAAACCCTTGCCACTAGTATAAAGCTGTGTCCTTGTTCGGATGGCGGGTCGATAGGGCCCATAATGTCTGTGTCCCACATCTCAAACAGGATGCTGGGTTAAGTAAGAGGATTTTCATTTTGGTGGATGAAGTAACCACTGGTACAAGTTCATTTTATTGGCACATTCAATGCAGTCCTACCTCATTCTATTTAATTACTGTTTCAACTTAGGTCCTTTACTGGTGAGCTCCACATACATATACCGTAGTGGACTTAATCCCAGATATGTTTTGCTTCGCACAATAAGAAACTTCGCAACCAGTTAGACCTCTATAGAGTGTGGCATTAGCTAACACAAATAAAAGAGCTATTCATAGCGTGAGTTGTTCCTAAATAATCTTCACTGCATCATCATGGATGTAACTACTCTTTACTTATTTAACCCACCACACGCGTATAGTAAGTAAAATAGTAGAGTTCGTGGCTACTGCCAAGTTCAAGTTCGTAACCGCTAAAATCACATTCCCATGGAAATGATCAAGAACTTACTTCTTTTGAGATGGCTGTTCCCACTTTGTGGCTTTTTCCTTCAATACATCATTTGGAAGCTGTCGCATATCTTGTCCTCGGAGACACCTAAGCCCGCCCTTGTGTCACAGCATGTCTTAAAAAGAAGGGTACTAAAGCAAAGTTATGGGTCTAACTACCGGTCATCGACAGAGTCCTCCTAACCAGCTTATAAAAAAGATATGTGAATCAACCAGAACAAAGTGTTAGAGAAGCAGCAAAGGAGCAGTCTTATTCCCTTGAATAGTAGAAATGCGAGGACTAATTCTTGTTATTCGACAGGCTCATCCCTCTATCTACAACAACTCTTATCTCTGGGTTCTGACCCTCCTTCAACTGGGGATCAATCTGAAAGCGAATCCCGTTGACCAACTCATTGGGCTCGTGAATCCACCGCTGAAGCTTCGGAATTAGACCTAGGGTCACAAAAACTTTCTCGTTCACTGGAATCTAAAAGTGAATCAAAATGCTTAATGTGGTTGGGGAGGAAAGCTGCTTATAAGTCCTCCTCTTCTCTCGCCAATAGAGTTACAGTCCAGTGTTCTTGAAACAACATACTAGGCAGTTGAGAAAGAATAAAAAAGATTGGTCACCTTAGGGCGGAACTTACGGATTTGAATCGTTTTAGTCAGGAGGATACCCATGCCCAATGGACTGAACACAAACTTAATCTTGTTCTGGTCGTTACAACCTAGTGGTTGGCGCCCTTGCAAAGCGTAGTGCTTCTTTATCCAATTTGGACCCTATACTTTCTTACTTTCTAGCAATTAGGTAGAGCCTCGTCCAGGCTGTTTTAGAACGGAAGTCTCGTAGCGACGGTCAGATCTTCAATAATGAACTCAATGGGATCTTCCACCATAGTATGCTTTCTGCTCCTGAGGTGAGACATTGACAATTGCCCCTTCTTTTTAGTCAACTTCGGGTTCGTCAGGTAGTCACCGCGCTCTCAATTTCTTGGACTTGAATGCCTTGCTTCTTAACCACCTTGAGTAGAGTTGGGGGATACCAGACCATGTGAGGCATCATAAACTTGGGTTTTCTTTTCTGGAAAGTATCGTGCAAGAGAGGATCAAAGCTATCGAAAGTATCAACTGCAACGCCAAACCTTTTGGATTGAGGGTCAGGAGAAAGCAAATCCCTCAAAGAGTTGAAGTTGACAGCCGTCTTTCAAGTGGAGGTGCAACAAAGAAAGCCATCCATCTTAGCAGGAAGTATGTCTATCTACCCTAGGAAGTGAAGATTACAGGTACGAATTCACAAGTAAGGAAGTGCCTAAAGACTAATTGCTGTTTTCAAGGATCGCCGAAGAGCTTGATTCGAGAGCTGGGAATGCAGCATCAGATATCCATTCATTTCATCAGGAAGCACGCCTATCTGTCCAAGAAAGTTAAGATCATAGATTCAAATCGGAGCGGGGCAAGTAAGCGACAGCTTGCAGTTATTGAGAGCAGGGTCCTTAGACAGCATTGCTTGGTTCATCGCAACCACTGTTTGATTCTATGGCTATGTAATCGAGGCTAAAACCCGCTTTTCAATAGGTTGACGATAGATCACAGGCACCTAATTGTTCATTCCGGAGCTCGAGAACGGACGAAAGAACAAGTCGAGCGAAGCCCGATGAAAGGACAATAGAGTAGATTCGCAGACTCAGAGAGATGGGATTGGTACAATCAACACGAGGGTTTGCAGGTCTTTCTTATGGAAGTTTCGACTGGTCATGGATTTCTTTGTCTACAACAGAAACTGGTAATCGCTACCCAGTACCTTCTCTTCGAAAATAGGCACGAATTAACTCGTACATAATATAAAAAGTGATGTTCACTAAGTTAATAGATCGAACGAACTGTTGTGTTGCGAGCGAAAACCAAGAGTTGGGGCTTTTCTAGAGAGGGAAGAAGAGAAGTTGTGTGCTCCCTACAAAGCCCGTTAGACCCACTCATGATAGATCACCTTACCTTCGAAGGCAGCCAAACATGCCTTCTCGTTTCACTAAACAGGCCTCTCAATCCGTTTTGACGGTGGTACCCATTCTGCTAGTGCGAAAGCTGTTCCCGTTTCTTCGTGATCCGATCCGGTATCAGCGGATACTTGCATTTTAGCGGGAAGGGTTGAAACAATGGAATGCAACGCAACAAGAAAACGCGTATGTTAAGTTCTATAGTTGATGTGATGCGGCTCGATTCATCATTGCTCTCACATCAATGTTTTCGGTTCCCTTTTGACTCTCCAATTTTCATAGAGAAAGATGTTCTGATTCAGTTCTCTCTGAAAAGGAAGACGGGGCCCTTAGGGACACAGTAGTACCATTTCCATTGTGCGAAAGGTCGTGTCCTGGTAGCCTCTCTGCTGTAGTAAGATGAACGGTCTCATTGCATCAAACAGTAAATTCTTCCATTTCTGAAATTGTCAAATCGAGATTGTGTGGGTGTTCAGCAAACCCTGTATTAATGGTTCTGGCAGGCTGCTGGCGTGGGACTTCTTTCGCTGGGCCCTTTGGACTCTAAATCCTTCCGGAGTGAGTGGTTCGATTCCACTCTCAGAACGATCAAGTCATTCCGAAAGAAAATGCAAGTGAAACGAGACGAGAATCAAAGATTGGGAAGTGCACTTGTCCCGCAAAAACAAGATCTTGAAAAGTGTTCAGTGCATCCAAATCTGAACCTGCGAAACCTTTCTATCTTTGTTCTTCCCACTTTCGCGCTTTCGAACTACTGGTTATGTCATCACCTTTCTTTGATGTTGACTCTTTTTGGTTAGAAGATCAGCTGCTAACCTATTTTCATTTCTAACTTACCACCTGTATCTCCGGAAACGAAAACCAGAAATGACAATCCTTTCAACTGTCTGTACTAAATTACTTTGTACGAATGCACATCTCGGCCGTCGGGTAGCTGCTCACCATTTGAAAGTCTATATCCGTTGTTTCAGAAATGGAATTGCTATTCTCGATTCAGACAAGACACTGATTTGTTTACGAAACGCTCTTAATTTTTTAGGATATCTCATTTGTCAAAAAAGCCGTTCCTTCTTTTTAAAGACGAAGAATTTATTTATATATTCGATAATGGCAAAAATGTGGAGCTGTATCAATGATTCTCAATGGAAGATCGGGGCTTTTTTGACCAATTCTTATGCTAATCCTAAGAAATTCCGTTCAAGAAACAAGAAAATCTATTTTGGGTTGAACCGACAACCTGATTGTGTGGTTATTCTTCATCCAGATAGAAAGTCATCGGTCATACTGGAAGCTGATCGATCACAAATACCGATTGCATACTTAGTTGATTCCACGATCCCATCCCATAAAAGATTCACTTTTACCATCCCAGCGAATGATCCTTTACGGCTGCTCGTATATCTATTTCGTAATTCGATCACGAAAACTGTGATTCTTGAACGGCAAAAAAGAACAGCAATCAACGGGCCGAGAGCGGGAGCACGAGGAGCGAGTACCCTGAAGGGTATTCGCACCTACTCTGCCGCCTCTCCTAAGCATTGGAATTGGAAGAAGAAGTTTTTTCGCTTCAAAAATTGGAATCGTAAATTTTGTTTGATGCTTCTGCTTCCTGCCTCGTGTTGGTTGCAATGGTATTTTGGCTTTTTTGATCTCGCGGAACTCTTTACGGTGCTCCTGAAGGATCTCAGTGAGGTACTCGTAGGGTGGCTGGCTTGTCTATTTCAGTGCCTTTGGGAAACATTTCAGGGCGGCCAGAGTGCTACTCTGGGGATGCCCCAAGGAGAAAGTGGGGGTTCTTCCGATAAACTGCCTTCAAAGGTGGGGGGGCAAAAACCGCTTCTAATGGAAGCGGGGGAGGGATCCACCCAAGAAGCGGGGGAGGGATCCACCCAAGAGGGGCGCAAAGGAAAGGCTCCTTTAGATTTAGATTTTGAAAGGGAGGTTCGGTCCGCCCCATATTTTATAGATCCGCCACTCAGCCCTACGGAGGGCGAACGGTTGAGCCCAACCACTGGCCCTTCGCCAGAAGGGGGTGATCATCCCCATGACAACACGCCACCGGTGGCGGTGGAACCGGCCCCACTTCCTGAGACAAATCCGACTCGGGCGGAGGGTTCCTTAAAACGGAAGGAACATCCATATGTAGAGGATATGAATAAAAAGTATGAGGATTACCTAAAAAGAGTACAGGCCCGAGAGGACGACAAGGAGTGGGCGGATATTATTTCAGGAATAGAAACCGCCAAGGACAAGAAAAATGAGATTGATCTCAAAAAGCGAGGCATTGCGTCTCAAATTTTAGAGGAAAACCACGATTTAGATCGTATGTGTCGTGAAATTTTTAGGCAAAGAATGCCCTTGATGATTTTGCAAAACAAATCTGGTCGCGAGGATAAAAAGCGGGAAAAGCTTTTTTCCACGATTTTGCGAAGCCAAGGAAAGGAGTATTCTCTTGAAAACCTTTGGCAACTAAGGAAGGATTTGAGGGACCCGGAGGCCTGTGAGGCACTCCGCCCCATTTTGTGGGAGTTGAGGGATAAACTATAAAGTCGTACCTAATCAAAATGGGGCAAATATCTTTCCTGGTGTAGGTTTCTCATAGGAAACCGAGGCCCCTACTTACCTTCTGGGTTTTGGGGGGAAAGAAGAGTGGGTTAGCGGGCTTCTTTCACTTTAGTTTCGGGTGTTAATTCAAATGGGCCTCAGATTCAGAGGAGTAAGAAGACGGGGACCCCAGGGGGAGGGGGAGGAGCTTCCTAGCTACCTCCAAGAGAACGAAGAAGAATAGGACGAAAGAGGAAACAAAGAAATCGTCAAGTTGGGAGGAGCCTGAAAAAGACAACGAAGATGCATGTCATACTAACCTAACCCACGATCGGGCGCATTCCCGAAAGGCCCAAGGCGAATACAGAGGCTAAGAATCAAAGCAAGGACTTTTTTATTTGAAAAAGATGATAAAACAGGTCAAAGAGCCAATAGAGGGATGTGCTCGCCGCACTTCTTAGCGTTTTCGATGCAAAATCATTTGTCGCGGGAATTACGAGAAGTCCTCATTCAAGCACTAGAAAAACCAGAGGAATTTGAAGCCCCGAAAGAAAGATGATGGAAACAATGCACATCGACCAAGTAGCGACCATTACCTTTGAGGATGAGGACCTGATAAACGGATCTGCTAATCATAATAAACCCTTGTATGTCACGGAGCTTAACTTCACTTAAGTTGGTGGATCCAGGTTGTCTACAAACATAAACATTCTCCCTTTGAAGAAAATCACAAATGACATTGAGTGAGCGCAAGTCTATAGGGTCCATGGGTTCAATCAAAACTCTCAGAAAGCTCTGGGGGCAATTACACTGCCCATGCAATTCGGTTCATTTCCGACCTTGGTCAAATTCTATGTAATTGACGCCGACACTTCCTACCGAGCCCGGGACCTTGGTTACATGAAAACCGAATGGTGCCCTCGACCTTGAACCTGTGTTTGAAGAAAATTACGAACAGAATAAGAGGCTACGCGCAGTACTACGCGGTGCATGGCATTGAAACAGAAGAAGAGCATGGCACCCGTCTCCCGAAAAGTGTGTAAGATGACCAGCCTCCTATGCCCCGATATGTTGAAAGGAAAGAACGTGGAGCAAGCGCTTCCGATCAGGTGTGGTCAATTTGATAGCTGCCAGTTTGCAAAATTATGGTTGTCCTATCGGCGCTAGAAGAAGCGTCCATACGCCGCTTTTAGGTATCTCCGCTTCAGACTGAAGTTTCCCACGGCTTAGAAGACGTTGAAGCCGCACTAGCTATGTGCCAGGACGATGATACAGCAAGATTAAGGATCTCCGTAAACAGAAGAAACTCAAGTGAAAGAAGCCCACTAATTGAATAGTCAACTTAGATGGTTCCACTAGAATGGAGGGCAACTTCGGACACTCCTCTTATTTTACTAACTTAATATTCTCTGGCTGGTTCTTAGAGTTTTCGTCCTTACATTGTTAAGCATACTGCGATTCACACACCTACCGACTTACGACTGCTTACACAATAAAGGTTTTCACTACCTTAGCTTACGGATAGAATGAATGCTTGTACTTGCCCAAGGTGACTTCGCATTACTCTATACACAGGGTACTATAGGGTTAGGGTAGGGTTCCGTTGAGATGAGCCTTCCCCACTGTACAAGAGTTATAATATTCTATTAGATTGGGAATTGTACCCGCTGGTTTTCTTTTAAGAAAAGACACAGAGTCCTACTTGGGATTGGGACTTCCACAGTAGCTCCTTTACCAAGACTTGATAAAGTAGTTCGCAGTAAAGAAAGAACACGGATACGTTACTAATAATAATAAGATTGGAGTTAAGATGCGGATCAATTTGATATGCTATTTGTTATTAAACACTGGTGTAGTACGACTACATACATAGCCTTCTTATCCAGTACCAAGGGTGAAATAAGTATTCAAAGTACCAGCAACACTCGAGAAGAGAGATTCTGTCGAAAGAAGAAGTGCGCCAACGCTGGAGACCTACAATATACCATATCCGAGGGGCTACCCAACAAGGAGTAGCTACCCAGTGCGATAGCTTGCTTTTACTAATTAATAAAGGACCAACTTCTATACTCTCCGTGAGAGACATCGGAAGAATAAGGGCTTGACGGGATGGGCTAATTGAAGAGATATTTAAGCCCCCTATGAATTCAATGTGCACGCGGACCGGGGGAAATCCGCTTTGGGCGAGCGTGATGAAACTCCTTCTCATTCACTCGGTCGAGATCTGGTGTGAACGAATAGGCTATGAGAAAGTGAACTTGACTACGCGCTGCCGGGTATTACGTTGGTGGGAGAAAGAGACATGAATACTCCTCCTCGCTTACTGTATTTCCTGGCTTTGCTGCTTATCTTTACTCGTTTGAAATAGTCGGCTAGCTTTTCACTAGTTTCTAGATTGAAAGTTAGGCGAATTCCACACTGAAATGCTTAATTCAAAGCAGACTAGGTCTTTGCTTGCTTTAGTACAGACATCCCCGGTGATGAACTCGCTACCTACTTGAACATCCCATTTACTTTCCTTTTCTCTCTGCCAACCTCTTTGGCTGAGCCAGCGTAGGCTTATTCAAGTAGTTTTTCTTTACTATAATATAAGCCCCACCTATTACTTCTGCTAATCTTGGATTGCCGAGCCGAACAGACACTGTACCTACCTCAGCCAGGATTTTGGACAGCAAAAGATGGCCAGGATGTCACACATTAGGAGGGATAGGCTCCGCTGAAATAGCCACTCGGGACAATCAAACTTGACACGGTTGCTTTGCTTTAGCTATAACAGGAGGAATAGCCTTCATCTAGAGTGAAATCATTATTAGATAGGATATTCTTTGAATTCACATAGAAAAGTCTAGTCTACTGAATAAATGATACTGAAAGCAAGACGTAGGCGTTGGCAAAGGAATTTGCCTTTACTATACTATACTATAACGCACACGTTTCATTATTGTTGCTTTACTATATATGATATGATATGATATGATATGATATTCCTTTTATCATGAATTGGATTGGAACCAAGGAAGTTTTATAGCTTATTGAATTTTGGGGAAAGAATCACTCTCACTTATAGGCTTACTAGTTCCCGTAGTTCCACTACACAGTTCATCAGTTGGAAATAGAGTCCTATTGCTTTAGTAGGGGTTGTAAGATCACACCTGAAACTTTGGTTGTAATCCCTGGGGCATTTAACCTTGTTTTTCCCTTGTGAGCCGCCTATGTAAATCCACGATCTTTAGGCAAATTTGAATCAATCATCGCTCCAGTGAGTAACGTATTTTTTGGACTTGTAATAATAGCCTTGTCCAGTAGCGAAGTACTAACTTCTTTACTTTGCTTGCCCTGTCCGCCTTTCAGGAAGCCTACTTGGCGATGAACAAGACTTTGAAGGTCGAGTAAACTATTCGAAGGATCGCCGATTCAGTCCTCTTTTTTGATGTTGTAGAGTACAAGTCCGTAACTGGTCTTTTCTTTGGGAATGGTAACCTTACCCCGTGGTCAAACTCTTGTCTTGTGGGTGGTCAATCTCAAACTCTTTATTAATATAGGCGGATATTCTAAGAAGGCTAATAATCATTCTCAAAAAATCCTTGCCTAAATCTGCGCCATCTGTGTCCGTCTAGTGAAGATAGCTAATGGATTCCTCCCCAAGCTTCTTTCTTATTAGTTGCCTCAGCACCCGAGTAATAGACAGTGGGACTAGTTCTTAGTAGGCAAGCACCTCCTTGAGTGTCCAGTGTCAAAAGAATGCCAGGACCAGCCGATCCATCCAAGGTGAATGAGCCGCACGCGCCTCTTGAGCTACTCAATTCTCTCTTCAAGATCTTAGTAATCTTCATCTAGCGCCTAGGTATTTACTCATACCCCGGGTTACACCTTTCTCAACCTCAGTATGTTCGTGACCTTTTGGTTCGTAGTAAAATGGCTGGAGCCAAATCGTGCCTCACACCTATAATACCTGGTGAAGCACTTTCTAAGTTTAGTGGTACACCAATGAACGATCCCCACCTCTATCGTAGTGCTCCCCAATATGCTACTATCACCAGACCAGATATCACCTTTGCGGTTCACAAGGCATCGCATTTCATGCATCAGCCCACTGCACTGGACAGCGTTAAAGCGTGTTCTGCTTTCCCAGTGAGAAAACGGAGGACTTTACACACTTTTGCTTATTACCAAAGAAGCTTGTTGAAAGCGCTCGCTTCGTGAAAACAAAGCAGAAGGAAGCGGAATGTCCCGTCCACCACACCAATAGTATACAGAATTTGGATACGTCACTAACTATAGCTATAGTGAAAAGGATCTTCGGAGTTTTTACGATGTTCCGGTAAGAAGATCCGCCCACAATATGTTCATCTCTTGCTTCAAAGACTAGTTCTTCCGAAGGAGAGAAAGGAAGAGTAGTTGTAAGATAACACCGAGAATAGTTACGAGCCATATGTGACTGTGCAAAAAGTACGATTTACCTAGCAAGCATTTCTTTTTTGAATTCATTAGCAACAAGCTGTTTGTGTATCACTTTGAACTGGGAATTCATTTATTGCTTTTTCACTGAAGTACTCTTGCTTTTGAACTCAGCGAATCCCTCCTTTTCCTCCACTCTCACCATTATACCTCCACCTGCTTGACAAGAAGGTAGCAGAGGGAGTGATGGTGATTGAGAAAAGATATGGTATTTGGGGGATGCAATACGAAACTATGTTATGTCAGATATGCGGAGGGCATACTAATAGGAATTCCGAAGATCAAAAGAATGGATAGATGTGGGTACCTGCTGCGAGATAAAGTAAGGAACCCTCTTCTTTCAGTATGCAAGAGTCTCGGTATTCGAATAAGATGGTCCAGGATGGAGGGCAACAAGCTGGGGGAAGAAGGAACCGAGGAATACCAGTCAGGTACAGGGATTAGTACTCTCTTTATCCGATGAGGGCAAAGTCAGAGCTTACATTCCCATTACAAGGTGGAAAGAGAAACTCTCCTTTGACAACTTGAAAGAGAAAAATGGGCGAAGAACAAAGAAAAGATGGGTGGTCCCCTTCAAAGCATTTTCTTGCAAGGGCCTATCGCGAAAGAACTCAAGCCAATACTTTTTAACGTAAACGTAGTAGATCCTAGGAAACATACGTACGAGATATTTAGAGCCCTTCTTCGGCAAGGGTATCCGGTAAAAGGAGGACGGTTCCTAATCTTTTGATCGGCAAAGGGTTCGATGCATTGATTTTCGCCTATGAACGAGTCAATCAGCTAGATCTACTTGCGGCAAACGGCACCTTCCTTTCCGTACGTAAGGCAATGGTTGTTATTGAAGTTCAGATCAGGGAATACCCTAGGTTTCGGCTTTTTCCACGGTTCCGTAACGGTAGGTTTCGGCTCCTCGCTACATCCCTTCTGCTCCTACTAAGGATAAGGACGCTGCTGAACCGATAGGATTTGCCGAGCGAGCACTACCATAACTTAAACTTAACTTATGGTATCTGACCAGTGTTAAGCATTAGCCAACCAGGGAAAGAAACTAAGCGACTACCTGCGCTGTCACACGGCTCCATTTATCGAAGAAAGGGATCAGACTGCTGCCATTAAGGCAATGAAATTGACGAGGAAGAGTAAGGAGTTTGGAATGACAACTAGTCACTTCTTGCTGAAGATCTGTTCAGTGAAGGAAGCTTCACTATGATGTGTTAATGCCAATGGAGGATATGTTGCATGTTTGGTGTCCAAAGAAATGAGGATACTGGAACTAGCTTCTGGGGTCCAAGGATACCTCCGCCTTTCACTTTCATCTCTTGATACCGAAATTCGCCTAAGGTCTGGCCTTCTACTCTACTTTGATTCAGATTCATTTGTCGAGAGATAGTGGATAGAATGAATAGTAGAAGTTCCGCTGTAAGCAGTTACGAATGGGGAGGGTATCATTAAACCCAGTCTTCGCTTAAGACTTATCTAGTTTTGCTCCCTACTCTCAAGTAAGTAGAAGGGGAAAGTCTTACCTAAACTCTTCCGACTTAATATGAGAAAGCCTATAAAACAACGAGCTACTATCATTTCTTCATTATAGATTGAGATCTTCTTCGGACTTGATGCACAAATAGATGGAATAGCAGCAAATAGCATATTTATATCCGTTGAACTAAATCTAGTCATCATCATAGAAATATCTTGTTTATTTGATTTTCTTTTTTCAGCTCTGCTCTCCTTATATTGGGGAGACTCGGATTTAGGTTGACGTGGGTTCTACCCAACGAAACGCAAAAAAAGAACATTCGAACAAATAGACTTGATGGAATGACAAAACGGAATGTACCGGATTTTTAGCACGTACAACCATCAAACCAGAGACCAAAGCAGGGCTCACTCATTCAAATCAGCCAAGCCCGGTTATCAACGCAAGTGCTTGCGTGAAATGGTGGCTTGCTGTACCGTGTGAGAGGAGATCCTGGTATATAGTTTGAATAAATTCGATATTCTCGGTATTCCCGTGCAAGTGCTCCGCTATTTCCTTCATTGTCCACCCATGGGGTTTCCAATTCACCCCCGGAGGGGTATTCTGATACGAGTTGAAGGAAGTCTGAAGCTCATCGTTGATTTTCGCTTTGAGCGTTTCCAACGTTAAGTCGTTCATCTTTTCCGCAAGGTTTTCTTGCGTTAAGCCATGCATCTTGCCCGCTTTATAAGCGATGAGCAAGGCAATGGGCGCGCTTAACCCCATTGCTATTATATAATTGATGACCTGATCCGTCATTGTGATTATCCATCTTTTGAAGCTCCGCTCCCAAAAAAAAGAGAAAGGCAAGTCCTGTTTCTGAAGTATCCCTCTTTTGAGTGGATTCCAAGGCAGTGAGTATGGCTCTGGATTCCACCAGGCTATGGCAGTTCGTGAAATCGATAGAATGGCTTCATCTTGCTCGGTGCCAGTGCTCGATCCTCGATCTAGGGAAAGCATATTGTTGTCTAGTTTTCTATCGGCCTGTTAGGGATTCCTCCGCCAGTTTTCCTCTCTTGCTCGGTATAGGCCGCGCTCAGTTTCATTCAAAAGAACCCCAGCAATAGGATGCGCCGCAACGGCTTGGATAGCTAAAAAAATCGCTAGTTGAGGGAGGCTTGAAGGTCTGCACGAAATGAAGCAAGAAGATGCCAACGGCACCTAAAGGAATCTGCTCTAGAACGGAACTTGGGTTCGAGTATCCGCCTTGTCTTTTCCAAACCAGTAGTATAATACGTAATACGTCGATCTGACCTGACTTCCCGAGTCTATCTCTATTTCTGGAACTTGGCTTGTTCCTCGAATAGGAAGAATTCCTGGAAAAGCGGGTTTGAGAAATGACATATTATAGAAAAAGCGAGACACCTTTTCGAAGCATAAAGCGGATACGATCCATCCCCAACAAGCAATTGTGACTTTCTCTCAAGTCCAGCTTCTAAAAGAGAGGAAAAAAGAGAGAGACACCCGTCCTTAAAGATGAAGCCCTTACTTAAAGATGAAGCCGGGTTGCTAGAAGAAGCAGAGGCAGTAGTTAGTGGGGGAATACAGTTCACTTTTAAGAAATGCGAAACAAAAGAAGTGTCGATCCCATCTTTGAGAAAATCAGTAAAGGTTGTTGTTTATCCAGTAGATTTGGGATGTAGCTAGGAGAAGAAAGGAATAACGATACCATTCCCCGTGGGAGGTAGCTAAAGTGACTTCTAAGCTATTCTCTTCAAGACCTGGGTCCTATTTTCCTTGTTTCTCGTCTCTTTGAGGAACTGGCCCGTACATTGAGTGCAGTGCTACTGAAAACCGGAATAGGCTTCGATTTCCAAATACTTATTCCGTACTTCCACCCGCAGAAAGATGAAAACGGAGATCATAGGGACTAGCCACGAATCCTCATCCTATGAACTGAACCACGAATCCTAGAGATTAGCAGAAAAACCAAACCTGGAATGGGAACGCAACTCACCTATGAAAGAAACATTGTCACAATTCTCACTCCCCGGGCCCGGACATAACATAAGATCTGGTAGAAGAATAGACTGCACGGAATTCCATCCACCCAGTCCAGAAGCAAGGTCTAGTCTAGTATTGATTTGGAACTTCAATCTTGATAGAATTCCTTGGGCCAGTGCTTACCTTGTATTGACAACTGCCCCAGTGCTCTTTGTTCAAAAGCGCGGATGGATCTATGAGGCTATGTGTGGACTATCGCTCTCTCAATGAAGTGACAATCAAGAATAAGTAGCCATTGCCCAGGATCGATGATTTGTTTGACCAATATCAGGGTGCGTATCAGCTATTCCATGGACTTCAGGTCTGGCTCAAATGAAGATTCGGCCGTGTGATATTCATCAGATATCTTTCGTGACGAGATGCGGGCTCTACTTAAGTGAAGTTCGGGTCATTCCAATACCAGTTTTAGGGCTGGCCTTCCCCGCAACAAGGATGTGAACTCAGACAAGCAAGAAATCTCAGAGGATGCGCTAACGCTATACGGCTTTCATGCTAGAAATCTATCTATATAATGATAATGCGAGCCGAGCATTTCACCCTATCTACTCACGGCAGTGCAACCTATCAACCGGGAAAGGTCACCGTAGACTAAGCTGGCGCACCTTACAAGAATGACAAGACAAACTCTTTACCAGCATTCCTGATACCGGCACTGCCCACTAATCTCGATCTTGAGAATCACTACCCTCTCTCTCTAGCTAGCTATCCCTCTCTCTCTAAGTCTCGGCTTTTATAGCCCGATTACAGCAGCTGCAATTCTGTAAACGAAATGTAAAGCAAGAGAGGAAGCGTAAACTGAAAACGTAAACTGGTGGTAAAGTAAATGGAATCATGGCCGTTGGATGCTCTTCATCGACGGTCCTCGATTCTTCTCATGACAGGCCTCCCCTCTTGAAGCAATCCTTGTCCTCATCCTCAAGGATATCGTTCTGGGAACCAAGCCTTCAGCGTTGCATAGCATAGTCGAACTGTGGAAAAGAGCTTTGAATGAAACTGCAATCTTCCCAAGTTGAGTCTTCTGCCGCCAGATTAATTTGATCCTCCATTGAGCCACCATACCGTCAGAAACAGAACGAGTGCTCAACACTGCAAATGGTTCCGTTTTGATCATCTGAGGTGACCATAGGAAGTGGGAACAGCTTTAGGCCCAAGATGCTTCTGAAATTGGCTCACATGGAAGACTGGGTGAATCTGTGCAGTGTGAGGCGCAAGGCTGCTGGACCAATTTTCTGAAGAATAAGAAAGATAGAACTTTCTAGCTAGCTTCGTTCCTGACCCCAGAATTTTCCTGTATGGCTGTAGCTTAAGGTAGACCATATCACCAACTTGCAAAGATCTCTCACTTCTGTGTTGATCTGCAAATTTCTTGATCCGGGCTTGAGCTCAATTTTCCTTCCGCGCCGCAATCATTTGCTGTTTCTCAGCCAAGAATTCAGCAGCAGGAGATTCTGGGACCATCACTTCACTGATTAAGGGTTCCGCCATACATTGAAAGGGGGTACATTTCTGTGAGGTATGATAGTCTTATACCACCGCTCTGCCAGAGGCAACCATGCATGGAATTTCCTCGGTTCATAGGAAAGAAAGCCCTTCTCGTTAGTCTTCTCGTTAGTACAGCAGAAGAGAAGAGAGCCGTATCACAACAACATTCGCTTCATCCAAGCCAACCTTATTAGAAAGCCGTCTAGCGCATCTGGCACTTGTAAGTATCTGCATCCGAGTCACTCTCCTCATTGGCGGATCTGAATCTGATCAGGGTCAACGTATAGGGTCAAAAGTCCTACCTGCTCTCAATCCGGATGTTCTTCCTCTGCTTCTCCCTTTCTTTCCCTTCGCTGTTGTCCGAGAAATCCTCTCTTCCCCGAAGAGAGTCTTCCTCTACAGGAAAGCAGTGCTTTTCTTTTCTATCCGTGACTTATCTTTGACCTACCTTGCTTCTGCTTCTACTTGACCGGTGCTTGCTTATTAGATTAGCTATTCCTATCCACGCTAAAGAAACAGGAATCAGGAAGTTGTTTCTTTCATTTATACCTATGATATCCACGCTAAAGATGAGGGCCTTCTTTTCCAGTTCATATCAGCTATCCCATCTCTTTCTTGCTCGGTGAAAGGAATATCACTATCCCATATATATATCTATTTCAAGAAATATCACTATCCCATCTCTTCTATTAGTTCTAGTTACTGACCCTCGAATACTGTGCTTTCTTAGCTAGCTATTATGCATAAACCAGTGCTGCTAAAACAGCTACTCCTTACTTCTATTGGACAAATCTGCCCTAAGCCTAGTTACCTTTAGATTCCACACCATTCTGAGATATAGCTGCCATAACCCGACTACTCTTTACTTACCTACCTTGCATCTCTAACCCGTCCCACTCCCTGCCATCCAGGGATTCCAAGGGTCATAGCGTACTCTCAATTCAAAACGAGATACCCTTTCTATATCTATTGGTTTCTCAAGATAAATAGAAATGCTTCTTCTAATCCATCGTTTCTCAAGATAAATAGAAATGCTTCTTCTAATCCATCGTCTTTATGAGCTGGCAAGGACTTTAGAATCTATAAAAGCAGAATTTTCAAATAAACGCGCGTTCAGTTCCAGTTGTCATGGATAAACATAGATTTCTTCTTTTCAGGAGTTGTGCTGGTTTTGGAAAGCGAGCTTACCTTGTTTGTCAAGGATTGCTTGTGAAATTCTCCGGCTGGTCGAGACCTGTACCTTGGTCAGAGTGATACCAGTGCCGTGCTAGCTAGTACATATTGGTCCCAGACCACAAAACCCGGCATGGTAACAAGGCATTTCCTTTTTTCACGTCGAAATAAACCACTGAGAACCTGGGCTGACCAAGAAAAAGAAATGGTAACAGGCCTCAACACTAAAGGAGGACCAGTCAATACATGACTAAGCCCCAGTGACGAGTTCACCACCAAGCGGTAATTTCTAAAACAATAGAGCGATAGATGAGCACACGTCAAAGAAGAATGAAGGGGGACATACATACCTAAATAAAAAAGGAAGTTCCAATGGAACAAAGAGAAGAGAAGATGTCAACGCGGTGCTAGGTTTGCGCCGGCCACGATTATTTATAAGTATATTGGAAAGAAGAGTGACTAGGCGCCTTATTGTACTTCACTTACTAGTGAACCGGAAAGATCTATCTCATTCATGGAAGAAAATCCGAAACGAAGCACCGGTTTGCTTTCTTTCATTAAGAACCAACCGGGTTAGTAGACGACAAAAGGTTAAGCTGCTGCCACCTTCCTCCATCAGATGTATCCAAAGATCTCTTAGGTAAGTTCAAATTTGAATACAAAGTCAAAGAAGCCGTCTTCTTAGCGCCTAAGAGCTTCGAGCACATGGGATTTTCGTTCAGGGCAGCATTGAATCCGCCAGCATGATTTCCTAAGAAATTACACTGTGAAGAACATCTTCAATTCTCCACAAGTTTCCCACGACTTTTCTTGCTTTTCTTTACTTACAAAGCTTAGCATATTCCGTTATTCTTATTAAACCGCACGCGCCTTTGTTCCCTTCTGTCTTCTTCCCTTTGGTAGTTCTGTTCATCTTTGCTTTGTGTATGCATGCATGGGCATAAAGAGAGCCTGAATTACGCATATAGCAACAGAAAAGTCGAAAAATGGGAAGTCGGAATAGCATCTGATCGGAAAAGACTAAATTAGTAGGACGTAAAGCTCGGCTCGTACAGTATAAAACGGATAGGAAGTGAAGACAAAGAGCCTGGCTTTATGCTCAGCCCCCACTAGCATCCCACCCAAGACTAATGAACGGGAGGAGGCCTATGTTACCCATATATCGATGTCCTTTTTTTCTTACTAATGTATGCATGTTTCTCTTACTTTTACTCCTTTCCAACATAAAGTAACTCATCTCACTTTCTTGAATTGAATGTTAACCTATGTTATTAATGTGCATGTACTCGCGTTGATAGTCCTTACTACTAATATAAGGTCTTCCCCCAGTTCTGAAGTTCTGGTACTAAATGCCCTAACACTATTTCTCAAACCAGAGTGCACTACTCCATCCACGTGTTCAATCAAAGGAACTGAGACATTGCTTGATAGAAGAAAAAGACTTTTGAGTTAGCGAAAAGAAAATCCTCCTCAACGGATCAAACAATACTACCGCCGAAGTAATATCGATCGAACCTATTCCACTCGCACTGACACTATAGAGAGCTTCCACCTTTCAAGCTGTCTTGCCTTTACCCTGAGAAGTAGCACTTGGGGCCTCACGGATGAGAATCCAATTTCCGCAAAATTTCATTGTTTGCTTTTTCACATACATAAGCCTAGGGCACGAGGAGATAGGGACGATACCCTGCGCACCCTCTCTAAAGCAGTGAACTCGATAGCGCAATTCCTGTTTTTTTTTGTTTTCTCTCTCTTCTATATATTCAACTCTTTGGAGCCGGGAAATAAGATCGGTACTTGAATAAAGAGATATAGATAGAGATAGTAAGTTTTCCATTCATTTAGGTTGGCGGAAGGATAGCGATTTTTTTCATACAGCTCGGGACAACCATTATTACAGGGGTCAAAGACCAACGAATGGCTTGGGTACTACTTTCATCACTTATTGCTAGGATAGGACTTTCCTTACCAGAAAAACAAGGCGCGAAGCGATGCCGCCCTCTTGGTTTTGATTTCCTCACAAGTATACTTTTCCGGGAAAAAGAGATTCATACAACTTCCTTTCTGCCTCCACCTTACTCACCGGCTCTCGCTTGTCAGTTTGGCTTTGTGAATTTGAAATACCCTCTCTCCTCGCTTCTAGGGATTGGCTCGTATCCTGGTTGAGAAGAAGCTGTTTTCAAGCTTTACTTTTCTTGTAATAAATGATAGAGCAGAGCACTCGCTCGTCAACTCGCTACTCTCTCCCCTTCTACTTGTCTAGGCTTCATACCCGAAAGATCAACTGGCGCAAGCACATTCTTGGCAAGAAAGATAAGGCCAGAGAATAGTAGGTATAGCGCTGTTGTAGGTTAAAAGGAGGAAGAAATAGCTGTACGAGTTGCAGAGCTGGTGACAAGTGCCACTGTACGCTAGAAAGAATGAGTCCCTAACAAAGTAAAAAAAGATAGGTCGAAATGCCTGTATTCCTACTGGAAAAGTGCGTGATGGTTACTCTTTATCATTGGCATACTTGCATTCCTTTCCCCAACTATCCGAGATCCGAGTTTGGGTTTCCTACCAGTCCTTTCCCTTCGCCAGTCTTAGACAGTTCGCTTACCCGATAGGCTTGGCAATTCCACTACTTTAAGTTGGGATTTTTTCATGTATCTTTCCTTTTGTCCTCGAAAGCCTGTCTTCCTCTATAAAACAACAACATTAGTGGATATAGACTAGGCTAAGGGACGGACTTCATCTCTGTTCTTACCCAAGGAAACCACTTTCTGGGTATCGATCGTAAGGGGCGGTATAGGAAAGGAATGGATCAATAGTAACTTCGCAGCAGGAAGAGTATGGCGCTCCGCGGTGGCGAGGTCTCGGAGAAGCAGCTGTTCGTGTGCAAGAGGGAAAGCAGTTGTCGGAGTTCATTAATCCAGCCATTGTCCTTAAGTGCTTGCCAATGGATGGTCCTTCTTTCCCTTCCGATACATAAAAACGATTTCTTTGCCTTCTCACTAGTGGTCTCAATCCTTGACTCCAGTATGTATCTCATATCAGGTGCCCTACTCCTTTTTATAGATAGATGCGTCTGGAGACTGATAACGCTTGTGATCTCTTTCTTTTTCTATTGGTTTTGGTTAAGGAATGCCAATAATGAAATAACTGATAGAGCTGCTAATGGATTTCATGTCCTTCTTGATCTCCATTCTCATTGGACGTTTTGACTTAGTAGCTATGTGATTTTTCACTTTGATCCGCGTACTTGATTTCTTCTTTCACTACTTCCTTTCGTCTCTCTTCTTTGGGCCCTGTATTGGGAACCATTCTTTTCCCGGTTCCCATTAGAATAGCATTCCTTCCATTCTGCCAACCAACCATATCTCTTATCCGCTCTTTTAGAACCAATTTCCATCTTTCCACTGACAGCTGCGAAGAGCTCCCCTTCACTAGGGCCAACATCCCAGAGGCTATGCTATTTGTTCAACTCTCTCGCGCGGGGCGAATAAAGCTTTTTCAAAAAGAAAAGAATAGACAAATCAAAAATAAAACTAGCTATGGGCATTAGGTATAATAGAAAGGAAGCTTGGAATGTTCAATCAAAGAAATGAAAACAAATACTTAGGCTTAGGCAGAAGCAGACTGCCGATTCTAACCTTTCTTTATTAGGAGGCTCGGGAAAACTGGGCTTTCTGATAACTAATCACTGGAAGCACCCGATTCTCTCTACTCTGCACTTGGCCGGGATACCGAACTTAGGTGGGAACTTTTGCTATTGTTCAGTGAAGATTTTCTATTTATTTGATGAGTCTAGGAACCTATAGTATAGTATAGTATAGTATAGTATAGTATAGTATAGTATAGTATAGTATAGATAGTTTCTTTTTTTAGTGAAAAGTCCGTGTCATTCTTTCTTTTTCTTACTAGGTTGTTTATCGAATCAGAGTCTTTCTCTTTGTAAGCTACTGGTTCAGATCATGATAGGAAGGGCGGCCTTTGTCTTGTTCATTTAGTGAATACTCAATAGCTGCCCGCTTTTGGTACTTAGCCCTAGCTTAGGAAATTGCCCCGGCTTTCGATGCCGACTATTTCAGAAACAGAAGCGGATGGATGGTGCTCTTTCGTAACTGACGACCTGCCTCCTCCTTCCTTGCCCGCCTCAGCGGAAATCTTCCTTATCTTAGAAAGAGTAAAGAAAAAGGCACCTAATCAACTGAAGCAGATGCAGGATCCCTCGAAAAAAGTGAAGTGAACTAGCCAGGTAGAACAGTAAGGTTAGGAAAAGACTCTTTCATGTCAAGGTGAACATAGACAGACAAGGTTAGTTTGTTTTCCTTCATTCTAAGAGAGAAGACTCGTTGCTGGAACCGAGAGCACTAGCGATTACTTTCTTTCAGACCTTCAGCCGAGAAATTCCATACCTTCCACCGACTTCTTTTGTGTGTGGCCAGAACGTGATGCTTTCCAATGCCGAGTACTTTTCTTCACAATGTATGAAGCCCGTAAAACCGAAATCGATCCAAATCCACGACCTTGAGGAAAAAGGGTATGTATTATTATGGTGTGAGCCTTCTTTCTTTATTAAACTTACTGGCTTGGAGGCATTCCCTTCGAGGGTGGCCTTCACTCGGGCTAGACTCCTTCCTATTGATTCCCTTCTTCTATAGACAGACCCCCGGCTAGGGCAGCAGCGTTTTAAAGAAATACGAACAGTTTGGTTTTCAGTGAGCCCGCTTCTTATTCTTAGTGATAGGTTTCTAAAGTATCTATCGCTATGTGCCCCTCCCCGGAAAAAAACAAATAGGCTCGGGCAATTATCAGCTTAGGGACAGCAAGCGGATAGTAGATCTGGCTCCATCCCTTGAATCCGCTGTAACTGATAGAATCTTGTACGAGAGACCCGCAAATAAATAGGGAAACCCGCTTAAAACGCTTTTTAAGTAGAAGCTGAGCCATTACCTGCTAGCATATCTCCCCACCAGGACTCCCCCCAAAGCAAAGCTAAACCCGTTCTTTAATTCAATACCTAGAGACCCGAAAGCTCCAGTCCAAGTTGAGGCGCAGTAGGAGGGATTTCTGTCACCATTATTTATGGACCACGTAAACATACTTTTTTAGTTTAGATTCTTATGCTGGACCTGCAGCCCTAGCCTGGGACACCACTGTGCGACATAAAGATCGGATCAAGTTATGATTTTCTCATTAAGAAAGAGTACCCGAGAAGAATAGATATGATCCGGAAACACTCTTATTCGACGAGGCGTAGAGCGTTTGACTTTCTTCTTTACAATTTCCTTAATGCGCATGAATGAGAGATTACAGCACTTAGTATGAGCATATCGGCCTAGCTTCTTAGCCATAAGAATAGTTCTACCTACCAAGTCAACCCTACTCTTGCCCACAAGAAATTCTTATTAGATACTCAATTCTTCATTGACTAGCCCCCCCAAGCAATTACCTATGCCCTTCCTAGCTTATCCATAAGAAGAGACATATCTGAATAGATAGTATTAGACCACTTCTCACAAGCCCAGTCATACATAAAGGAGGATTTCTTATAGGCAAAAAGAAAACACATCTATATCGGCGTCAAGAGTTACCCAAGTCCGAAGTAATGCGTCTTTCTATCTAGTCCAACATGCTTACCCAAGACCCAACTTCTTCACTACTTGACCTACTTTCTATAACTCCCAGACTCTGCTTATTATGCCCGAAGGAGCGTATTTAGACTGAATAAGTAAATAAGGCGCGGAGCGATAGAACATCTCTCAGTTCACTAAGGATGAAATACTCTTGCTAGCTTTCGATGAATGCCTCCAGTTTTGGAGTAGATATAGGAAAAATTTAGCAAGTAACATGGTTGCTGTCACAATTCCTTAATCTTCTCGGCTGGAATCTACAATGGGCTACGTACGCCCTTGTTTTTGAATCACGGAAATGAAGAGGTTTTAATTAGTGCTTACCTGCAGTCCACCCTTTCTTTGAACCTTGTAAATGATCGAATTTACAGATATGAACTGAGTGCCATTTGATGAGTAAGATCGAACAAGGGAGAGGGATATGGAAAGGATGAAGTAATGAAAGAGGAAGTCATTGCTAGTAGTAACGACTTGTCACGATCCATTGGTTCATATAGAATCCATGTCCTAGGTCTATCAAAAAACATTCTTTTCGCTAAGCGTATATAATAAAATAGAGTGAAAGGGTCCACCCCGAAACCAAGGGGGTACTAACTAACAGCTGAGTCCTCTCCGAACCGCAGGAGATAGTTGCCCATCATACGGCTCACCAACTTCACTTGCCTCTAAGGGGGGCTCGCTCCGGGCAGGTTCGGATCACTTACTATACACGGCCCTACGAAGGGGTTAGGAGCGTTTTCAAGATGATTCTTTCTTTGTCGAGACGAAAAAGGAACCCATCTTTTCGATTGAAAAATGTGAGTCTGTTTTGCCCACTTTATCCATCCCCCTCTATCAAAATGATCAAAAAGGCATTTTAAATGCTTCTTATTCCCGTGTTTGATCTTATCCATCTCTGCCCCGCTTCCATGTGGGCAGAGACCCCTGTAGAGAATGAAGAGGAGCCAAGGATCTTACTCTCAAGAGTGCTTCGATAGGCTCCACTCTCTCCCCTGAATAAGTCAGGCTCCGTTAGCCTGGGCTGAGATGGGGATAACGAGTCGACGATTGAAGCCCCCAACGTTCTGCCAGACACTGGACAGGGGTAAGCTCTGTAAATGTGTAGAGCCAAGTGTAGTGTGGTGTAGTAGTAGGCACTTCTAGGCCCCTTCCCGGCTACTGGATCACTCCAGTGCTTCGGGTACTACGGACCCTCTGCCATCCATTGCAGCAGAGCCGTTTCATGAGCGGGGGGGCTAAGCGCAGTTCTTTGAATCAAAGGTTTCATGAAATCAAAATCGATTCTTTTTTAGATATCTGGATAGATGGATGGATCTATCTTTCTATTCAGATATCTTTTGCAATCAGCCCCAAATCCTTGATTTGGCCAGGAAACAAAGCACTGCTTTGGGCCCAGGAAGCGAAGGGAATGAGCTCGGCTGCTTCTCCTCCACACTTCTTTATTTCTCCGTGCCCCTTCCGCCTTCGCGCGCCATTGGCGCTTTGCTCTCCTCTTATTTCTTCATTGGAGGGTTCGGATGGACTTCGCCGTTCTTTCCCAACGAAAATGGAAAGGGCTGTATCACATCGAGATGTCGATTCGTTTTCCGCCCCAAATGAGATGGGGAATTAGTCACCTCTGTCCCTTCATCTTTATGAAAGGAATCGAGGCCCGGCCCGGCTCGCGTCGTTCCAACAACCGACGGGGAGCACCCCAGTATACGATCGCGCGCAGTAACTGGGAGTCCTATTACACCTAAGGCCAACTTCCATTCACCAAACCCAGGTTCATCTCGTGTAGTGATTGTGGACTCGTACAAGGATATGGAGTCGACGGTTGATGTATCAGACTCGACCCTGTCTTTCGTAGCATGCATTCCCATCTGTGTTGCAACTGATTCGGTAAGCTACGTGTCCGGTGCACGGAAAACAGCCTTCGGTCTCCCAACCTTACTCATGGCAACCTTCCGGCCGCCCAACGACCTATAACGCTAGTCACTACTCCCACTGGGGCTAGGAAGTAAGCCCCACAACCCAAAGCGGCGAAGAACAAATAGAATTTGCTACAAAAGCCGGCTAACGGGGGTATTCCTGCGTATGAGAACATTGTAATGGAGAAGGTCATAGCCAAAATAGGATTCGTTTTGGCTAGAGCGCCCAAATCCGCTATATATTTGACACGGGTTTGCCGTAATGCTGGAACTATGGCGAATGCATCTATCGTCATTGATGCATAAATAAATATACCAATTAGTAGTGATTGAATTCCTTCTATGGTTCCACATGAGAAACCAGTACGAATATAACCTACATGTCCAATCGAACTATGAGCTAGAGGTCTTTTTACTTTCGTTTGGGCCATGGCGGCCAGTGCTCCTAAGATCATAGAAGCAATGCTGCAGAAAAAGAAGATTTGTTGTAATGTACCCCCATAGGAAGCAACAATAGAAACACGTGACATATTTGCAGAAATAGAGATTTTAGGCGCAATAGAAAGGAATGCTGTCACCGGGGTGGGTGAACCCTCATAGATATCAGGTGCCCACATATATAGAGTCAAAAGAGAGATTGAGTCCGAGGGAGAGGGGGGTTTTCTTGGGGCTCGAGAGATTGAATAGATAGGGCCCCACAAGTTGGTTAATTCGCCGCTGGGGAATTCACACAAAAGGGAAGGACTTATTCTCAACGAAAAAAGTGCTCTCTGAACCGAACGTGAAAGTTGTTTTCCATCAGACGGCTGTTCACGTAACTCCACTCTCGGCTTGGATTATATATCCATTTGGTCCGCTCTCGGCCATTCCACACGCTGCCTAGCAGAGACGTGGTTATCTGAAGTGGATTCTCTCTTTTCTTTTGTATTTGTAGTAGATGCCGAACCTGCTGCTCAGTGGGCGGGCGCAGCAGCTACATGGACCCCTTTCTTTATGTTGTTGCCAGCGCTTTCCCGGGCCGAGCCGGAATTCTTTATTAGAACGTCGGCAGGCAAAGCCCGAAGGAAGGCTGCTATCCCCTCGGCCTTCTTCCTTTTCGATGAAAAACAAATCAATCTCCGAAAGCGTTTTCCTTACCCTGCAAATATCCCCCCCTTCGTCGAGCCTTTCCTTTAGTGGTAAGGGATATGCACCTTATCTGAACGTCGGCAGGCATTCCGGAATTCTCCTTTTTGAGCCCCGGGTGAACATAGGCTCAAACATGATTGGGGGGGTCCTAGCTACGCCATGCGTTCAATACAAAAAAAAGCCTCTGGGAAGCTGCAGAGATTACAAAAAGAGGGTGCTTTCCTGTGTTGCACTGAAAAAAGGACAAAGGAGAAGACGCTCTTCGACTTTCTTTCTTCCTCCCGCGCCCGCCTAAGCCCGGCCCGCGTTAGAGGGGAAGATTAGCAAAGCGGAAAAAGAAAGAGGGAGGGGGAGCTGCATCTTATTCTCTTCGCGTTCAGGATCGGAGAAGCATTCGGAAGGGGCGAGGCCTTCATTTCGTTGGCAGAAGCAGAAACGATCCAATCCATTCGGGGAACCCAAAAACGAACTCTGTTTACTTTTTTCATAGATAGATGATATATATAGGAATAATATATACATCCCTTTACTGTAGATGTCTATGTATCTTTTCATCTCCCGATTCTCTTTTTTTTTTAGTTCGCACTGCTCTTTCTCTCTAAATTGCATCAAAGAAAATAGAGAGAGAGAGCAGATGGATCCTATCCCCTATAACGAACACTCATTCCTATCTATTGATAGAAAGATCTTCGTCACGGACTTTGCCTTAGACTGACGGAACAAAGCTAAGAAGTAGGCTGAATGGAAAAAGGAAAGGGACAAGGGCGGTCGTCGCTTGGCGCGAAGGCTGCTGGTTCGGTACGGTACTAAAGGTCCTCGGACTTCCAGGCGGTTTTTCTTTTGGGCTGCTGTGAACCCTTGGATCTCGCCAATACAGCCTCCTATGGTTTTCGTTACCGAGATATCTTTTCTTTTTTCCCAGGGATTTTTTGGGTAATCAGCTCCCATGCTGCAAACAGTCAAATCTGAACCTTGCCGCTCTTCTTTCCTCGTGGGCAGGAAGCACACCAGCTGCGTGCGTTGCGTGATTCCACTGTGTTTTTTGCACTTGACTGGGCGGACAGTTGACCGGAAGATAACTTCGATTCGCCCGGCCAGCAGGCGGGCGGCGTGCTTATCTTGTGTGACAACACTACAGAGCGAGTAGCTCTTCTAGTCGGGCAGCTGTGTGACAACACTCCAGAGAAAGCGGCGCTTTTGTGTAACATGCTATGGTCTCAACGCCCTTACGAGGTAGTGATGAGTTTCACGCGCTCTAAGCCCGGCCCGCGCGCAGTTAGGAGGATTGGCCGCTATCTGAGCGGTACCACCCATCCTACCCTACTACCTATAGGGGGCCGTCCTACAGCCGCCCGAAAAGGAACTGCAGTAATCTTGAATAGGGATCCTACAGCGATAAAAAGAATCCCCATAAAAATACCACTAGATCGAGCACCAGTGATTTCGTATCCGGTCAAAATCTTGGCTAATTGATCGAAGTGGGTAGCTCCAGTAGACCCATAGATCATGGAACAAATAGGGTGGGTAGGCCCAACCACCACACTACACGTATAGACGCGAACCCCCCTCCTTACCGTACGTGCGACTCTCACCGCATACGGCTCGCACAAAGACTCAAAAATCCATCCCGAGCTTTTTATTCCACCTCTCCTCTCCAATCCTCGATCAAACCTCTACTTCAATGAACCACGTCGCGTTCTTTATCTTTCTCACTCGTCGTTTCGTTGGTCTTTTATTGGTCATTGATTGTTTAGTCTCGTGGAAGCAACCGATGCTTTGGTCATTCGACTCCTTGATGCCAGTCTGTGCTTGCTGTCATGCTGGCAAAAGCGGGGGTTTCGGCCGGTTTTACCTACTATTGGATTTGAACCAATGACTCTCGCCGTATGAAAGCGATACTCTAACCGCTGAGTCAAGTAGGTCAAGCTGAGTCAAGTCAGAGAAAATCGAAAAAAAGAGAAAGCCAACCAAAGCGCAACCAGAGTTCCCCGCGGGGTGGAGCGCTAAGAAAGAGAAAGCGTTATCGCTATACGAAATGAAGCAGCGGCTAGCACGCTAAGATAAACCACTTGGTTTAGGCTCCTGCTTAGTGGCGTGTGATTTCAACACTATTCCAGAGGTATATGACAAAAATGGTGGGAGAGACCTCTATGTTCCTCAGCTTAAATCATTCTAAGATTGTTTACAATTCTGTCATCTATTTGACATGAGGGCTAGAGGGTGGTCTTGGAGCAAGAAAAGTGTTGAGTCCAGGCGCATTATGGTACGACTGAGACTGAGTTGGGCAGGAGCAAGCGGTTGGATTGGCCTGACTCTTCAAGACCAAAGATACTCGGCTTCCTCTTCATCAAGTCACGAAATTCGACCCAAAGATTAGTTAGCTGCACCAAAACTAGAGTAGGGCCAAGCAAAGCCTAGGATGAATCTCTCTTCTAGTCTAGCTTCCGCTTACACTCCCATATGGGCAAGAAGAGCTCCTTCTCTTTTTGCCAAAGCAAAGACTCGCCTTTCTTCTTTTCTGGCGGGATATGAAGACGGAAGCATGAGGACTGAGATGAATAGCCCATCCTTTAGTGAGCTGCTGAAAGACGTGCTGTTAGCCAACGCGAGTCATCAGTATGCAGGGAATAGGGTAGGTTAGCATATATAAAGGACGTGAGATTGAAGCAAGAAAATCTCTTCCTTCCCCTTCCTATGCAAATTAGCTAATGGAGACAGAACGGAGTCATTTTCCCTATAGAGCGATAGACAGAACCAAGGCGAATCTCTCTGTTAGGCATGATGACTACGTCATGTTTTCTTTTGCTGGAAAGCATCCACTCGGCCTTCTTCCCCAGTCTACCACTGATGGCAGACTAATCCCTCAATATGAAAACAATATCGAAGCGAGGACAGAGTCTTTGATCTCTGTTTTCGAACCTTTTGCTCAACCGTGAAAGGCTTTGACCATTCCCAAGAAAAAAAAAGAAAAATCTATCATCCAATTTGATCTCTAAGATAGACAAAGTCTGGTTCACCAAAGAGCCTTATCCTACGTCACTGCCTCGTCAACCTGACTTCCATCTCCTGACATCGGTACTTGTTTTCTAGTTTGCCCAGGAAAAGTGGAATTGAAACCTGCCGCACGCGTTCAATAGTATGCGCAGCTGCTGGTCTTTCACTTGGAATGGAACAGGTATATCTCTTTGGCCCGGGGAATCCCAAACAAAATGTCGTCGGCGTATCGCGCATAGTAGATCCTGAGTGACCATTAGCAGCCAGCCAGTGCCATACCAACTCTGCCTCACCAGCCAGCGAGCGTAAGAATGGAGCGAGCGAGCCTGCAACTATGTAGCGAGCCTATTTTAAACGATGCCAGACATTGCAATGAAAGAAAAAAACTTTCCTGTCTGTGTTATAGCTAGGACTTGGATGTTCCGGAATCCTCTTGCCGAGCTGGAACGACCCATCTCCTATTTCTGCTTCCAACGCCTACACGTTGAGTCTCAGTTACTCGAGAAAGACTTATTCATAGTGGAGATAGTCAACCTCCACCAGCAAGCAGCACCGGAGTGAATCCTTTCGATCTTTTTTGAGAGGGAAAATGATAATGAAAAAGGAGAAAAAAAAACGCTGAGAGACACATTGCAAAAAGAATCGCTTATTTCAATGTTGTAAACTAGTGAGTGGTACAGGAGTTATGTGGTCAGTAACCCTCATCCTAATAGGGACACCTTGATTAGTGAGGTCAAGAATAGGTTTCTGTGCATCCAAATCTGTAACCCAGTTGATGAATTAAGAAAATGACATCAGGTTGGATCTGTAAGGGAGTATATGAGCAAGTTTGAAAAAGTAAAGGCCGGACTGGACTGATCTTGGAAAACCCTAATCTTACTGAGAAGTTTTTCTTTTCCTCTTTTCTAAGTGGTTTAAAGGAGGAAGTGAAGTATATGGTCACTGCTCAACACCCTAATAGTGTGAACAAGGCTTATGAACATGCTATGCACTATGAGTTAGCACTTGAGTCAGCCAGTAAGAAATCTAGAGTGGTACCTATACCTAGGTGCAGAATTCCGAAAGAGAGAGCGCGGCTCACTTCAAACTACCGCTTTCTTTCTACTTATGAGATGAGATGAGATGAGATGAGATTTGCACTAGAAAGACAGAAGTGGAAAGAGACAGAGAGGAGACTAGTAAAGCCAATTTCACCTAAAAAGCGGAAAATGACACTAACTTCTACTGTGGGCAAGTCATCATTTCCAGAATGGATTCAGTCGTAGAATGCTGAAGTAGAGCAGTACCAAGGTTCGGTTTTGGGACAGACAGAAAGTTGGATAAGAGGATCGTTCTTAGCCCCAGCTACGAGAGAATAATATGCATCTTCCGTCATTTCATTAGACGTTCTTGTTGGATTTGAACGCGCATCGGATTACTTACCTTCTACAACCTTCTCTCTTTGAATTCATCTCTCAAAATAGAAAAGCTTCTTTCTTCTGGATTCAGTGTTCAGATTAGCTTCCTTCTGAAAGCAAGTATACCGAGCATTCATTCGATGACATCTAGGTCCTAAATCCAAAACCTTAAACACTAGATCACCGGCATACCTAGCGTAAAAGAAGAGTTGCTGCCCATTTGCATGTTCCATTGCTTTTTCAAGAGCTAGGTCTAATGGAAAAAAATTCATTAATAATGGTGAAAAGGGCTCCCTCACACTCATCTGCCTTTCCCTTCTTCTACCCGCAATCAATGTTTAGGAATTTTCCCGGCTCCCACTTTTCCACTTCTTCAGTCGGCTCACTCATTTTCTTTTCCTTCTGCTTGGCTTCGGGGGTCTAACGGTTTACCTTTTCGCCTTCTCTTGGTTCGTCCCATGGATCCTCTTATATCACCTCTTCCTTCTCAACTGCTGCCACATGCCCCTTCTTCCCCTTCAGAGACATCAAATAACATTCCCTCGCCATTTTATGGTGACCGGACTCTACTCCCACTCCTGCTTCCGTTGGGATAAATTTCATCATCAGATGGGATGTAGATACTACCGCCCCTATCGCATTCAACGTTCCTCGTCCCAGAATCGCATTATACGCCGAAGGAGCGTCAACTACCAGAAAGTCTATCATTGCCGAAGACCGGGCCGAACTCGACCCTTAGGGGAATTTTGCCTAACGGTTGCAGAGTATCTCCAGTGAATCCCACTAGGGGTGTTCGTACCTGACCTAGATGACGCAGCTCTAGGTTCATTTGATCGAATGCTCGTTTGTATAATATATCCGCCGAACTCCCTGTATCAACCAAAACACGTTTGACTCTGTTTCCTCCTATTTTCAGGACAAGAACTATCGCATCATCATGAGGTCGCTGTATGCCCTCAGAATCTTGATCCGAAAAGCTGATCACGCTACCTTCCCTTGGCCTTTTCTTGTCGACCTGAAGGATGATCGGGAACTTCATTTTGGTGCTATACTGTCGCCGTCCTTTGTTCGTGTCCCCTCCCGACGCTATCCCCCAGCGATTACGTGAATTATAGGGGGGCTCTATGGATATTGTTCGTCTCCTTTCCTTCCCTTACCTTATTATTCGGCCTACCTTGTCCCGGGGTCCCTATTTCCACTGCGGGGGTCCTTCAGGCCTCTTTCATCCAGCCTTCCTGTTCCCTTGCCATTCACATACTTTTTTATGAACTGATATAACTTCCCCAGCCGGGCTCTTCTTTCGAGCTCATCTTTGAGTTGCAAGCACTCTATTTTGGTGTGACCCGGACTTTCTTTATATTCACAATACTTGCTCGCATCTCTTATTTCATGCACTTCCAACGGCCTCGGTCGTCGAAGATCAAAGTCGCTTCTATGCTGAATTCTTCTCCAAATTTCATCCCGGTTGAACTCGGTGTATGCGGGAAATCGTCGCCGATACTCTGTGGGGCTATCCGGTTTGCTCGCTCCGCCCTTTCACTTACTTCGAAGGGGATCGCAGACTACTTTCTTTGGGGCTATGCTAACTCATAGCAGCACCTATCACTAGAAACTCTTTCATTCCTCACTAGCAGTTCTTTGGAACTAGTTCCGTAGTACCTGTAAGAGCAGAACACTTCCCTCCACTCATACTCTTTACCTGTGGGGCTGTATGGTACTTTAGCTGGACTTTACACCAGCTCTATTCACTGATAGCGTTACTGGCTCTTTTCCAGCATTTCTTGAAAGCAGCTCGCACTCACCGCTGCGCGCCTAGTTAGGCTTTGAAATAATAGGAACAAAGATCTTCCGCAATCAATGTTGTACTCAAATCCTCTCTGGCCGGAGAGGGGGATCTCTTAAGCAGAGTATTCCGAGTCTAGGGCTAGTGGAAGCGTTGAAGAGGGATATCGTTTTCAAAGAAGGCATGGGGCCCTTTCGTCTTTGTAGAGACTTTCACAATATACCAAGTGGATAATACCATCCAAGAGAGAAGGCCCATAAAAAGAAGCAGGCAACAAAACATCTTGATTTATAGGAATCAACGACCTCGCCACTGCAAAGGAGGAAGTCGAATGATTTGGATTCGGACAGGCTGTCTCGACAGTAAGAAATCGACATCATCATCTGTCTTTCATGATGGTGAGAGGCAAGATTTCGTGGTAAAGCACAAACCAAGCATAAGTGGATAGCAACTTATACTATGGAGGCAGAGTCTCCTCCCCTCATTTCGCAGCTTCTTTGCTCTGATCCTGATCTCTCTTTCGAAATTGCTACATGATTTGTGAAAAGTGAACAAATAGGTCAGCCACATAAAGAAGAATATGGGTGGTGTAAGCTTTCCCGCCTGATCTTTACCTAAAAAAATGGAAGTAGCTCGATTCCAGTATCAAGGAAAATGGGTTGTCTAAATAGAATGAGAAAAAGTTAAACACTAGGAAAAAAGATTCTTTTTAGTAATACTTTATAAGCATGGAAGACCCTAGCAACGTTAGGTATTACTAAAGATGAAGATCGAAGTCCATCCAAGTCTAGAAGTAAGCCCGAGACAAGTGAACAAAGGCTGGCGTAAGCACAAGGGCGAGCTGAAGAAAGCTTTTGAAGAAATTGGTTCTGACGTCGAAGATAGGCTAGCTAGGACTGAAGCTTTGAAGCGGATTGGTACTGCTTTTCCTTTGGGCTCAGGCATGGTTGACAAGCGGGACTTTCCCTTTTTGTTTCCCTTCGGAACTGGAACTACTGCTGGAGCATCCAATTCGTCAGTTACTGGCATGTCTGTGGTGAAAGCACCTTTTTTCAAAGCAAAGGCGCGCAGCGTTTAATTAAATAATGGGCAAATCGGGAGTTTGCAAGCTACGAACTTGTGGTAGTGTAGAAGAAGGTCCGGCATATCGAGGAATAGGAGCCACACCAACCATGAATGGTCGAATCGTCGAGTAGTAAGTAGTAGGGGAAGTGAATCTTCTTCTTTTTTCGAAGCTGTCGGTTCATCCTAGTTTTTGGTGAGTACTTCAATATCTTTACCATCCTTTCCCTTCGCCAGTCTTAGTTCTTAGAAAATCAAGTAAACCACTGCCCAGGATTTCTTTCTGGGGCTCGCCCCATCCTATAATGTTTCACACACCAGAAAAAACCAGAACGAAGCAAGCTTCATGCGTGGTACCAGATAGATGTCATCAAAGACAGATCACTGATTCGGAGACTACCTAATAGTATGATCTATATCATCCAGGTGGAGTATGCATGAAAGAGTCAGATGCTTCTTCTATTCTTTCCTCCTCGCCTTGTGCCAAATAGCGAATATAGAAGAAAAGTTCTTCTGCTTCCTGCTCAACAACTTAATAATAAGGAAATATCTATATACGCAACATAAGCTCCTTCGTACCCAACAACTTAATATAGGAGAAATCCAAAGTCCTAGTTTGAAACATCAAGAAAATGCATATTCTTTCTATACCAGTGGACAAGAAGAGATGGAATGTTCCATTCCTGGACGTAAGACCGTGCTGTAGTAAGCTTTCTTTTGCTCAGGAAAGTGGGTCATTTCAGATACCACAGTTTGGAGAATAATAAGAATTCTCATAGGCAAAGAAGTAAGTCAGCACTAGTCAAGTAGGAAAAAAACAAGTAGGAATAGCTAGAAGTACTTACTATAGCTATAGTAGTTGGCATGTCAAGCTCTATACATAATAGGTCTTTTCATAGCTTCGAAGGCTGGGTCAGTCACAAGTTTACTTTCAAAAGGAATAGAAAGACGGGATGGCAAGTATAGGTAATTATAGTCAAGAAAGTAGAAGTAAAAACCTACAAGAAGCAATGGTATTTCAGGTTGGATATATGCAAGAAAACAACTAGTAGAAATGCTAGGGTATATGGAAGGTAGACAAGATATGCCTATTTCAAAGTTACTAGGTAAAGTAATGTAAGGGATAAGTAAAGTAAGAAGAGAAAGATAGTCAAAGTTGACATCTTGAAATCGACTCGCATGGGCCAAGTAAGTGCTTATAAAAGGAGGCTAAAGCATAAAACAATAATGAAAACTATAGGCATGTTGGATCATCTATAGTCCTAGAACATGTAGGACCTGGAAAATGAATCCGAGCGAGCGACAATGCCCTTATAAGGAAGCCTCTCTTTTTAGACTAGTCAACCTATGCACGCCTTTTCCAATATGCTAGAGCAGGCGATTGTTCAAGGGTAAGTTACTTCCTCCTTTATGCAGATGAAATACTTGCTTAAGCGTGAGGCTTAGCAAAAGTGCTTTGACACAGTAGGAAAGGTCAGTACTTATCTTTGAAGAAAGACCTAGGCCTTATGATCGATCCTATGGTAAGATGTTTTCCCTTACTTAATTAATAAGCAGCCATAGTCCGTGCTAGGAAGACTTTCATTATAAGAATTCTAGCAGTCGGACTTTGAAACAGAAAAAGCCTTAGGAATGGAAACCCTAGGCCCAGCCTGACAAGGCTAGAGAGAAAAAGCAATAGCAAGAGATCAGCGAACGAAGCGGAGAATGATCACAATTAGGTCGATCCTACCATAGCCGAGTCTACATCCAGGACCTGACACGATGAAAAATAAGATTCTTTCTAAAAGAGCTAAGAAAAGGAGTACGAGGACTAGCTCAACGTATACCCGCACGAAAGACTTGAAAGAGCTCACGCGTATTATGCCTACCTTGGCTACTGGTGAAGATGGAGTCGTAAATTCACTTAACCAAAGCCATACCTGATTGCCTACGAAGGTCTTAAGTCTCCGCATGCCCAACACCTACCCCTACCTCTATCCTTAACAAGGTCGGGATATCCACGCATAATACTAAAAAAATAAATAGATTAATGATTTTGATGGCAAGGCGGATGTACTAGTCAAGATATATCTGTCCTTCTTTTCCATCTTAAAAATAAGACTTCTGGCGAAAAGAGTGGAGTTGACTACCCTTGCTTAATAACTAGTTGCAGGCATGGCTTATTAGGTTTCTGAAAAGAAATTGAGTTACCAAAGAAAATAGACGGCACAAAACGGGCGTAGCGATAGAAAGAGGGCTAATTCGACTCCTGTCCGATCAGAAGAGTTTCTTTTCCCCCACCATAAACAGAGTTGATCTACCATCTATACCCTCTCTACCACCAGTCCTACCTGACAGACGGTTTATTCCCACTTTCCTCCCTCCATCCCCGTACTCTTCGGGTGGACGGTATCCTAACCTTGCTTCTGGACGGTCTGCTTTCTCAATCAATCCGGTTTCTTCTTCCGCTCGGTACTCATCTACCCTAATCTTCCCCTCGCAGGAGCTCGGCCGTCTGTACCACCAAGAAATCAAAGGAAAGATGCATTTTTGCCATCTTGTCCACGAGAAAGAGTTCCAGCTAGAACAGACTTGTTGGTACCAGCTAGATAGAAAGAAAGGACAGACTCGCTAACGCTCACACATCGTTAAGGTTTTGCTCTTTTACGCCCACCAGAGTCATGTTTTCTTCGCCCTCTCCGACCAACCAATAGTTGCTCCACCACTCTTCCCCAAGTCCGTACTAACTGGACTCGCTTCTATTCTCGATTGGATATAGATGGGGAATCTCTATAGATCGTCTTTTTCGACAACCTCTCTAAAACGCATACGAGAAAATTGCACTTCACGGCACGGCCAAAAAAAGAAAGAGCTTCGCTCGGTTGGCCCTCCTAGGCTTCCGCCTACTTTCTCTTCTCTTAAGTCTACAACAAGTGGGAGAGGCAGGATTCGAACCTACGTAGAAAACCTTCAACAGATTTACAGTCTGTCGCTTTTGACCGCTCGGCCACTCTCCCCTTCCCTGGGATACGCCCTCCTCAAACAAAGGGTTCCTGAATAAGAAGGATGGCGGCCTTCGTTCTTAAGTTAAGAAGAGCAGATGGAACTATTAGATTTGCTAGCGTTCCGGGAGAATAAATAAGGTCATTTAGTAAGTTCATAACAATTTATGTAAAGCAAGGGGCAAAGCTTCTACGACAGCTTCCCCCTCATTGCCATCGTCGGCCTTCCCCAGCTCCCCTCCTTCGTCGCTTCTGGCTAAGCATCTTTCGGCGGAGGAAAGGAGGCGACTAGTCGCTTCTGGCGAAGCTGCGAGTTCATGAGCAAGTGAATGAACGAGCTGCGAGTGAAGTGCAACAGTCGTAAGTAAGGCTCGCCATGTTCCTAAAAGGAGTGACCATCTTTTCTTCCCTTCTACTGACACTGAGCGAGCAGCAAGCATAGGCAATAGTTTCCGTAGGGGTGGGGCGCAAGCAAGCGTTTTCAGGCTCCGCTAGCTAGCGTACTCTTCTGCTATCAATGAAACCGAAAGAAAAAACCTGTGCCCTTTCGTATAGATCGAGACGCAGTACTTTTTCTTGACTTCTTCCATACTAGGAAGAATGGAAGGAAATCCTTCGATAACACTTCTTCTTCCTTATTTGAAGAAATGATATCCGACGCCCGCTCTTTCATTTCAAAAAAGTTCTTCTTCTTAAGATTAAGATTAAGATTAAGATTAAGATTAAGATTAAGATTAAGATTAAGATTAAGATTAAGAAGCAAATAGCATTTCCTATTGATTTGTCCCCTGGACTAGACCTATGTAGATTCGGAATTATCCGTCGCTACGCTGTTCCCAAGGACTAGCAAAATCAAAATAGCGAAATTCTTGGGTCATCTCAATGGGTTCAGAAACCACACGTTTCTCTGGATCATCATAGCGTACTTCCACATATCCACTCAGAGGAAAGTCTTTTCGTAATGGATGACCCTCGAAACCATAATCAGTTGATATACGGCGTAAATCCGGATGATTGATGGAAGAAACACCAGACATATCCCATACTTCTCGCTCCCACCGGCCGGCTGATGGAAATGGACTGACTACCGGAGATATTCGTGTTACTTCGTCCGCACTTGTTTGTACACGAATGCGTGAGTTATACCGAGTACTCAGTAAATTATGGACAACTTCAAATCTTCGTTTTCGAGAGGGATGATCCACTCCGCAAATATCGATCGAAACTTGAACCCTTGTATAGGTATGCCATTTTAGAAAGCACAACAATGGAAATGGGTAGTCAGTATTGGTATAAGATCTATTCCCATGTTCCGATCTTTTCATTTTATGTACCCATTTCTTGGGTAAAATCTCCCAACTATATTTGAAAATGGATTGGTTATCCATAAATGAAAATAAAGAAAGCTTGATTTTTGTTCCGCTTCTTGCTCTAAGCAGAAAGACTTGTCGGAAATCGCCGGTTGGGTTGGTCCGACCAAGAAAGGCATGGGAGTGGAGAGGCGGAAGTGAAAGACTGGCTACCAATAAAGATCCCTCACTGCACACTTTCTATAGTTCTGTATCCAGGATCGGCTGCATGCTCTAGTGTTGAATCGGGTATAGAACCCAGGATGCTTGGTTACAATTCCGAATCCGCTAAACCATGTTTGTTTTCTTTTTTTTTCTCGACTGGCTTTGCTTGCTTTATCCATGGGTAATGAGTTTCGATGTATTGGGCGTTTCCGTTTAGAAATAGAAGCTTTTTCGTGCTTGCTTGCGAATGGCCTGAATGGAATGAATATTAAGATAAATAAAAGAAAAAAAATAAACCATTGAGAAAGTTATTCATTCTTATATTAATTTCCTATACTTGACCGAACAACTTCCAATTCCGTTATTTCAACTACACCAAATGAATTGGTCAAGACTCTCCTGTTTATGGCCCCTTCTATTCTATTCTATTCTATTCTATTCTATTCTATTAGTTTCAGATCGAGCGGGCGGGGTTCGAACCCGCGACTTCTGGCGTGACAGACCAGCACTCTACCCAACTGAGCTAACTTGCAGTTTTTCCAGTCTTCGAGCAATGATGTGAGACATACCTGTTTCCCTTACTAGAGCCGAGCGGTTGCCAGGCCCGCGTCCTTCCCCAATTGGCAGGCACGATTGCAGTCCCATAAGGTCCTTGACCCCTACCTTTTCTGAGATTCATGGAATCATCACATCACTATATTAATTACGCATTTCTCGCTTCCACAAGGAAATGCAACGAAAAAATAGGACGATTACGGAACTTTTTCTGTCAATTGCTAAAAACAGCAGTTCTAGAAGGGACATAGCCAACCGCATAAACTCTGGTTTGAATGCCCACAGAGCTACAGGAGGGAGAACCATTCAACGAGAAATGACGATCAACATGGCATATCAGTAACCGTCGTTGAATCAGTAAGCGGTTCTAGTGCTTGAGTACTAATGAGGGAAAGGGATACATAGCCTTTAATGACAAAGATAGAGAAGTTCCACAGCAAGTTCAAGAAGAGATGGCTGAGCCATACATAGATTCTATATTTCCATCGCCTAGGAGTTAAGTTCTTAGCGGCCAAACCACTCCCTTTTGTGCTCTTTCGCCCAGATAGATATCAATATCTATCTCAATCCTTTCACAGGCATAGGCGAATGCTAAAAGACAAGCATAGGCAGAAGCAGAAAGAACAGATTTACCCTATCCCAGAATCAGATCTCTAGGTTTACCAAATCCTGATCAACCAAATGTCTTGTGAAAGAGGGCTTTAAGTCAGGTCTGGAATCTTTCGAACAGAAAGAGGTGGCTGATCCCTCCGCATCAGAATAGGCATACGAGTCTGCTTTAACCAACAGGGGTGTGTATTTCCTACTTTCCTGGTAAGATAGAGCGAAGACAAGACAAGCTTGCCTTCATCTGTGTGGAGCAAAGTAAAAAAGTGGATAAGATTGCCAATCTCAAAGAAAAACGAGGAGGAAGGGCAAAGCCAAATGATGATGGAAACCCACAGCTTGCTCAATCATATAAGTAGTAGCTTCTTCCTTGTCTTCTTTTCCTGTGAACTTAACATCACCACTACCAATAGGAAAAGATATTAGACATTTAGCAAAGTCCCGCTCGTGAAAGTGTAGTATTCCTGCACGATAGATGCGCCCTCTAAAATCAATAAATGCTGGAAAGTAAATATCATACCCAACATATGCACGTGCCAATGCTAACAAGCCTTGTTCATATCTAGCGCGTTGAATGCGCTTCACAATCACTCGATACATATAAGAATACCTAAATTTACCTTTAAATCTATCAGAGTTTAGCTCATTTTTAAGAGCCAGCCTCACTACAGAAAGAAAGCAGCAATGCCCTCCCGAAGGAAAACGTTTGGGCCGATTAGAGCTCGACACGAAGCAAAATGTAGATGATCTCAGCAAATGGGCGAGGTAGGAGGACGTGGACGTGGTTGGATGTTATTTGACACGAGGCCTTGTGCAAAAGACGAGTACTTCAGAGTCCACCAGGAAAAGGATATTGGTTCGCATCTCTATATTGATCCGCGGCGCTTCTATGAAGTAGTTTTCCTTGTCTCCGATTTCAAAGCTGAATGGATGACTGAATCTGTCGAAGCATCATTCGATATTTGCGGATTAGCGTAATGCTATGAGGAGTTAGAGTCTTCCGCGGGAAAGACATTTCTTGTTGAGAAGATCTTTTAGCTCTACTTTTTAGAGAACTAGTATTCCTTACATAAGATCTCGGAAGAGCCGATGTTTCCTTCCGCTTTTCTTCCCGGTAAATAGGAATTCTATATCCTCTAGCTCTTCGTGACCTGTTGTGTCTGCCCTCGACTTAGCCGTCTTAGAATAGAAAGGTTTCTAACCGTTGAAAAAAGGATACTTCTAAACGTTAAGGGGCGCTCAACCTTCCACTCAAATCCTTTTTCCCTGAAGGGAGTGAGCTGTGCGATGAACCTGCTGATATACTCTATCCTTCCCAGGAATCCTCTTCTTTCCTTTCTTTTCGGATCAATGAGACAAATCTTTGAGGTAGTTCAAGCTGTCGTTAGGGTCTTTGGCAAAGGAATGGAAATGGGACCCCCTCGACTTCTAAGCGAGTCAATCCTAGTAGAGAGAGGAAGACCTTTAAAAAGGAAAGTAGGAACGATTCTGAAGCGGTACTCAGGAAAGTAGTAGCCGTGTAAGTCAGTCACTGGTTAAAAGCAAGCAATTAGTTAGCAATCAAGCTCTTCCGCAGCGCGCCTTGTCTACGATTAAGAATGTCATGCCTAACCCACCCTTATCCACTAATAAAGGCAACTCTAGCTTCTGGCACAACTGGACTTATGAAACCGATCATGCTGGACAATCAAATACTTCTTCCCTCATACTTATCTACTTCGCTTAGGCAAAAGATTTCAAAAGTCTGTATCTGTCTACATGTGCCTCCGTCTATGTTACCCCTTCCCCGGAAAGGTGATTATACGTATAGTATAAAAAACTAGAATAAAAAAGAAAAAAGAAAGAAGAGAAAGGGCAGTAGAATTTCTGACTACGTCAAAGGCTCGTTTCACTCTAATTTAAAGGCTGTAACTCCTACTTATTTATATTAATTAAAGCTTGCCCATGGCTGCTTTCTTCCCATTCTTTCTTCTTTCCACTAATCTAATGGTTTCATTCTCCCATCGAGAGGTTATGATACTAGCAAGAGTCCTATTCTTCTCCTCTCGATCCTACCTTGGGTTATGTTTGACAGGGATGGTCAGTGAACTTCTACTGGTTTCAAAGGAGGATAGAGATCCATTGGGGAAGGCTCGAAAGGTTATTCGATATCAAGGTTGACCCTCGACGCGCCGCAGCCACTATTTTGACTCCTTTTATGCAATTATGAACGAAACTTTCTCGATTCCAATGCAACTTATCCTTTTGGAGTTGACGTAACAAACTACGCGAGCCTCCCGATGAAGCCAACAGAAATCCTATCCGAATACTAAAAATAAAAGGCAATTTCATTATGGTGGTATACCAGCCGCCAGTTCTGGAACTTCCAGTTCCAATCGGAGCATATAGATCCGTAAATGGATTTGTATGTATAGCCACTTCAGTCGTGCTCCTCGTTTCTCGCGACCAGTAGTATCTTCTTTCTGGGAACATGCTAAACCAGAAATTCTTATGTTCGTGATTCTTCATCAGAAAATCTTCCAGTTTTCCATTCTCATATGAGGCAGGAAAGTTTATGGGCAACAGGTCGGCACGAAGTGATTCATCATGTTCAAACATGAACCTTTCGCTCGTTGGGGACGGTTTATAAATCAAAAAATTCCCACAAATGGAATGAGAAGTGGGTCCATGTAAATGATCGAGACCTCGCAAACAACAACGTTCCTTCCCCATATGGAGTTCGGGACCCAAAGGCAATCGTTGAGTGAACTGTATCTTATTCGTATTAGTTGACCTAAGCTGCACCATTATTGCAGGGGTGGGGCTCGGCCTCCGAACCGTACGTGGGACGAGTTTCTGCCTCATACAGCTCGGGCCGAAGACCGGGGAAGTTGAGGAGAGATGGGGAGACCCAACTGCTGCCGGTCGGGACGGACAGGAAAGGGGGCGGGGATAAGCTTGTGAAGAGCAAGCTTATTGCCCCACCCCCAAAAAACAAACCAAGAAAACGTATGCGCTTTAGCAACAAAGCGCTCATCCCTTGCTTGTTGCTTCGCGTTTCCATCCCAGTCCATTCCGGGATAGGCGGCTAATATAATATGTGCAGTAGTCGTCGTCTGACCAATCGGCTCGGACACCAGACCGCTTGTGCCCGCCCATTCTGTCTCGCACTAAATGGAATGGCTCTCTTATCTTAGTTACGCTGTGCCCCGACCCGAGTCCCCACGTCCGCTTTTATCCGCCCGCAACCCGGCCAACACAACATTAGGGCCGTCCCCCCCCCATTCTATGCTGACCCGGGCCGGGGCTCGCTTTTTGGGAAGCCCGTTCCCACCGCGCTCACGGCCCGGCTGGCCTGCCTGCGGTAGTGGGAATTCTCCCGTTCCCTGGTCAAAAAAGGGTTGGTTGGATGCGGGATCTACTCCACGAGGAGCGGTACGGACGTAGATGACATCATCACGACCTCTCTTTGCGTACCGCTAGGGATGCTTAACGCCACTTCGCCAACTGGCATTACCTGCGCTTTCGTGTCTCTCAGTGTGGTCAGCACTGGGTGTTTCCGAGCTGCGAGGCTTACACCCATTCGCATTAATTCATCCAAAGTTCCTTACCCTTATGCACGAATTTAGGAATAAGCCATCTTCCTATCAAGGTTAAGGAGTCAACTGAGCATCTCAGCGGCGGGATTGAATACCCGGATCGAATCAGAGTTCACGCCGCCCGCCCTGAACAAATAGAATAGGAGGCGTGGGCCACAGGTCGCACATAAGCCATCGGGTCGCACGACAGAAGAACACCCAACATAAAGATGCACACTCCTCCATGTGAAATAGAAAGATTCATCTTCACTTTTTTGTAGTAGTCGTGACCAACAGCCATCAACAGTCGGCTCGTTGGTAAGGCGAGAGCTTCAAGCCCGATTTCAGGTGGCACACCCCCCAAACAAGCACCACTCGACGAGGGGGGGGCGGGGAAAGCTACAGGCCCAAAACCTTCGACCCTTCTTTCTATATGGGGGTGCCCGGGGCACCTCATCTTGTCATTTTGTTGCTCATTCCCCTTAGGCCGAAGTGTTTGGCCTTTACTTCGGAGCGCCCGCTCACGCTTCGCTGACCTATCGCGTGGTAAAGAGAAGAGAGTACGAAAGAATTGTAAACAGAGCAGACCGCAGAAAGATTCTAAATATGACAAGTCCCCCATGGATTCGATAATAAGGAAATGAAGAACGGGAACGAAACGAAATAAAGCATTTCTAGCGGATGAGCTTCTCCCAATTTTGTCTGGTAATAGAATAGGGCGGCTTGCTTTGACCAACACTCCACTTTTTGCTCTGTCCATGGAGCGTATGAATTTCCTTGAATGTAGATAGACCAAAAAAGGGAATAAAGAGATAGGAATAGGAATTATAGTACCATTGGAAGAAGAGGCACCAGTGGGAACATCTCTACTGACGAACCATTTCAATAGTACGGGTGCTGCCGTGCCACGGGGCACGACCATGGAAGTAATGAAAAAGAAGAAGTTCTGTAGTTGGACCATCTGCTCTATCCGTTCGATTTGAGCTTCTCCAGAGAAGATGAGACGCTAAAAATGAAAGTGTTCGCAACGCATACCGAAAAAGGGTACCTATGTTGCCGACCATTAATGACTAGTTCGAAGACCAGGAGCAGGGGCACGTGCCAAGAAAGATTTGTTACTTTCCCTATGGTTTTCGAACGTTTTCAATAAAACCTTCTCGTACTCGTAGAAGTATTTTCACAAAGTTTTCGGTAATATTTGTGGATACTACTCGAACAGTTCCTTTTTTATTCATGTCTGCGTTTCTTATAGAGGTTAGTAAATCAGCAATAGTGTCCTTGCCCATAAGACTCTAATTCTAGGTTCCTCCTAATTTTTCTATAATCAACATGTTTTCCCTTTTCTTTAAATTTAGGATTTTAAAGCATATACGTGAGACACAATCTACTAATTTTTTCTTTGATCTATATCTCGTCTACTAGTATTTATAATACTTCAGGAGCTAATGAAACTATTTTAGTAAAATTCAATTCTCTTAATTCTTCGGCAACCGCGCCAAAAACTCGAGTTCCTTTTGGATTTCCTTTTTGATCAATGATAACTGCTGCATTGTCATCATAGCGTATTATTATACCGTCGTCGCCTTTGAATTCTTTACGTGTACGTACAATTACAGCTCGAATTACTTCGGATCTTTCTAGAGGCATTTGGGGCACTGCGTCTTTGATTACAGCAATAATAACATCACCAATACGAGCATATCGCTGATTACCAGCGGCTCCTATGACTCGAATACACATCAATTTTCGAGCTCCACTGTTATCTGCTACATTTAAAAGGGTCTGAGGTTGAATCATATTATTTTGATTTCCATTTGTTATTTCAATGCAAAAGGATGAAAGAAATATTGTCTTTCCAGAAAGAAAAACCAGGGGTTTTTTATCTTCAATATTCCTTTTTGGGGTTCTATATCTCTAATCGAAGAAATTGACTTCGTATGGGCATTTTACTGGCAGCTATAGAGATAGCTGCTCTAGCTACAGTTTCGGATACTCCGCTCATTTCATAAAGTATTCGACCTGGTTTAACTTTAACAACGGCTACCCAATATTCGGGGGATCCCTTTCCCGAGCCCATACGTGTTTCTGTGGGTCTTATTGTAACCGGTTTGTCGGGAAATATACGCACCCATATTTTTCCACCACGACGTGCATATCGTGTCATTGCTCTTCGTCCTGCTTCTATCTGTCTCGCGGTGATCCAAGCGGGTTCAAGTACTTGAAGAGCATATCTACCAAAACAAATATGATTGCCTCGGCAGGATTTTCCCTTCATTCTTCCTCTATGTTGTTTACGAAATCTAGTTCTTTTGGGGTTATAGTCGATGGTTCTTTCTTAGTTCCATCTCTACTACAAAACTGGACATGAGAGTTTCTTCTCATCCAGCTCCTCGCGAATGAAATGAGAAAGCGTGCGAATGTCATTTCTCTAATTCCATAATATTCAAAAATATTATAGATAGATACACATCAATATATAATAGAAAAAGTTAGGTTTTTTTTATTTTGACTTTCTTAAAAAAGAAAAATAAATATATAGTCAAGAAAGAAGATCTAGAATATATCCAAATTCAATATTTATATAAAATGTAATCCTTCCTTTTTTTGAATCTCCTTTTTTTTTATTCTTATTGAATCGTGGTAAAGTATTCTAATCCAATAAGGATTTCGCGGGCGAATATTTACTCTTTCCTGTCTTATTTGTTAATTTAGAACCTTATCAAATAAAGCAATTTTTTTGGTTTGTTCCGCCATCCCACCCAATGAAGTGTTAGGATTCTTTTCAATAAAATCCTATTTAGTCATAGGTTTTGTCGTTCCCACAGCTTCTCCTTTAATGGTTAGGTTTGAATCCTGCAATGGAGCTTCCAAAATTTTTTTTTCCGAGTCAATTTTCTCAGTTTTATTAACCCGGCTGCTCTTTATTTATTGCTTTATATTTTTATTTGTTGTTTCAAAAGTAAAGTTACGATTTCGAATTCTCTCTTTTTTTTTAGAATTTTATTATATTGATGCTTTATCACATTGCCCTTTTTTTTATGATGTAATTCATAGACCATACACATGGGAATCCTATATCTTTCTTATTCTTCTTCCTTCTATCTATCATCCCTCCTTTTATCCACATCCCTTTAGTTTTGCTTCACAGCCTAGAATCAGGTTTCTTTTGTAGAGAAAAAAATGCAGTTGCTACAACTATATGATAGATCTACTCATTTTTGATAGATGTATTTATTCACTTCACATAGTGACTGTTTCTTAGTTAGGATCTCGACAATACGAAGCAATAGGTTGGTTATTAGTTAATTTTCTATCATTACTAAGTTTTTTTCTATTTTTAGTAGGGTTCAGCCAATTTTTTTTTGAGTTTGCTTTCAGCTGAACATGATGAACATGTTCTAACTAAAAATGAGGTGAGGCTTGATTAGGTGGCTTTGCAAGAACTAGGGAGGAACACAAGTTATGTACTTTAGGCTAAACATATTAATTTAGAAGATCAACTTTTCCAATTGGACATAAACAAAAGCAACCAATAATATATAAACTTCCATAATATTTTCTCTATGGTGAAGTAATTTCATCGATAACCACTAAACAATTAAGTCGCGATGTATGCAAAGCTAGACAACGAACATTTCATAATACACTCGTTCTGCATATCTTTAGGATAAAAGAAAAAACAGCGAATAAAAAAGTTTTCCTAAAAAAAAAGATCAAGAAATCTATTTTGTATGGTTCTTATTTCGTTGAAAACGTTTCCATGAGACTTTCTTTCATTGAAGAAGTCCATGACTTGTTCTAGGTGATATGAGGTTGAACAGGCTTTAGAAAAAATGCAAAGAAGGGTGGAATAAAAAAAAAAAAAATGACCCGCATTACCGATAAATATTCTTTCTTTATACGTTAGGTTGGGTTTCAGATGTATATCATTTATTATATGAAACCAAAAAGAAGAAATGACAAGAAAGTTGTATATAGATGGAGGATAAAATTACGATGTGGAAAACAAGACAGGGGTTTTTTTTGTACAATGACACTGTACAACAATTTGGAAAAGGGATGTAGCGCAGCTTGGTAGCGCGTTTGTTTTGGGTACAAAATGTCACGGGTTCAAATCCTGTCATCCCTACCTATTACTTCTCCTATGGGCAGTAACGAGGGATCAATTGAGATCGATTCAAATTGGACAAAATTAAGAGTTTCATTTTTCTATATGCATGCGGTACAAAAATCATCCTTTTCTTTACTGCTTTATCTCCTGTCGTAAGAAAGCGCTCTTAGTTCAGTTCGGTAGAACGTGGGTCTCCAAAACCCAATGTCGTAGGTTCAAATCCTACAGAGCGTGATTCTGTTCTTGTTATGTAAAATAAAAAAAAAGAACTTAACAAAGTGGAATGTCCGACTACACCCAAATAAAAGAAAAGAACAGAAATACTCGACCAGGAGAGGAGACCACTGACCAATCTCCGTCCATTTTCCCTTGCCTTTCCTTTACGGGTATGCCTGTTTTAGGGGACCTTATAGTAATAATAGTCTAATAGACCAACTAGAGGAGAGGAATCCTTCATGAATCGCCTTGCCTTGCTTAAAGAGGAAAAACGTGGAACTCTTGTTTTGAGGAAGCAATGAACATTGTCTTTTTCCATTCTCAATAAATGAGGAAGGAGGGGTGAGGTCCTCACTTGCGAGTGAGGCAAGGCTTTCTTTTATAATACATCCTACCCGATTTTGGTTTACGATTGCGTTCTATTCCAATTATTCACTTGTTTTTCTTGTTACTGTGGCGAGACCAGATGAGAGAGAGAACTATTTTCCATTTCCAGACAGACCCCGAGCCGAGGTTGGAATAATTCTTTATTTTTTTGTTGGTTCCTTCTTTCTTATTTAGAATAAGTGAGTCTCTTCCATTCGGTTCATTAGCTTTAGGAAAAATAGAAGCAGCGGAAATGCTCGCTTCTAAAAGGCTTAAAGGCTCTGATCAAGGCAATGAACATTTTTCACTTGGAAACTAATAAAATAAGAAAGGAATTAAAATCATAGTTCAATACAGACTTTTTATCCTTTAAGAAGGGTCCTTCCAATACTTGTGCGCTTTACCCATCTCTACTGAACAAACCCACTACACATCGCTGGCAAAACCTACATCGAGTGGCAGGGTATGTGTGTAGGCCTTTTCAAGGACATTCGAAACAACATGTCGATAAATAGCTATAGAATAGAAGGGGCCATAAACAGGGGAGTCTTGACCATTTCGTGGGTGATCTTTCAAACTCTTGTTTTTCTAGCGAAAGAACGCCCTTCTGAGCGATGATCTCCTACAAGCGAGTATAGTAAGGTTGACTTCAATTGAGACAGAAATGTCACTGGTCAGCTCCTTAGCGTGACAATTAACATCACTTTCTTATTACCTAAGAGATTAGATAAGGGAAGAAGGCAGGCCAAAGCTTATAGATTCGGAGATCGTACTTCTAACGCTTTGTCTGAGTCAGTCCTACGACCCCTTCCGGCTGAGACACGAATCCTAGCCTATCTGAGTCGCAGAATGAAGGGCTCTTCAGAAGGCGCCACCCAAGTCTCCTTTGAGACTTCGGAGTCAGGAATGATTTTTCTTTTCCAAGGAAGGCGGATTTTCTTCGTTCCGCAGCACGAGCAGGGTGTACAGAAGATCGATGTGCCATCTTTCTAACCACGTTCATTTGTTGTATGATCAGTAGGGAAGGGAGCCTTTGATAAAGGTACCCCAACCAAGAAATCTACTGTCTCAGAGCGACAGTCAAGCTCGTATCGCGGAACTAGACTAGAACATTTCTTTGATTGATAGCTCAGATAGGAAGCAGGCAAGCAAACCAAGTTATAGGTTTGGAAGTTAGAACTAGGAAAGGTTGTCCTGTGACTACCTTTGAAGTCTTCGGGTAGGACATCAGGCTAAGGTCTTATGATGAGCCACGCGCATATGAGGTTTACTGCAGCCCTAAAGCTCTGTCCCCTATCCTACCACTAGATCCCCTATGCCGGAACATGAACAGAGAAAGCTGTGAGTGTAGTCTTAGGAACGAACCCGGGGTTGCTCTCGCAAAAAGATTGTACTAAAGAAAGCTAGAAAGCCCAATTCCAAGCAAGCAACCTTCTGGTCCACGGGTCGGTGAACGAATGGGTTTTGGGAAATAGAGAACATGGACTCGATTGAACAAAGGTGGCACCGGAATGAATAGCCCACTTGTTTCGGGCAAGAATGAATGGGACTGATCGACTCGAGTTACCGAGCGACCTCCACTCTTCGACTCGAGCTTTCGCTTCTGCTTTTCTCTTTTTTTTATTTATTAGCTTTTTAGGGAAAGAAGAGGAAATACAACTATGTCTACGTCTACGAGTGCCGCGAATGAACCTTCGGTTCTTCCCAAGAACAAGGAGACACGAACTAAATAACTCGTATCAGGCTACGGGAATAGTGAACGGGAAGAAGGAACTAGTGAGGCTTTCGTTGGTCAAACAATATGCCCTCCTCACTTGAGGAGAGTGAAGGTCATGACTTATTGAAGCAGAACGTCAATTGGCCAAGAGAAGGGGAACTCCTTTCGTCGGTAACTATTGAATTGCCTATCTAACAGTGGAGCGAAACGGAACGTTGAACGGGAAGGGAAACTCGTGTCGTCGGTTATCCAATTTCCCTCCTTTCTGTTTCGACAAAGAAAACGTTTAGGTATCGGTAATAGGATTCCCACTATGATTTGAAGAAAAAGATAGATTCTATAATAATCTACAAATAATATATAGAATCAGGCTCCGTAATCAAGTGCTCGCCTACAGGCATGTACCCATTTCTCCCTGCAAAATAAGTTTGAACCCGAGTGAGTATGGACCATACGCTCATCTTTCTTCTCAATCTACACCTCGTTCCGCGAGAGACCTATCCTCGTTTCGAAATAAAGGACCATAGTGAGGATCGATCCCGGATAAGTGAGTCAGTGTAGGGACAGAGGCTGATGATTCTAAAGGTGATTTAAAACTACAAGATGACTTTATTTGAAAACGGAATCCAAATATCAACAAAAAGATGAATGGAAAGTCTTGTCGATATGAATTGATCTTCAACCCAATGACAATGCTTCGATTTCGATCTTTACTTCTTTCTTGGATGCCTGAAGTTTGTGTTCGCATTTCATCAAAGGAAAAGTGGGCTGTACCTACATGAAGAAAAGAGTTGCTCGTGTAAAAGCAATATCTTCTATTTGACTTATCTAGCCGTGTCTTGCAGGCTCGGTGAATGGTTCATCTTCGATTGGCATGGTCCTTTGGATGTAAGAGATCTCGTTTGCTGGCCGGGCCCTTCCATGAGTTTAGATCTCTATGTATGAATCTCTTATGAAATCCCATACTTTTTCTCATTTCAGAACGATCAGCATACTGTGTGACTTCTGCGTGACAGTTCTTGCATTTCGTTTGTTGCTTTGCATGAACATTTAGATATTGGAAAGCGAACTCCCTTAATTAGGAATTTCATAGATAGAGAAGGACGGGAAAAAAGAGAGAGACTGACTAACTACCCGGATCAATGCTGATTGACGACTGAATAAATAGCCGGAAGCAACAACTGCACGAGAGAGAAAGAGCGGATCCAACTAAGGAAATGCAGTACCTGTTCTGTCGGAGCTAATCATGCAAAGCTAGCGTAGCGCCAGCCGTCGAAGTGAATGAATTCGAAAGAACGAAGAAATAAGGAAATGAGACGACTCTTTCTTGAACAATTTCATAAGCAGATCTTCCCCTCCACACCAATCACGAGTTTTTTTTTATTCCTCTCGTATATCGTCGTCACGCCCTTAATGATAGGTTTTGAAAAAGATTTTTCATGTCATTCCCATTTAGGTTCGATTCGGATCTCTCTGTTGTTTCCCTTTCCTCCCGAACCTTTTCCTCGAAATGATAAAGAATCTGGTACACTCGAATTGTATTATTTAAGTGCTTATTGCTTGCCAAAAATCCTACTTCTACAATTGGTAGGTCACCGGGTTATTCAAATAAGTCGTGTTTTCTGTGCTTTTCCCATGTTACAACTTCCGTACCAATTCGATCGATCCGGAATGGATCGGTTAAACATTCTATTAGGGAGCCCGGTCTTGACTCTTCTGTGTGGTATTCATTCTCGTTCGGCTCTTGGAGTCACATCCAGCAGTGGTTGGAACAGCTCGCAAAATCCAACCACTTCACCTACTTTATTGCCCCCAACCGTTTCCCGTACCTCTATAGAAACAGAAGGGTTTCATGTTCTTTCATCGATTGGGTATTCCTCTCCTTTTGTATCTCTTTATCCAATTTCGGTCTCGATTAGTTCACAAGATTGAATGGCCAAGTCATGGAAAAGCCGTTATTCGATTGTTTTAAAAGAATGTGTTGAGCCGGGCCCGGGTATGTAAGTTCAGCGATGTACAAACAAGGATTTATTTTACTTCCGCACCTAGGGTTCTATTTTTTAAGAATAAGGAAGAGGAATAGAATCTCATTCATGTGTTCATGCTAACAGAAGAGCGGATCCAATACACATACATAAGGCATCGGTTGTTCTTAACAGCGATGGCTATTCATTTAAGTCTTCGGGTAGCACCACCAGATCTTCAACAAGGTGGAAATTCTCGTATAGTATAATATAATATAATAGTAGTAGACGGCAGTAGATCCTACAACGGTACTTCCGTGGAGATACGATCCTACAACGACTATTTCCTTGCAAAGCAATTCAAACAGTACCGGTACTCCTAAGCCATGAAACCAATGCTAAGGGAAAGACTTCTGCTCGCTGGATCAAAGAAAAGGTAATATCCTCGGGAAAGGCTAAGCACATTCGAAGACTGGCTTTCGATTCGTATCCTCTGAGCAAGGCCTATTCCGGGGAAACAACTAAACCCTGGGCTGTTTATGATGTGAGGCTGATTCCTATTCCACAAAATGGTACGGTTGTTGTATTCCGATTAGCGGTGCCCAGGAAAGAACGGGTACTTAACGGCTGCTATAAACCATTATTGAATTCTGTGTTACCTTCATTCAATATCTTATATTAGGTATAGAATCGATCATAGTTCCCCCACGACCAAGAGAAGTGGCTTATCTATTGAATAATGGATCTCGTAAATCAAATAGGTTATGACAAGAGAGGGTTCCTACACTCGTTCTAATGGAACGTGGGGATCAAAGCAAGAGTCAAAGTCACAGATCAGGATGGACATAGTACCAATTCTGTTAAGCCACAACCAACTATCTTATCAACCCAAAGCTGCAAGAAGAGAAGTTAAGTTGTTGACCAGGTTCAAATAGCCCAGTTTCAAATAGTGCCGTATTGAATGCGCAAAGTGCTGCTCAGCCTAGCCTAATAGAGGAGAGGATGGATCCGACCTCTAGCTCTTTACTTTGACTGCCTGTGCAGCTAAGGAAAGACAACTACACTTCCAAGTCCTAAGAGAATACTAGTATACGATCTGTTATATAAATAGGTAAATGTTCCTTTCCATTATGAATCGCGATTGTATGGCCAACCATTGCGGGTAGAATGCTAGATGCCCGGGACCACGTTACTATTATTTCTTTCTCCTCCTTCATATTGACCTTTTCGATTTTTGCCAATAAATGACGAGCTACAAAAGGATTCGTTTTTTTTCGTGTCACAGCTGATTACTCCTTTTTTTCATTTTAAAGAGTGGCATCCTATGTCCACTATCTCGATCGAGGTATGGAGGTCAGAATAAATAGAATAATAATGAATGGAAAAAAGAGAAAATCCTTTAGCTGGATAAGGGGCGGATGTAGCCAAGTGGATCAAGGCAGTGGATTGTGAATCCACCATGCGCGGGTTCAATTCCCGTCGTTCGCCCATCGCATTATTGCAAATTCCAAAAATGCAATTTTCCATATTCCTAGTTACGTATTTACTTACGGCGACGAAGAATAAAACTATCACTATATTTTTTCCTTTTCCTAGTTCTTCTTCCAAGCGCAGGATAACCCCAAGGGGTTGTGGGTTTTTTTCTACCAATGGGGGCTTTCCCTTCACCACCCCCATGGGGGTGGTCCACAGGGTTCATAACTACCCCTCTTACTACGGGGCGTTTACCTAGCCAACACTTAGATCCGGCTCTACCCAAACTTTTTTGGTTCACCCCAACATTACCCACTTGTCCGACTGTTGCTAAGCAGTTTTGGGATACCAAACGGACCTCCCCAGATGGTAATCTTAAAGTGGCCAATTTACCCTCTTTTGCAATCAGTTTCGCTACAGCACCTGCTGCTCTAGCTAATTGCCCACCCCTTCCACGTGTGATTTCTATGTTATGTATGGCCGTGCCTAAGGGCATATCGGTTGAAGTAGATTCTTCTTTTTTCTCAAAAAACCCCTTCCCAAACTGTACAAGCTTCTTCCAAAGCATACGGCTTTCTAGATGTATATGACGATCTCTAGACAGATGGATCTTATATGAATCGTATGATGAAGTACCACATGAGTGGATATATAGAAAAGGAATCCAAATCCGCCGAATCGCTCATGTTATGATCTTCTACATCCTAGGTCTCCGCGTTCCGTCATCTGGCTTATGTTCTTCATGTAGCATTCAGATCGAATGACTCTATGAAATTACGTCGATACTTCCACATATTATGGGTAACGTAGGAGACATCCCTATTTTCACCCGGGGGTCTTAATTACCACTGCTTAGCTTTGCCTCTGACCATCAAATTAAATGTGAATAACCCGTCCTCCTCTCTTTGAAACAAGGGGCGCTTCCGGTTCTGTGCGTGCTTCAAACAATTTTGTCTTCTCCATATTACCATATCTCTAGAGTCAATAATTTTCTATGAGGAACTACTGAACTCAATCACTTGCTGCCGTTACTCAACAGTTTTCTGTTGAGGTCTATCCCGTAGAGGTAGTCAAATTGGATCAGTGATCGATTTCTAGGTTTCGTCGTAAACCTAATTGGTTACTTCCAATTACGTAAATCAATAGTTCAAACCGCACTCAAAGGTAGGGCATTTCCCATTGATATAGGAACTTTTGTACCAGAAACAATAGTATCTCCAATTATAGCCCCTCTGGGATGTAAAATATATCTCTCCCCCCAGAAATAGTGTATGAGACAAATGTATGCATTTCGATTAGGGTCGTATTCTATGGTTACGATTCTACCAGATATGTCTTTTTGATTCCGTCGAAAATAGATTTTACGGTATAGGCGCGCCTCCCCCTCTATGCCTTGCGGTAATGATTCCTCTGGCATTACGACCTTTACCACAACGGTGCCGTCCATGGATCAATTTATTTCGTGGATTGGATTTCACTTGCCTGTCTACGGTTCCCTTGCGTGTGCTCGGGATAGGTGTTTTGTAGAAATGTTTCGCCTCCCTTCCCCAAAGCTTAAAGATTCTCCTTGACTTCTGGCACTCTATCTAGAAGTGGAATAGAAGAAGCCGGGCCGGGCGCGCGGGTCATGATCGTTGTGCCAGATTCTCCTCGAATGAACCCTTAGCAGTGCCACTAGTGGCTAGATTGTCAACTAAAATACAATAATAAGGGGCTCTCTCATCTTGTCGTATTCGAATTCCTATTCTTTGGAAACGATTGAACCACTCCTTCTTATCTTTCTTCGTGGGCGTATGAACTCCTTTCTCGCATTGCATTGATTGAGCATTGAGATAAATCGGGTTGTTATTCTATTCTTGCTAGAAGCAGAGGGATAACGGCTGGAAACCTTTGGCTATAAACTGGAAACCTGCGATCCTATTTTGGGGATGGCTTGGACCAACCTCCGACCTTGCTTCTATTTATTTACTTGACTGCTTCAGTCTCTGCAAGACCTCGCTCTTCTATCGAACCGGACAGATTCATCATCAACATATCCGTGCTCATCTACTGAATCCTCTGAAATGACTGATAACGACTCATTACTTTCTGTGGCAACATGGCTCGCATGGCTACTCTTGCACTTAACTCTATGCTCGCATATATTCGTAAGGCATTCACTTTATCTCCACCTCTAAGCTTTGACTTCCTGCCTTCTCAAAGAAAGACATACCGGAAGAGCTTCTGCTGTTCCTTTCTTCTATTCGGATTCTATGGTCCTTGACCGAGAAAGCTAATCAACGAAGGCACTCAGGAATCGAGTAGTGGTCAATCTCTCTTGATCGTCCTATTTCGTATAGAAAGATGAAAGGATGTGGGATTTGAGTTCCATGCAATCATCAATCATCTGCCGCTCCAGGATTACAGACAGTTCCATGTCCACGCATTCGTCCTTAGCTCCACTTACTTCAAAGGAAGAAGACAAGTATTTGACCACCTTGGGCAGGGCCTATTCCCAGGTGCCAGTTCTCTAAATGCGTATCGTGATCCTAGTATCGGGCTAGGATTAGCTCCGGTCTCAAACAAGCTTGACCGAAGAGTCGTCCTTAAGGAAGGCTGGACTAGATACTGATTCATTCCTATATTCTCTTGAGAAAAATCGATGACCCATCCGAAACCTGTATTGGAAAGTGTTCAGTTTCCATTTGTGTTCGTCGATGGGACAAACGCGGAAGTGTATGTGCATTTCGTTTTGTCATTCGAGTTCGTGAAAGAATGTTGTTCGTTGGAAAAACACGTCAAGATCAGTCTCCCTTTCTCTTTTGGGAGCAGAGCTGAGCTTCAAATATGTGACTAACTTTTGTCAACATAAATCCTAAAGGGAGAGGAGCCGAAACAAGACATAGGAAAGGTAGCTTATGAACAGCAACTTCTTCCCAATGCGTGGGAATATTACTAGCGTAGTACTCGTATTTCATTGTTGAATCGTGACCGATGCTTTTTCGGCATTATCTAATTTATAAATAGATCCCGGGGCGAGGCAAGGAAAAGCCTGGTCTGGTAAAGGTCAATAAAAGTACAACGTTGATATGAAAGCTGTTAGTTGATATGAGCGAGGAACAGCCTTTCCTGTAGAGAATCAAGCTAGTCATGAATCATAGTGCTAGAATGCATGATAGGGTTTCATCAATAAGCTAGGGTTTAATGCATTCTAGGGAAAGCATAGAACAAGGGCTTCATAGGAATAAGCACTCGTTGGTTATAGGGCCAGGCCTGTGGGTACAGAGAATTTCTTGTTAACTGCTTCCTTTGTGTTCAACTTTGCACTGACACACAATTCACCACCATTGCAATGCCTGCTCGAGCCTCACACCATGCCAACTGGCTACTATTTTCTAAAAATATAGCAAGCAGGCCTCAGATGCGCAAATAAGAAACACTACTGCAAATAGTTTCGTTTCGGCGCGAACTCGCAAACTTCACTAGTTCCAATAGAATAATAGAAGTTCGTCAATTCCGTTTCAATGCTCCCTTTTTCATTCCTTGTGGTGATTAGGATCGCCCTCTACTCTACGTCATCTTGCATTTCCTCTGTCAGGAGCTCTGCCTGTTGGACCAACTTCAAGATATGTCTTATATACGTAAATCTCTCACTTCTACCTTTAGGCCTACTCTTTATTGCGCAGAGGCACTTAATCTTGTGCTTGTTTGCCATCCATTAGCCTGGTCAAAATCCTTTCGCTAGCAGACTAGTTGTCCGATGCTTTACTCTTTAAAGAAACCCGTCTACCCTCTCACCTTTCTACTTAATTAATCAAAACTCTTATCAGCGATGGACTCGCCTACTTTGGCTAGCTTCTATGTAAAAGCAGTAAAGAAGGCTGTCTGAAGCTAGGAGGTTTTTAGTAAGCATCCGTTTCAAGGGAATTAAAGGATCAGAAGCATAATCTGTTTCTTTTCTGTGGGGAGAAAGCCCAGTCTCAGAAAACTATGAAGCCAATGCCATTAGACTTCTTCTTTTAAGCGAGGGAGTAATGATTTGTATCGATCAAAGTCCTATCCTTTCTGTACAATCTCGGCAAAGCGGAAGATAAGGCTTCAAAGTCCTTTGATGCAAATACAGATGAAGCCAATCAAGCCTATCCAGCTGGCTCTGAAGTCACAACGGCTAAACGGGTCCGTCCTATATTAACGAAGGAAGGGGCGACCCAGCACCACTAAAGACTAGGCCTGAAGAACTCTAATAAGAGTAGAATGTCCTGTTGGGTGGTTTTTTATGAATGTTTACAAGTTGAGGTAACCAAGGCAAAGCAGAAAACCCTAGCACAAGCGGGCAAGGCTTTATGGTCTAAGTCAGCCAACAACTACACATCCATCGCCCAGCTCTTTCGTCACCTCCATATTCACCACATCAGCTTCCTGGCATACAGCTTTCCAAATCCAAAGAAATTTAAGTAGAGGAGTCTCTAAAAAACTTATACCCAGCCTCTATGGCAATCAAAATACTCACTTCTTTTACCATTGATATGACACAAACCGCTCAGAATTCAGTAACACTTGCTCTATGCAAAATCCACATACTACTTCCTAGTTCACAACAATGCATGTATCCAGCAAAACTTCATTGCAGAATCACCTCATTGTTGTGTACCCTCCTACCGACAAGATACCGATCGTCCCGTACTGAATCGTGTATACTGGCAGCCCAAGCGGAAAACTTTACGGCACAGCTGCACACCAGGTATAAGAGAAGGAAACCCAGCCAGGCATAGATATACACCGCAGGGCCAATAGAGAGTGCCCAAAATAGAGAGTCCCTTAGCAAATACACAAGGGACACGCAGCCCGGTAAGTGGAAGAGATATGATTGGGAATATGATCTCACCAATGGGGCCGAGTAAAATGTGAAATGCGAAAGTGCTGGTCCAATAATACGAGATTGGTGCGCAACCTTTGCAATGTTTCTGAATACTGTGTCATATGATGCTTCACCTGCCAGTCAGGCGCGCTGCGGTTGAAAAACTTCTTTGTGCACTAGTTTCCAATGGAGCTTGAGGAGTCCAACTTGAACCTTTAGCTCTATGGCCAGATCGAGTTCGATACTGTTTTGACAAGATGAACTGCACCTATACACTCAGTGACATACACTTTATGGAGCAAGGGTATGAAATTGATTGTTTAGATGCATGCTTGCCAATTTGGTAGATTAGGTCAAGCTTGTGAAGGGAGGGCTAAGAGGAGGATCTTTGCCATTGGTAATTCGACTGGTCTTTCTTTCCCTACTTCAATATTACTAACTAATAAATAGTAAGTAAGTAAAAAACATACATGATGATTATGTGCTTGTTATGCAGACAAATGGCCGGCCTCCTTTCTCATTTTTCATCCCTTTTACCCGGCCGGCAAACTTAACTCACTTGTAATTGTAAGTAAGGCACGGGTTACAGACAGTTGGTATCAGAGCCGCACTGCTGGCCTTGTCTCTTTCTTCTTCTTGAGGGACGAAGCATTCCGCCGACCGCTTTGCCAGATTGGAAGGGGAAGAGGTTTGTTTGCCTTTCTTTCATATTTAGGAATGGTGAGAAGTAGCAGTACGCTAGGGAAAGTATCAAAAAGTAGAAGGGCTTCTTTTTTTGGCCGGGACATGGGCGTAGGTCAAGTAGGCAATGGTAAAACTCTACTTACTACTTACTCTAATAGGAGTTGACTTGCTTTTGGAGTTCTTACTGGATATGAATAGAAGTTAGGGCATGGCATTGACAGTGGTACTAGGGAATTGGTATAGATAGCTACAGTAGCAGTTGTAAAGACTAGGGCTTGCTTTTGTAGGTAGTAGTCTTGGGACACGCCGGCAATGGGTATTTTGAGCTGCAGCAATTGGATGTCAAGACGACCATAGAGATTTGAGCTGTAAACACAAGAAGTAACCGACACATTTTGAGTTGGGTTGAGTAAGCTCTAGCTCGCAGTTCCTCAATAATAGACTTGCACCTGGGAGAAAGGGATAAAATGGATCAGGTTGAATGCATGGAATTGGCACTCAACAGGAAAGCGAAACTAACCTTTCACTCCCCACTCTTTCCTAACCTATCTATGTGTTAAGCTTCAACATCAACTCAAGAAACTCACTCAATAAAGTCATACTACAAAAGAGTTTCTTTGAGTTTCGTGAAGGTAGCATTATTTATTATGTGTACTAACTCTCCTCCTCGGATACCTATCCCCTCAGACCCAATGAATTAGCCTAGTACTAAGCTTGCCCTACTTCTCATACCGGCTCGCCTTATCCCCGTATTATTGGACTGAGTAAGAAGAAAACTCAAAATCTACGATAACATGGCCTAATTTCCTACCTCTTTGACAAGACAGACCTAACCTAATTCGAAGAGAATCAAAACGGTAAGGAAGCAATTCCAATGGTGATGACCAATACCGGAGTCAGAAAGTGATGCCTATTTCATTAATACGTCGCTGAAATACTCTTACCAATGCAAAGAAATCAAAGCAAGAAGTATCTCTTTTCCTTGTCTCTCTCTGGAGTGTAAAACATGGCAAGCTCAGCGAGAAAAGGGGTACTATAACCAAGTCTTGTTTATTCGGGGAGTTACCTTTGTAGGTAGTAGTTCCTCTCGGTATGAGTTCCTTTGGTATCTAGTCTGTTCCAGTTCTTCTTAGTTCCCAGGTTCCCGAGTTCAGGAGTTAGGAGTTGGTAGTCCTTTGAGTTGGGAGGCAGTTTCCTTCTCTGGGCATTCCTTTGTTTGTGGTTTCTATAAAACTTTTCCTTTGACTGCCTATTTCGTCGGTTCTTGTACAGATGCCTCTTCATGAGCCTACCCTCTCTGACCCTTTGACTTCATTGGCTATTCAGTCCCAAGAACTAGTATTTCTACATGAAAAGAGAGTGGTGGTTATAGCTAGAACTAGTAATCACGAGCTCAACCTGGTAATGCCAACTACCCCAACCAAGCCTTGTCTTCTCATCCTATTCCTTACTTTCCAGAGTGCAAATCTTTTTCTGCTTCATGCATTTACCTATCTTTTGACTATTTCTCTCTTCTGAAGAAGAGATCAAGTGAATCTAAGTCAAAACAAACTGCTAAAGCAAACAGGTTGGATGCCAGTACTTAGAAACCAGTTCTCCTCAGCAGAAGTGAAATATACAGGTTCGATAACTTACTTATTCGGCAGTGCCAGGTCCCATTTTCCAATGGAAAAAGACAGTTGTTTTCTTCTTCCTAATTAAGTTAAAGACCCCTTCCCTTCGGTGAAGATCGATACAATACAGCCGAACCGCTTTCTTCCGTCAGTAGTCGATATATTTATATAATTAGATTAATAGGTGCCCCATATCTGGTATGACAAGGTTGCCAAATAGTTTTCCCAAATTCAAAGTAGTTCTCTGATATATAAAGTTCCTTCTTCATTAAAGTGGGCCGCAGTGGAAACGGCGAACAATTGCTGTAATATATAGTATAGATACCGGAGAAACATGCTGCTCTCCTCTTCTATTCAATTTTCTGTTTCTACATATCTTTCGAGAAGGGGGAGGTCATTAGAGGCGAGATTCTTTTTGAAGATAGGAATGGAATACACTAATCGATACTCAACGTATGCGGAAGACCGAGCTCTCCCGGTAGGTGAACGACGCAAGAGATAGCTAACTAAAGTCACTTATAGGCTTCCTTAATTAAAAGATAGGTTTGCACAAGTATAGGATGATACTGACTTCTTGAACAGAAGAGAGCACATCGACTAAGGCATGGGTTTAAGCACGTAACACGAGAAGAGGATTGAAGCTCCCCTCTCCTGTGCAAGAATGAGGAATATCTTAGCTTAGTATAGACACGTGAGTAGCTAACAGAACTGAGTAACCGACTGACAGACAGAGTAGGATGAGGGATTGATGTCTCGGAGAGATTCGAACAATTACTCCACTTTTAGTGTTCTTTCGCTTGAGACTTTAGTAGAGACCCGGGGTCAGTCAAGTACAAACCTCTTCTTGGTCCGATCCCTCTCCATTCTTTCGTTTTTCATAGCATAGTGTCAACGTGATCCCTCCACAAAGGGAGATTTAGCCCAATCACAATAGTGACCTCAACATAAACTACCCCTTGGGACTTATTTATCCGACTTAAATTCTGATTTCATTGGATTCGATTCAAACAGCAATACCCCATTCTGGCACCTAAGGATGGGAAACCACCTGTTAATACCACTCGAACCAAGAAAGCGTCTCCCTCGTCACTCGTATCTGGATTGCCCCTATTTGAAAGTTGCCGTCTTCAGAAGAGCGGGGAAATATGAGTTCACCTTTCCCAACCTTTTTCTCAATATGGCTTGTAGGTCGTATGATACGCCTTCCCGCAATGGATAATCAAAGCAAGGAGATATCGCCCTTGAAAAGATAGCAGATAGGGCTTCGAATACAGGTACAGGCACGGGTCTACTAGAAAGAGGGAGGTAAGGTCAAGTACAAGTAGTAGACCGGTTGTCTTTAAGTTCAATGCGCCGGATTCTGCCAGCAATCTCTGTTTTGACGGTGGTGCCCGATCTAATCATTTTCTATATCCAGGCGAAGATAGATCGAATCAAGATATCCTACTTCCTTACACTACGACAATAGGAATCTTTCTGTTCAAATAATGGAGACCGATTCAATAGTCAATAGTTAGAGGGACGGAAGCTAGCACTGTAGTCTATAGAAGGGGAGATCCTCTACGAGTTATTAAGCGCCGAAACCATCACTAGCTGATAAATGAACTGAATCCGATAGAAACGGTTAGGAAGAGTCGGGTGGGTGTTGAATTGGTAGTACTTTATTCTGTCTCCAATAAGACCTTAGCCAATGCAATTTAGCATGGTTAAGAATGCAGGCCTATTGTTGCTCCTCAATATTATCATATAGAAAGAAACGTAGCGATTCCGTTGCGTCTTAACCATTCAACTGATGCGGAGAATCGAGTCTATTCAGGAATCATTGCAGCAATTCTTCAATCCTAACGAAGTCATTCCGGAGGAATCCAATGAACAACAACGATTACTTAATCTACGGGTCAGCTTGCGAATTTGCGGCACCGTATCTTATCTATTCTATAGTAGAATCATTACCAAACCAACAAGAAAGGATAATGTTGCTCCTCAGAAAACGCGTATAATAGTATCATTGGCCAAAGTAAAGTAAAGTAAAGTAAAGTAAAGTAAAGTAAAGTAAAGTATAGTACATCAGATTGACCCCTACCAATCCTAGGTAGCCCCATCTCTTCTAATCTAAAGAATCCGCAGTCTTGCGTAAATTCAAGTAGTGTAGTGGTAACAAAAGATTCATCAACCAATGAATTGCATTTCCATTCTTCGAACCACCTTTCCTAGCTTGTGTGCGGGCAGCCTGTCGTAGTGCATGCACCAGCCTCCATCTGTCATTTCCCATCCTGAGCAAGTCGATAATGAACTGAACATCCTGCTGTGCCCCAAAATTGCTTCTATGTCGCGCACAGGCCATATATGGTTATCCCATAGACCTAGCTAGCTTCTTGCCTGCCTATGAGCTGAAGTGCTGTCCTCAAGGCATATAGCCGTATATATGTATATGTTGGTATTTATCCTTGCTTGTTTCAAAGCTTTTGCTTCCCACAATTTTACAGAAAGAGCAAAAGTCAGTCCTTACCTACTACATATATGACACCAGCACACATCTACCAGAAAATAAAGGTGGGAATTCCCTTAGACTATATTTTCTATTCTTAGAAGCTGCTTTTAGGAGTCAATAGTGTAGTGACTTGCTAGCGTAGTGAAATGAATGGGCAACGAGTCCAGATGTATGAATTCCCTAAATGGATGGAGACGATATTCTTCAACAACAAGATGAAGAAGGAAAAGCCGAAGTAGATGACCTATGAATGGGGGAAAACCTACAGAGGAAAAGTGTGCTCCCCAGAAAACTCGTATAATAGTCTCATTGGCCATCGTCGATGGGACAAACGCCCCAGTGTATGCGTTACTGGGCTGCGAGCATTTCGTTTTGTCATGGAATCAAGTCTATCATCATCGATGATGATGGTGAAGGATAGTGAAACTTTCAATTGTATCTCCAAGAATTTATTTGACCTTGGAAAAACCTACGCCCACCAAAAAGTCTCCCTTTCTCTTTTGGGAGCAGATCTTCAAAATTGTATTTTATATAGTTACTCTATGATGATGATGACTAGATTGAGTTCCACTGATATGAAGAGAAGAAATAGAATATTGGCTAATATGGTGCCAATTCGTAATTTAAGTTTACCTTATGAATATGAATTAGCTGAAGAAGAATACAATCCAGTAGAGGCAACCAGAGGGGTCTGTATACTCCTACGAATAGACAGATATTTATCTGAAATTGGAAGGCGCATTCCAGACCGTGAGGTTCTACGCGATTTCCGCCAACGGTTACTCTTTCCCCAACGCGAGGCTGGGTACAGCTTTTCCGAAATATATGATGATATACGAGCGCATGGGGTAGGAGCAAGTCGATTGGGTCAGCCTCTAAGAGATCTGTACGATGAGATGGAAAGGAACGGCGAGATAGTAAATAACGGCTCAATCATTATCCCTGGAGGCGGCGGACCAGTAACAGAAAGCCCATTGGATCAATTTGGAATTCACCCAATTCTGGATCTGAATATTGGCAAGTACTATGTCTCATTCACAAATCTATCCTTGTCTATGCTACTCACTCTCGGTTTGGTCCTACTTCTGGTTTTTGTTGTTACGAAAAAAGGAGGGGGAAAGTCAGTGCCAAATGCATGGCAATCCTTGGTGGAGCTTATTTATGATTTCGTGCCGAACCTGGTAAACGAACAAATAGGTGGTCTTTCCGGAAATGTGAAACACAAGTTTTTCCCTTGCATCTCGGTCACTTTTACTTTTTCGTTATTTCGTAATCCCCAGGGTATGATACCCTTTAGCTTCACAGTGACAAGTCATTTTCTCATTACTTTGGCTCTTTCATTTTCCATTTTTATAGGCATTACGATCGTTGGATTTCAAAGACATGGGCTTCATTTTTTTAGCTTCTTATTACCAGCGGGAGTCCCACTGCCATTAGCACCTTTTTTAGTACTCCTTGAGCTAATCTCTCATTGTTTTCGTGCATTAAGCTCAGGAATACGTTTATTTGCTAATATGATGGCCGGTCATAGTTCAGTAAAGATTTTAAGTGGGTTTGCTTGGACTATGCTATTTCTGAATAATATTTTCTATTTCTTAGGAGATCTTGGTCCCTTATTTATAGTTCTAGCATTAACCGGTCTGGAATTAGGTGTAGCTATATCACAAGCTCATGTTTCTACGATCTCAATTTGTATTTACTTGAATGATGCTACAAATCTCCATCAAAATGAGTCATTTCATAATTGCATAAAAACGAGGAGCCAATCATAGAACTACATATGGTCTGAGACTCACTTCCTTGAAAAGAGGAAGACTAGTTATGTAGGCAGTTACCGTGAAAGAAATGTATCTTTCTCGGTTGCTCGACCAAAGCCGGCAGATCCGAATGCCACAATACCGGCTGTTCAATTTTAGAAAGGCCCATCTCCTGATTGTCTCAAATCGAATAAAACTCTTTAGCAATTGGTCTGACAGAACGGATGGTAAGGTGGGGGACCCATACCTTTATTCTATTCCCGTGCTTAGAGCGAGTGAATGAAAAGCTACGCCTGCTGCTTGTGTTGATTGAAAAGAAACCTGTCGGGAGACAGATCGATGTAGGCGCTCGTCCACTGTTGGCGGTGCTACACCATAGATTTGTACCTAGGAGCAAGAACCGTGGCTTCAGGATCAGCTAAGGGTTAATGGGGTTTCTGATACCTTCTATTATTCGTTGAAGCAGGTTCTTTGACTCGGTAGGCACAGCTAGAAGTCACACGAGGTACGCCGGATGAAAGTTTCCTTCTTTCCATGATGGATCTGTGGCCACGAAGCCACTAATTGCCGAGCAACGTTTGAGTCATTTTTGTTTTTTAACTCGACTACTCTTTATTGAATAGACGAAACAAGTTCTGCCTGCAACCTAGTCAGACAGAGGCTTACATCGAAGCAAAGTTCAGTGATACTAGAGCTAAGAGCATGGCGTGCACACACATGTGCCGCTCTGTTTGCTTCTCTGCGAACAAAAATAAATTCAAAACCCTGGAACACGGAGCATAACTGCTTCATTTCTTGCACAATCTGGAACACAGCTGACCGCTGTTCCTTCTCCTCCTGCCATGCTGAAACCACTGTCTGGCAGTCAATCTCCACACACACCTTCTGCATCCCCGCTTGATGTGCCCATTCAATCGCCTCCCAGCAGGCCAGTAGCTCTATGACGAATGGATCCTGAATATTAGCATACTGCTTGCACTTGGCTCGAATGAACTGGCCTTGATCATCTCTAACAATCATTCCAGCGCCAGCCCTCCCATTCACAAAGTCGACTGCACCATCAGTATTTACTTTAATCCAAAAGTGACGGTTTCCATCCCGGTACTTCTGTCGGTACCACCACATTTGACAATGCAGGTACTTCCAATGCCTTCAACAGCTCCTCGACCAGTTCGACAGATTTCTGTGGTTGATACTGAACTTCCCCATGGTGATAGCTATTCCTGCTCTCCCCCAAATTGTCCACATAATTGAGATCGCCACTGCAGCATCCCTCTTGCTGACCACCTTGTGATCAAGGATATCTTCCGTCCATGTTGCAGGGTGTAAATTCGGCACTTTCAGGCTCCTTTGCCATACTCCAAAACATTCTTGCATGGTCACATTCCACCAGAGCATGGAACAGGGTCTCCATCTCATGACCGCACAACGGGCAATTACTAGTCTCCTTCATGTGACGTCTTCTCATCTCCCCGCAGCTCGGTAGCCAATTTTTCCCTCCACCAAAAGATAAGGATTTTGGGCATTACCTGTAGGCGCCATAATGCTTTCCAGGAAGCCTCTTTACCATCAGCATTACTTGCTAGATGATCATCAGAATTCTGTTGCTCCGACAGTTTCCGGTAGGCTGACCTGACCGAAAACAAGCCATGCCGATCCCAAGCCCAAGCCCAAATATCACTATGTTGTCGACGGGGTCGGGGCATGCTCAAGATCGCTTCTGCATCCGGCACCAGAAACTACTACCGGCACCTCAAGAACAGAAAGAATGGAGTGAGTGATGCCCTGGCTGGGTATCAGGAACGGATCATAGCTTCCTTGCCAGAGAGTGAAGTTAAGACTATTCTTGGGAATTCCGACCTGGCTCGCTCAATACAAGCTGACTAAGAGGTTGAATAAGCTGGCCTCGGGCATAGTTTACTAGGTCAGGAGAGGGGAAACCCGCTTAGATAGGGCGATAGCCCGGTTTTTCTTGAATATCCTTTCCTCCTTGCCCTAACTTGAACTGGCTTAAACAAAAATGAAATTTCTAATGATGGCACTGGCTCGGCTGGATCGACATGAACTTCTATTAGGACAGCAACTGGCTCGTTTGGAGTCCCAAGAAAGTAAACTGGCTAACCCTCTATTGCTTTCAATTAATAAAGAACAAGAGACGACTTTTTTAGTGCTTCCATTGAGCCAGATACAGATACCGGAAAGGTCAAGATTGATACTCGCTTTACTGCCTATAATCTCACGAACCTTTATACATCCCCGTCAGACCCTGACGATTGCTTGCTAACAGCTGATATAGCTTTTTTTTGCCCTATAACCCCTAAAGCCAGCTCTCTCTAAACCTATCATCTGCTAGATTGACCTTGCCAACTAAAAGAGGGATTCCCAGAGCCTTCCACTGAAGAAGAATACTACTTTAGACTCTCATCCCAGCCAGAGATAGACTACCTCTCACCCATTCCCACCTTGGAATGTAAACAAAGAGTCCTGTCTTGGTTCCTCATTGCCCTTGGAAATAAAAGAGCTTCAAAACTGGATTGAAAAAGTATCTTTACTGGGAATGGTCTTCCCCTGACTCGTACTATCCACTATAAGGACCATGCCTTTTGGCACTATATCCTTCCTTCAAGACTTTTACTACACTATGAGTATCATCTTTATGCATAGACAACTACATCCTTGGGCAAAAGGTAGACTCAAAGAGCAGCTCACTAACACAACCTCGACGATTCAATAGCCACGGTCGGACATTTACTTTTTACACTCACTTATCTACATATTGGCAAGTAGCAAGTAATATATATGCTATGCTTAGTACTCGAAAACGAGCTTAGCTTCAAAATGGAATAGGTGTAAACGCCCAGGAAAAGATCTCTAGTTAACAAAACCAATCCTAGACCTAGCAGACAAGGCGGGTAAGAAGCATACTACGCACCCTTGCTCCTTTCCCCTCGCTCTGAACCTGTGTCTGCCCTTTACCCTGCAGCCTGGAGGGGAACTTAGACTGGCACTTTAGATGGCCGGGCACTCCTTATTTTCACTCCAAAAAGCTGGACAAGTAGTTGATCTCGGATAGCCTAACAAGTTTTTTTGCCCTCGAAAAGGGAGCTACTATCCCTGCTGGATTTCCAGAAAACGGAATGTACCTAGGAAACCCTATTGATCAGATCTGAGACTGAACCTAGTGATCTTTCTCCTGCTGGCAAGCATCGATACCTGTCTCCTAAGGAATTGATCTTATCTTTCATATACCAGGATAATAACCCCGAAGGACTGCAATTGGAAGGAATTAGCACTCACCATAAGCAACCGCAGAGAAGGAAAATGACTGGCCTTAGACGGAGGAAAGAAAGAGGTAAAGATACTAGCTTTTCAGAATTACTGATTCTGGCTTGCCCAAGAGGTCAGATACTAATAAAGGTTATGGATAGTGAATAACTACTTAGGAATAGGCAAATACTCCGGATAGATAGGCAAGAACTATTCCTTATCCATAGTCAAATACAGCTTACGCATAGTTTACTACATCTCCGAAAGAGAACAGAGATAACTACTTAGACTGGCGCTATCAACTACTGGAACTCTATTACAGTAAAAATGGAAGAAATAACTACTTATGATTATGACATACCTCTTTCAGTAGCATCTACCACTTCAATTCCATGACGGACTTCACCGATACCTAGCTTGAGAGAGATCGATCACTGGCATGTGGCGTATATTTCCGAGAGAAAGAGGACTGAAATTCACCTTTACCCCTTCTATCACAGGTCTCACTCTAGAAGTAAAGTTCGATGAGCTCTTAACGGAGCTATGCCTACTTAAGTATAAGTGTGTGTGCTATGGAATAGTGCCGAGAATAGGTGTCTTTCACATGGAGTGCGCCGGGAATAGGTGTCTTCTTAGAGGTGCCGTGACTGTGGGGTGCCGGGCCTATCCTCTATTTACGAGAATTTAGGAGCAGGAAATAATATAGCTAGTGATTATCCAGATCTAGATGAGTAACCTTGGGAAGGTCTCCGCTTTCTCTTTATGTGGGCCTATTCTATCACGCACGACTAGAATGCGACGAGCAGACTTCAACCGGCAAGCAAGCAAATACTTCTCTTCTTATCTTAGTATTTAGTATAAGGGAGGCAGGTCAGAGAGTTGGGAGCTAAGGGCGTATGGTCGAGAATGAATGGGTCGAGTTGAATGCCTTGCCATTTCCGTATTGATCTGCGTGTGTCACATGGATTTTCTCATTTAATTCATAGCCGGCGGATGCGAGACACACCTCTTTCCCAAGATGCCTCAGCAATATATCAGATATGGGCTTCCTTTTTCTTTGCTATTGCTATGGGAATTCATACTTTGATTAGCTTAGAACCGACTCTTCTATTCCGTATAATCTATCCTTGCTATATAGGATTTTATGCTCAGTCATTTCATTCATTCTATCGAGGGTGCGGAAGTCCTGCAAATAGCGGATCAACTCTCTTCGAAGGATAGATCCGATGAGTATGTGAATTGGTTCGTGGATCGTAGGAATTGTTCGTAATAGGTCTATTTATTCGCTCTAGCTCGTCATAGTTTGCTCGGTAGAGAAAAAATCCTTCATCGAAGGTGAATTCATTTGTTCTCTTTTCTTTGCCAGGTCAACTGGGGTAAATAAGGGAAATCGAACCCAACCAATCCCGGTACCGGCTGCCTTCCTTAGAAGAGGTGGGTTTTTCAAGTATGTTAGGAAGGTAGGCTTTGTCAAGGGAACGGGGAACTATCCGCTACTAGGCTTGTCAACCATCCCTTTTCCTCGTTGGTCACAACTTGCATACCCTTTTTCAGGATTGAGCTAAAGCCGTTAGTGCATCCCCAGGGAACGATTGGAGAAATTAAACCGCCAGAACCTTTTTTTTACGATAAAACGAAATGAAACGATAGAGTTATGGGGTCTATAGGCTCGTTCACTTCACTCGCTTGGACTATTTGCCGACTGAGAAAGACAAGATCAAGAAGTGTCATAGACATTTAGCCGACAAGGGCTTTCATGCTAAGTACCATAGACAAATTAAGTAGATAGCTCAGCAGCGATTGAAGTGAGGCAAAAAAACCGATGTCCCAGTATCACTCGCCTAAGGGCTTATTTTATTGAGGAGTGATGTCTCCCGACTTGTGTGTCGTGCCAGGCCTCTTCCTTCTCCCCCCTCTCCGTCAGCAGTGCCCAATATGTAACACTCTGAAACCTTCTATTCTATCAAAAACTCTCCTCGGTACATGAAATTCTGATAACATTCTAGTCTAGCTTGCAATGCTACATAAAATGCCCGGAAAGTGGTTTTGGTTGAGTGAAACGTAATTGGCTAATGGATGAGCGGTGCGAGGACCTTTGCATAGAGCAATAGGGCGCAGCAAGATCCGAGGCGCGAAGCGGTGGTAGTGGTCTTAGGATCCAAAGTCAATGGAGTCAGATCAGTAGGGGGATGTGGCGGGCGCAGGTCCCTGAGTTCATATCCCGCAAAACGGCTGGGCCTTAACTGTTCCTTTTCAGATGCAATACAACGGCATAGGGATAAGCCGACTTTACTTGCTTTCGTTGATCTGTTCGGAATGTTTTTGACATAAGCGTGTATAGTCAGAGTCCCTTCTGCTTTCCTACTTCCAGCGTCTATTCCGGGGCGTGCGTCAAGCATCTGTAGGCAGGCCTCTCAGCCATGAAGTAAACATAAGCAAGAAGACTAAGGGAATAGGCCGAAAAAAGGACGGTGAGAAGGCGGATCTCTTTTCTTTTCAAAGGTTGCGAGCCCATCCAACCTCACTGAACAAGAGCAAGTGCAAATTCAGTAGAGGAAACTACTATGATAATTGGAAAATGGGATGATGTGGAAAACTAAACAGAGAGGCGCGCAGCGTGGTATATGAAAACGAACTACTAGACCGGGTTGGAAAAGGGGAGTTTGACTTGGGTATGCCATCGTGCCGGTGAACCGCCACTTCAAACCCCGGAGGAACAAGAGCAGTTGGTTGGGAAGTAAGCTTAACAAAACTACCAGCTTCAGAAGAGAGGTATACCCTAATGAGAAGTTCGGAGCTTAGGCTTGCGTGCCAGTACTTTATGTTAATAGAATAGGACTGATGGTGCACTAAAAATCGTTGAAGAAGAGTATTTGTCCTGCCAGCGAGCATACCCATGGATCGAATTTCTTATGGAAAAGAAAGAAAACTCGAAAAAGAGGCCAGCCTTAAAACAAAGTCTTGGGAGTCAGTTTACCAAACACTCGTAACGTTGGGATTGGGCATGTGTGAAGTCAACTTAAGTGAAAAAACCAATCCAACGAGTCCCTTTCGAGGCCATCGAACTCTACGCTTAATAGAGCCTGTATAAGGCGCGAAGCGGTATCAGATACTGCCAAGCTGGACAGATCGTTGGACCCTTTATTTGTTCTAGTAGGTAAGATTGGTACTGGGCCCAGGTGCTCAGCAGCAAGGGCCAGAGCCCATGCTGCGTCGTATGCCTAAACTGCAAAGTGGCTTAGGTCTGACGAGAGGGCCGTCATGGGTCGCTGATGATTCTGCATCAGACGAAGGGACTGCATAAGATGATTAGAGCAGTAAAAAGAAGAAAGAAGACGGGATGCACAAACGATTGCTCAGCTGGCTTGTATGCTTTCGCTATTTTGCTTCGCGCCTTTTCTTCTTTCCCGAGTAGATTAATAGAAAGGAGAGTCTTCGTAGCCTAGCGATAAGATTGAGCCAATGCCTAACCCTTGAGTTGACCCTCCTATCAAATTGTCTTGAAAAGCGCCTAGCCTAAGCTTGTGTAGAGCCAGAAAGACGAGAAGGGAGAAAACAATAATAAAGGACAGGAGTGAAGCTACCCGTCGCTTCTTGCATGCGCGTGCGTGTCTTTCTTTTTGTGTAGAGCCAGATCAAGCTGATATGAATGTTCGAACGAGTAACACGAGCTATAGACTACTTAAGTGTTTTTACAGAAAGCGAGTGAATAGTAAGTGTATTCCCGAGAAGTTCGATAAGTCAAAGTTCACTCTAAAGTGATTGATTTCTTTCGTACTGAATTTCCCATTGCTTTCATACGCGAAAGAAAGAGTCGATTATCGATTTGCTAGGCCTAAGGGTGCTTCGAACAAAGGAAATCCGAAGAAGGTTTTCTTCAATCAATTATGAAGGAAAGTGAGTGATGGCATGAGACACCATGTTCAGAGCTTCTTCGTTTTTGAATTTGAGCATGCATTTCTTTCAGTCTGTATCAAATCAAATCAAATCAAATCAAAAGTAGTGCAGATTCACTTTGAGACGGAATAGTCTCGGTAAAGGAAAGAGGCTATTGCTGAGCATCTCTATATTGATCTTCGCTTTTACGGACAACCTTTCTTTCTGTAGGTTTAGCCACCGTGTATGGATCCCGGAACTTTGAAATGTAGCAGCGGTGTTATGATATAGATTGCCCATGCAGTTTCGTTTGAGCTGCCGCAAGCAAGTAATTTTGGACGATAGGTTAGGACTTCTCTTATCAAGTTGATTTTGAAGTTTGGACTTCTGTACGAGCTAAACCTGACTCGCTTTCAATCGTAATTTTTCTTATCAATAATCCAATTCAGAATTTCGTTTTCTATTCAATAATATCGATCGAACAATTTCGTAGTTAGGTGGCATTGGGAGCAGTAGATCATTTCTTTGTTGGGAGCCAAGTAGCTCATTTCTGTTGGGATCTGCCGTGATAGAAAATCAAATCCATTGTTCCTTTGACAACAGTGAGTTCCGGCATGATTGCTTACACAAGTGGTGGATTGGATGGCGGAAGAGAGAAGAGACCCGGTCCCGGTATGAAGCAAGCTAAGGTTCTCATCTCCCGAAAGAATAGAATGAATGGAACTGTCTCTTCTCTAGCAAGCATCGAAGAAAGTGTATTCATTCTCGGGTGTAGTGTAGATCGGGGAATAGCTCAGGCTCTGGTTTCAGGTCTTGCATGAGGGAAGGTGCCGGGATAAAGGTCGGTTGAAAAGCACGGCTATACTATACGAGTGATTTTTATCAAGCTAGTGTGTTGGCCGGTTCGCAAGGATTGAGTTGAGTGAACTGGCTTTCCTATCGAATAGAAGGAAGTGGTGCACGGCGCTTCGGAATGTGAAATAACGTATCAAATCTCCGGGGAAAAACAGTTGATGTGAATGAATGAATTGAAATATGCATGCTGCATGCCACCTCGGAGAGCAAGCCTGGTCTTGCAAATGAATTGAAATGAAGTAGTTGTTTATTTAAAAGCAAGGAAAGATAGCAGTTAAGGAATATCGGATCGGGTTGCTCGGGGAACAGGATCTTAATGATCAAAGAAGTGATTCAAAGAAAAGTGCCGGTAATGTAATGGTACTCCGCGCCATGGCTCTGGTACTTAGGAATGATTGGGTTGTCCCTTCACTCAGAAGATAGGGTTGTTTCTTGCTTTGGTTGAATCAACCCTTCACTCGGGGGAGCACCTTCCCTTTGCCTTATGGGACCCTCGGTCATACTCTTTTCTGATAGCCGGAAAGGAATGACCTAACTTACCACTGAGTAGGCGCCCTTTTTCTTTTCCTTCTAAACTAGCTGCTCTCGCTCTACCAGTTCGTACTGAACTTTCACTTTAATTTATTTAATTTATAGGCGATTTGCATTATCCGTTGGATAAAAATAAATATCATAATCAAGTAGATAATGCGATGACTGCCTATCTCTTTCGAGAAGGAGTCCTTTTTCCGATACTTACTATTGGGGTAGGCTAAGGTTACATAGATTGTCTCCTATCTCTCCCCTGTCCTCTCGAGCTAATGACTAAACCGACCCACGACGAGAGGATCAACCACTGCCATAGAAAGAGCAGCGACTAACTAAAACCAAGGAATCCATCATCTGGCATATTGGCAATGGGCGAACTGTCCGAGTGTGGCGTGATCCGTGGATTCCCAGAGCCAGCACTCTAACCAACTGAGCTATTTCCCCAACTTTCAATTGCTAAAAACAGCAGTTCTTTCATTTCGGTATATTTATATATAGCTTTCGCCCTTTAGTTCAAACAAACTTCATCTCCTGCGTCGGCTGTTTCACCTCAAAATGGCCTAAAGTACCTCGCCGAGCACATAAGCGAGTTCAACCACATCGTGAACCAATTGAAGTCGGTCGAGTACCCATTGGGCGATGAGTAGAAGGCACACTGCTTTTTTTTCCCTCTATGCCGGATAGTTGGTCCACAACCTTACTTATATGTTTATGTGGCAACGCCAAATTCTCTACTATACTATACTATACTATACTATACTATACTATACTATACTATACTATACTATACTATACTATACTATACTATACTATACTATACTATACTATACTATACTATACTATGTCCGTGACCGCATCGTAAACGAAGAGATTCGTAGGAAGGAGCGAGGCAAGACCAAAAGCAAGGAAAGTAGGAGTTACTTGAGGCATAAAAGCAAGAATGCCAGGATTTCCCATGAATTGCAGAGAAGTGGACTGGGTCTGATCGTATGAAAGAAATTCCTCCTCGATCGGGACATCGTTGGTTTGGTTAAGTGGCGGGGGGAAAAGCTAGTTATTTCTAAAAGCAAAGGATCCATAAAATGAACCAATCGAGCAACTACGGCAATGCTCGATGCTATTTCGGGGCCTATGAGTAAGCGAAATGAAAGGACAGGTCAAGTACAGGAGGTTTTCTGTCGCATTTCTTTCTATAGCATTGCTATATTGCTTTATGCACTTGTCGGCCTACTCAGCGAATGTATGGATTCGGCCGGGAATAAGTACCTATCCCTTACGGGAATCGAACCCGTGTCTTCGACATGAAAAGACGATGTCCTAACCACTGGACGAAAGGGACCAAAAAGCAATTCTTCATATACCTAAGAAAAGAGAATAGAAGTGGTTCCTTTTCTTTCTATACGAAATTCGACGATTTCGTTTGTGTTCATGTTGGCGATTTCAGATGTGAATGAGGCCGGTCGTCTCCCCTTCCTACGGGTTCCCAGTGACACATCAACCACGCCCCTTCCTTTTCTCCGATCATAAATAACCTGATCTCTTTCTTTGTCTTTCATCCCCTTCTTTCTAATTAAAAAAAGAAAGGGGGGGCGGTAAGGCGCCTATGGTTTGACAGGCAGGCTCGCAACTTACAAAGGGCACTCGCTGCTCGCAGGCCTGCTCTTTCTATTATGATTTCTATGTCTATGAAAGCTCCTTTGACTCCAGCCCCATAAGCTATTCTTTCACCAGCACCTACGAGACGACTATTGCTATTATTTTTCATTGCCATTCTTCTGGATACTTCGAGGGGATCTGTAAAGAGAAGAAATGGACAAAAAAATGAGCTAAAGCCAAGCGAACAACTCGAGTGAAAAAGCCAGGAAAGAAAAGCTCTAACTTGAGTAAAAAAGCCAATAACCAAGATAAAAAAAGCTCGGCGAGCGAGTAGGTTAGGTAAAAGACACTAAGCTAAGATTAAAGGTAAGTAACTAGTATCGATCCACGGGAGCAAGGAACAAGAAAGGTCTTGAGCTGCCAAGAAGAATGTACCTGGGTCGGGAGCAGGGGTTGGTGGAACAACTGGACAAGCCTAAGTATCTAGCTTTGCTCACCTTGTTGAAACTAGCCCCGTTGCAATAGAGAAATCCTTTCCCGTTGAGAATGAACAGCTTTACCATTCCACTGTCTTTGCTGGAACTGCTGTCCTCACTGAACTAACTGCCCGTTTCACTTGTCCCGTAGCTGGCTTGGAATAAGAAAAGTCTTTTCTTCCTTCCCCGTGAGCTAGAAGGAAGAGAGAAGCTGTGGCTGGCTTTGTTCACTCGGCTGGCTGGTCTATTTATTGCTATTTTGTCTTAATAGAGAAGAAGCTTTTTCCTGCGAAGATCAAGTTGAACGGTGAGTTCTAAAGGTTTTCCTGATGTACCAGTGTCTGTGTCGCTTTCCAAGTAGTCCTTTCTTATTTAATCAAAGAAAGGGCTTCAAAATCCAGAACTGCTAACAAACCAAGGATATCAGAATATTCATTAGGTTAATCACTTTTCTGTGTTCATTAGTGAACTTCCCCAGATAACAAATGTCTAGAATCTCCAGATAAGGAAGTACTCTTCTCAAAACACAACTGCTAACTACAGATAATTCTTCATTTGCTCCTTGGTTTAGACTTTAGAACAGCACTAGATCTTAAGTATAAGTAATTGTGGGAGCAGACCTCCTAAAGCACCAGACCATTTTATGAACCAATTGCAAGTAAAAGTAGTCTTTGCAGCAAGTTAAACAATAGTATCACAAGTTCACAACTATGAATGCTCACACTCAGGATAGACGCCCAGCTTTATTAAGAAAGCCAAAGTTCATACAATACAATAAAAATGGAAATAAGGAAAGCAGGGGACACCTGCGTTACAATGAGGTAATCTGACTTATAACGACTCCTGAACAACTCAAACACTAGAAAGCACTAGTATCACCAAACCAACAACTGAGCTTTCGACAGACGGACTTAGTCTTTCTTCAGGTCCCGCTAACCTAGTGATGTAGAAGATTAGCGCCGGATGGCACAAGGCGCTTTGCTGTAAAACGCAGCCTCTCCACAGAATTTTGCTGCATGCTGGGCCCTGATGGTGGAACTGTTTGGGGAAGAAGAAAGCCGCCCCCTTTTGCGGCAGAGTGGGCAGCATCGCTTTCCCTCGCGTAGCTTCGATGCCATGAAAAAGCAGAAAAAAGACAAGAAAAAGAAAAAACAGTATCTTTTGGATTCCTGCCATTAATTACAGGAAAACGAATTGTGGAGCTGTAGGCTTCAAAGTAAGGGGAGGACCGAGATTATATACCCAGCAGCAGCGCGGGATCGAAGGGCTTGGTTGGAAGGTAAGTTGGTGGTAGGTTAGGGGTCTTTCCCGCGTGATAGGCTTGGCGCTTCCCGCCTGATAGATAACCACCACCACCTTTTACATGCAAGACTGCCATGCGGCACGAATTTAACGGTAGGTACAATCCTGATAAGTTTGCAGCAGTTGAGTCATGCCTTTGTAAACAAACCTTTCCCACCTTTAACAAACCGATCCAAAACCAAGAAAGAAAGAAAAGAAGGAATTTTAGCACAAGGTTCGCCAGACTTGCTTCTCGCTGCGCTCGATCAAAGAAAGAGAAATCGAACAAGAGCTGCGCTCGACCAAGAAGTCATGGGGCTAGCTCGAACGATATAAAGATGGAATCAGCAGTGTCAGAAGGTACTTCAACCAAAACAGAGTAGCATGGCCGGGCAGTAAGCTTTCGAAGCCTGTGTTCTCCCGAATAGCAATAGAATATTTTCTGACGGTATTTTCATTTTTTCAAGTGCTATTGCCTTCTCGGTATCGTTTTCTTCAAGAAGGGAAGGAATCGGGGGGATAGAGTTCCGGGCAAGACTGTTTGGCTCTATGTTCAGGAATGCCCTCAGGGAAGAAAGAGGAAAGTAGCATAGCAGAGAAAAGAATCTCTGTTCTCAGTCTAAGTAAGCCCGTCCTAGCAATAGTGGCTGAAGCTGGTCTCGATCTCGAACTCAAACTGATGCCTAGCTGCCTCCATCTCCGCTTCCTTCTACTACCAGCCTCATCCCTTGCTTGTTCTTTCAGGACTGAGTATGATGAAATATTTTGAGATCTGACTTACTTTAGTCCGTATCGTCGGTCTACTTCTGACAAGCAAAAGGCATAATATCCCCAATGAGTCAGGAATAGAAGATGCCAACGTGTTGAGACCGACCTAAAGATCTTGTCAAACAATACAGGCTTTCTTCCAAAGAATATCCCACTTTGTTGGCTGGCCTGGAAAATCTTCCTAGCCTTGACTGTCGTTGCGTTTAACGAGCTTGACAAAACTACCTCCCCGCTTCTCAAAACAAGGCAGATTAAGGGAGAATGCCATCTTTTTCGTAGATAGTCTGAGTTCGAGCTACTGGACTGGCTTCGGCTTCTTCCTTCGAGTTAGAGTGCCCAATGCTAATATTCTCAAATGCCTTAACCGTAATTTTCGTTGATTCGTTTAGACTTCATCCTATATACGCTTATGGACAGGCAGAAATGAACGGATACCATTCTCCAGAGATAGTAGCTTAATTAGCTTAGGTTTCAATCCTAACGCACGAGAAGAAAAACGAAAAGCATGGGACTTCCAGTACGATAGGGCCGGACCTCAATGGTCCTTTATGTCTGAAGCGGATGTGAGCGTGGTCAACCGAATCTGAGCCGTGTGCACTGCCAGGCGTCGGAACGCTAATCGGAGCACATAGAGTGGGCGGTGGCAAAGCAGTCATCGCGCGTGTGTGTATCTCTCCCCGAGAAGAGGCGCATGGGGTAGCGAGGCAAATCGTGTTTCATCAAATGTGACATGTCTTGAGACGTGCGGGGATCATAACAGCAGTACCCCTTGTGCTGATCACTATAGCCAACGAAAATAAATGACTTTTTTCTCAAAGGATTGACTTTGGCCACACCGTCTTGATCAAAGAGCTCGGGTTACACAAATCTCCCTTCTTTGTGTACTGGAACAGCTACCACTTCCTTTTCCTTATCCTTATCCTTAGATTAGAACAGCACTAACTTACCGCTCTCTATACTATATAAAAATAAAAGAAAGAGAATAGCTCCATAACAAAAAAAATAGTGAACTGCCATGAATTACACACACGCTAGTAGTGGCTCGGCTAGAGGACTACAGCAGCCGAAGCCGTGATTTGTATGGTATGTCTTGCCCTCAATGTCTGGTTGGTTGGTAAGTCACTAAATCCCTATCTCCCGGTGGTCGAGTACCCCCGACGCGTCGAATGGGTTGTTTAGTCTGACTTCTTGTGCTGGCCCGACATCATTCTGTCTCCCGCATTCTCTCCTTTCATCGGTTTGTTTTTTTTACTTCGCTTCGCGATTAGAGTTGTACGCATCATGCATGGGAATCCTTCCGTCCTTGATGTTAACGCTCTCGTGCGTAGGTCCCGGGTCAAAGGCATCTCGAAGGAAGCTGCTCCGCATATGCGATCACCTCCATGTACCTACAGATGAGGGCTCCAACGCCTACTGTACAATCATGTGGGAAGTGCATCCTGCACACCAGAAAGTCAGTGGCGTACGCCACACCCCCTCCCCCTGTACCTACACCCATTGAAACGTTTATTGTCTGACAATCTCCGACGCGACGCGCAACGCCCCATGCAAATCCCTACGTCGGTCGATCGATGCGCACAGAAGGAGAGCTTGTCCATAACGAAAACGCGTATGTTAAGTTAAGTAAAGTAAAGTAAAGTAAAGTAAAGTAAAGTAAAGTAAAGTAAAGTAAAGTAAAGTAAAGTAAAGTAAAGTAAAGTAAAGTAAAGTAAAGTAAAGTAAAGTAAAGTAAAGTAAAGTAAAGTAAAGTAAAGTAAAGTAAAGTAAAGTAAAGTAAAGTAAAGTAAAGTAAAGTTAAGTTAAGTCAGTCAATCGATTATACTATTTCTGTATAGGGGCAGCCGGGCCGTATTAGCAAGCGTGACGTGCCGGACTGACCCAGCACGTCTTTCTTTCCTGGCAACAGAAGATGCACAAAGTGGTTTCAGTAGCACTACCGAGTTCGCATCAGCGATTTTCTCACCAAACAAGCAACGGATTGAGCAACTAGCGCTAGTTGCGGCGCATCCTCTTGCTTGGAATCAATGGGTTTTGTCAATGAATTAATCTAATCTACCGGCATCGGAGGGAGAAGCGGAGTCGGGAGCTGGAGGAAATAACACTTTTTGATGGACGGGAGCGGGAGGGAGTCAATTACAGAAAGAGTAGAGACGGATATGGGGACTGTAGCTCCGACCATGTCAACTATGATGCTCTCGCTGCTGCCAGTCCTTTCACCAGTGAATGCTGTCATGCGCTACTTCCCGAACCTCCGTGTCTAGGTCCTGCCGAAAAAGACTGCAAATGATTTACCATCCATCCCACTCATATAGGTACGTTATCGGATTTTGCGGATCGGGAAATGGATCGAACCGCGCGAAATGGTCGCCTCGGAATACAGGGCGCAACGGAACCAAGGTTCTTTGTTGGCGTGTTGCGTAACAAGGGCAAGAGGGGGTGGAAGCGTTCGCCGACTTTGATAGGCAACGCATTGCAAGCAAATAGAGCAGAGAGCTGACCCTTAGTTTCTATTAGAGTCGCGAGCTTGTTGTAGTCGGTCCTAAAGGGAAAACCTTGCAGCTTACTTGCTATATCCCCGCGTCCTTGCACGGCTCGTTTTCTTCGAGCCCTGCTTCTCCCTTCCCCCTCTCCCCAGGAACCGACCGTTTGGAGTATAGCCAAGTGGTAAGGCATCGGTTTTTGGTACCGGCATGCAAAGGTTCGAATCCTTTTACTCCAGAGCATACTTACTTATTCTAGTTCTAGAAAAAAAAAGAAAGTCTCATCCCTAAATGAAAGTAGATTTACATTCTTATTCTATTTCTAGGGGGAATGTTGAGGCAAACTTACGATGCTGACAAGCTGGTTAGGTGCCGAGTTGGATTAGACATCGCAGGTTTCAGTTTAAGAATTGGGAAGAGGTTAAGAACCTAGTGGAATCCACTGCGAGGGGAAGATTAGGGTAGATGAGTACCGAGCGGAAGAAGAAACCTATCACGGCGAATTCCGTGGTTCAAGATGTGGTTTCCTGTGCGTACCTTGAGCTGCTGGAGGAAGAGGACGGGTGGGATGCCTGTAGAGAAGTGCGGTCAGAAACCAAACCCATTGACTTCTTATTGTTCTTTCGGGTGAAGTCAGATTCGTAAAACAAGGCAGCAGATAAGCTATGGCGATACATAACTCTCCTCAGTTTAGAAGACGGTATCTTTGTCCCCTTAAACTTAAAGGAAGAGAAGGGCGAAGCATATACCAGTGTTTTGCCAACGGCACGAAGCGAATCTTGCAAGCCAGCCTAGCCCTACGCCTAGATTGATATTCACAAGAACTACTACGTACGGTATTCACAAGAACAATAAGTTGAGAGGAGGAGCAATAAAACTGGACGAAAGCAGTGGGAAGAAAGCGATGCCCGGGCGATGGTAGTACGAAAAGCTCGACTCCTTTGGATTCCGGATTAGAAGTAGCTCCGGCTGCGGCTAGAAGGCAGTTATCATAATTTGAGGATGATGGATCAAGCTAGATCGTATTATAAAGGAACGAGGCCCATCTATATCTATAGTAGGTGGGTCCCAGCTCTTTTTTTCACGAGGGTCAGTGCGGCTTTAAAGCTCCTAAGTAGTCCACTATACAATAAAAGAATCGAAGCCAGAGGAAACAAGTGAAGGTGGATCAGCGATTCCTGCTCAGGTGGTTCCAAAACTATAAACTATTCCTCTACTCGCTATGCGAAAAAAACCTGATAAAATAAGTATAGTCTAGATCGTACTCATGAAACTCATATAAGAACAAGGTATTGAAATTCATCTTTACAGATCGGAGGAAGAGTAGGTTATTCAGCCCGAGACTCGAGATGATCGATCTTGAAATGAGAAGAGAAGGACCCACCCAATAAATAAACTATTCCAATGACTTTGTTCGCTTCCCCTGAGGCAACGGCTGTACTCGGCACACAGACCTGGCTTATGAGCAGGATTTATCAGCCAAGTGCGTATGGTTGCTACCTGTATTCTGATAGGCCACTTAATGACACTGGCTCCCAGTTATTGACTTATGAAGAATGGCTTCTCGATGGACAATAATAGGAAAATAGGAAGCTGCAATCAGAACCGGCTAACTAGACAAAAGGAGAGAGATTGGCTCAGTTCAGTAGGAGGAATTTCTACCGATTATTGAGTGGTTTGTTTCCTTTCCCCTGAAAGGTAAAATGGTTTATTTGCACCTGTAGTGGGACACCTCTCCCAGCTCCCAGCCAGGGTTCAAGCAGGAAACTATGTTAAGGAGCTGATCCGAATACAGATACAAGGCCCCCACTCATCACAACGAACGGTGAGCTTTCCCACTAGCCTTCACAGGAGCAGCACAATCATGGCCAAAAACAAAAAAAAAGATATCGTAGTACGAGAAAACCAATGGCATTTATCTATTCTAAGTCTAAGTCTAAGTCTAAGTCTAAGTATAAGTATAAGTATAAGTATAAGTATAAGTATAAGTATAAGTATAAGTATAAGTATAAGTATAAGTATAAGTATAAGTATAAGTATAAGTATAAGTATAAGTATAAGTATAAGTAGTTTCTTCTTTTCTTTTTAGAGGACCTGGCCAACTCTAATTCCAATGCTGCAATCCTATTGGTTTACTTAATGAGGGTGGGTAGACCGAAACGCTGAAGTGTTGTTATTTACTTCCTTCGATAACATAGATTGTCCACTCTTATGCCCCATGCATAAAAATGGCTTGTGCTTTAGAATAAAAGAATAGAAAAAAAGTAGGTGGATCGGGATCGCTATTACGAGTATTCGAGTTCTTGTTTTCCTTTCCTTGGAAAGGGAATTATTTCATGAGAAGTGCACCGGTAGAAATTGGACTAAATATGATCTTGATCCATAGCTCGTCCACTTTCTTGATAAACGACTCGATGCATTTTCTCTTCCTTGCCGCTGAGACATATCAAAAAGATCTATTACTAAAAGGAGATTGGGATCATCCTGTGGTTACCGGATGATGGGAATAACTAAGCAGAAATTAGGAAATGAGCACGAAATGTCTATAAATGAATTTTCTCATTATTTGTTATTTCCGGGTCTTTTCGTTGCATTCACTTACAACAAGAAACAACCACCAGCGTTTGGTGCAGCACCTGCATTTTGGTGCATTCTTCTTTCTTTCCTTGGTCTTTCGTTCCGTCATATTCCAAATAACTTATCTAATTACAACGTATTAACCGCTAATGCACCTTTTTTTTATCAAATCTCAGGGACATGGTCTAATCATGAGGGTAGTATTTTATCATGGTGTTGGATCCCAAGTTTTTATGGATTCCTTTTTTGTTACCGGGGTCGACCCCAAAGCCATAATGTCTCAAAACGCAGAGGCTATAGAGAAACTTTTATTTTTTCCTTTGTCTCGAACTTCGTGAAGAACTCCATTCTATCTCTCCAACAAAAAAGTGGAGCTGCGCCCCAGTTGTACACTCCCTTCGTTCGGAGAACCCTTGTTGATTCTGAACTTCGTTCGCAAAGTAAGCGTCCTTTTAACGGGCCAGCCCTTTTTAATGCGCCGCTTGACCCAGTTTTGAAAATGAGCTTTGCTCTTCTGGGCGCTGGGCGCTCCCGTGGTTCGCGAGAAGGAAAAAGGACTAATCTTTTGTTACATCTGGCACGAGATGAAAAAGAGAGAGCTTCGTCTATCGATGAACAGCAGATTGACGGAGCTCTTGGCATTGCTTTGTTTTTCTCTCCTTTCCTATCAGCGAGTTCCGATCCTTTTGTTCGAAATTTCTTCGTTCGTACCGAACCGCTTGCAGAATCAAATCCTGTTCCACAAGATCCTATATCAGCTATACATCCTCCTTGCATTTATGCCGGAGACGTCGCCAGTGCTATGGGCTTTGGGTTATGTAGATCAAAAATGATGAATGGGATTGTGGCACTCCACTCGCCGCCAATGCGGAAGGATGCCGCCGAAAAGAATGGAACGCTGCTTCGCTCTGCTGGATGCGTCGGATCCCATATAAGAAGCTCGCTCTTTACCCGATCATTCAAACATTTTGTGGGCGGCGCGCCTGCTCTATTGTTGCGTAGCAATAGAAGCCTGCTTCGGCGGCGCTTTTTCGCCTTCTCTTCGCTCTGGACAGGAGCGCTAATGGACACGGGGAGGGAGCAGGCGAAGCGTGTTGTCGTTCGTAATGGAAAGAAAGACACCACTACTTCGCCTCTTTGTTGGACCGCCGGCGCGAACACAGTGGTCTCTGACCAGGACCAGGAACCAATTCGAATTTGGATCTTGACATGTTGGTTGTTTTTAACCGTAGGCATCTCGCCAGGAAGTTGGTGGGCTCATCATGAATTAGGTCGGGGTGGCTGGTGGTTTCGGGATCCCGTAGAAAATGCGTCTTTTATGCCTCGGGTATTAGCCACAGCTCTTATTCATTCAGTAATTCTACCCCTTCTTCATTATTGGACCTCGCTTCTGAATATTTTGACTCTTCCATGCTGTGTCTCAGGAACCTTTTCAATACGGTCCGGATTGCTAGCTCCCGTTCATAGTTCTGCTACAGACGATACACGAGGAAGATTTTTATGGCGGTTCTTCCTTCTAATTACAGGCATATCTATGACTCTTTTTTACCAGATGAAGCAGGAGGCATCGGTCCGTAGAACCTATAAAAAAGAGATGGTTGTGGCGCGAAGTACTCTTGTGCACCTACGTCACCCGGCTCGCGCGCAACCCCGCCCCGTTATGTTATGGAAGAATTTAGCTTCTTGCTGGGCTGGTTATTCCGAGCCAGCAACTGGCTGCCGGATTTCGTCCCGTCCGTAGCGCTTCGGAAGTCACTCTGGCGTGGCGCTGCTGGATACTTCTGATCAATAGGAATAGGAGGAAAAAAAAGCTTATGATGAGCATCTATTGGAGTCGATCATTTCCAAGATCTAATTCGAGTTTCTTATTATGTAGTGGAAACGCCTTACAATCTTCAGTTTTACGCTTACGCTTAAGGGAAGAAATGTTCTTGGTGGATGCAGGCCTTGGTACCCCAAAAATTTGTATGCAAGATGAGCTTACAGGACTGCCAATCAAGCGAGCCACCAGGTTTGAGAATAAGGTGGGATCCAAGAATGTAGTGGCTGGTGAATCACTGATCAAAAAGCGGATTTTTGAGAGATTCTTCATCGATCTAGTGGCCGGTGAATCACTGATCAAAGAGCGAGCAGCCGCCGGGTTTAATGATTTTGTGGGATCCCTGGATGTAGCGGCTGGCGAACCGCTTCTTCTTCCACAAAGATTCAGACAAAACCGAGCTTGGATAGAACTGAAGAAGATTTGGCGAACGAAGAAAAAGGTAAAAGGGTTTCAAATTAATAAAATAGAAGGAGGTTATTCAGTAGCCATCGCAGGTTTCATTACTTTTCTTCCATTCAAAGCTAAAAAAAAAAAAAGGATAGCGAATGCTCGATTCGCCATTGATAGCTTTATCCCTAAAAGGAGGGATATTGTGATAATAGCGGCAGATTCAAACAAGAACTTAATGACAAGATAGAAAAAATTATTAATAATCCGAAGCCCACCTTAATCCATTTTGTTGAGGATCTTGCACTTATTCCGGCCCTATATTTACATAGCCAAGAAAGGCTCTGGTGATCATGCGTGACTGCGGAGCGCCTATCGCCCTGGCACGGCACTCTAAAATGCATGTTGGGTTGGGCCAGCAAGAAGACTTCGACTAGGGAGACGAAGAATGGAATTGAAGAAGGCAGCATAGTCTAAGATAACAGAATGGAACACCAACCAACGAGTAAGTGGTGGATTTGGATGGAGTCTCGCAGAAGAAGAGTACGCGCGCTAGCGCGCCCCAAGACGTCAGTCCTTTTTCTGCTTGCTGGCCAAGGTCAGTTTACTGAATCCCTTCCAAACACCAACCCAATCTCCATTCCTTGATGGGAAATGAGCAAGACCATATGTTTCTAAAAAATATAGCCCCTATATAAACCTAGCCCTTACTACCCGAACTTCTTACCTTCAAATAGGACTAACTGCCCGAACCCGCTTGCTTATCTTCTACGATCTAATTAAGTTAAGCAGTGGTTATTTTTTTTTTAAGTGACTAGAACTTCTATTAACTACTATTCTAGCACCCAGCTGTGCCATGTGTTTATTCTATTTTGCAGGTATTCCTTTGAATAACTCATCTTTTCAGGTAAGAAAATTTTAAGATCTTCTTAGTCAGCCTATCTGTATTCTTATCCTCTAGTGCGGATCCAATCAGATTTTATGAAGCCAAGGCCTGACATCCATTGTGGGGATCATCTTTTATCGGGAGACATGGCCTGGTGGTTTCTGATCGAGATTCCTAATCAATAGGGCGAAGAGCTCTTCGCATGATCTGGTCCTACCTTTTTTTTTCTACGCTATTTTTTTTCCCCTTCTCGGCTGCTGTCCTTACTCCGGATAAATTGGAACACATTGATTCCGTTCGTTCCTGCCCTTCGCTTCAGGCCATAGTGCTTCTGAATTATTTCTATACCCCTTTGATGATGCAGCCTCTGACTCTCGTGGGTAAACTCCTACTTGATTAGTCAGAACTTCTCTGTCTCAACTCGTGGACCTATCTATCTTCTTCTTTATAAGAGATAGGGGTTTGCTATTCTCACGGATTGCTCATATTTATTTACCCTACCCCATTTCAAAGTTTGTGCCTTGTTTCAGCCCTTCCTTCATCTGAACCTTCCAGTACTAATCTATCTTTATGGGGAAGACCCCTCATCTGACCTCCGAGCTACCCTGTCAATTGTAAAAAGTAGTTGAGTCGTGTCTCGCAGGAGCAAAAAGAGTGAAATGAGGACGTAAGCCCCCCAGGTCTTCCTCTTCCTTCTAAACTAATTGCTTTCGCTTGACTCTTCCAGTAAAAAAGTATACTGAGTGGTTGAAGGAAAGCGAAAAGGAATGGCTTTTTCATGTACCAGATCCGGTGAGCCAGACATCAAGCAAAAATGGACATACAATCAAAGAGTAAGGAGCAGTTATTTGCCGGGTGGATTGATCAGAGCTGCAAGGGGAGACTCGGTTATGGTGCGATAAAGAGCTTGCTTCAATGCTCGGATTCAGGTAGAAAGTAAGAGCAGTAGCATATTCATAGGAGAGCTTTGTACTTGAAATTAGTAGTCCCGGTAGTTGGAAAAAAGCTCTGAATACAGATTCAAAACATCAAGATAGGTAGTCCGATCATTAGTTGGCCAGTCATAGCAATTTAAGTAGAAAGCTAGCTTCGGGATCAGATCATTCAACTAAGCTGTCAGGCCGGGTAGGCTTTGAGGAACATTGGGGGTTCCTTATGTTGTGACTGAGCAGATATGTCTATTGTGCCCGGCAAAAACGGATTTGCAAGGAGTTTGCCAAATTCGGAAAAACAATTCAAAGTATATTTCCCTTCTCCATTCTCTGCTCGGATGATTGCCGCTTGTGTGAATTTCATTGCTGCGGGTCCCGCGTGTGCTCGAATAAGATTGTTTTAGGATTCTATTTAGTTGAATTTATTGACTCCGCGGTGCTGGTTATCGAGTTTATGGCGCCGCCGACCATCCAAAAAGTCAAAGATGGCGTCGGCATTTACTTATTATGCTCTCTTCTAATATAATAGTGGTCCCCCAGGTTGGTATTCAGGTTGTAAAATCCTGATAGGAAAGAGTCGACTGTTAGACCTTGTTT